CTTATGCTTCATTTGTAATTGCTTCAACTGCAGGTAAGTTTGGTTAATCACTTAAACTTTATCTTGTCTAATGTATGAATTTTCATACATTAGACCCCTATTTTTTGGGCAGGAACAAAAGAAGTTTTGAAATTGACTAGGTTTTTTTGAACTTAAGCCTTGTATAAATTAGAAAAATTTAGTAGACTAGAAACTAAAGAATCGTCAAAACTTTAGTTATTCCTTTTGATTCGGGATATAGCTCAGCTTGGTAGAGCACCTGCTTTGGGAGCAGGGTGTCGTAGGTTCAAATCCTACTATCCCGAGATACAGATTACAGATCTAAAAAATTAAATTACGAAAAGAAGCTCTTCAAATGTTGATGGAATTTAATTTATTTTTTATACTCTTTACTTGTCAATCATAATTATGAACTGATTCTCAGTTTCTTATATTATGTCTTATTAATTTACGATTACTTCAAACTTCCAAATGAGTTTAGATGAAAAATTTGTTTCAGTTCGAACTGCCTTCTATGATATAGTCGGTAATTTTTTTAAAGGAATAGCTGGATTCTTTGGATATCCAAGAAATCCAGGAATGCCCACAATGTCAGAGATTCCAAGTGATCAATATGCTCGATCGCGGTTTCTTGATAGTCTCCCAACACACCGTACCTATTGGCCACCAGTTCAAAGACCCGAAACATGGTTTGAAATGATTTTTGGGCCAACACCGAAAGTGGAAACAGTTCCTCGATATATTTACGAAAGTAAAGAAGAAGGTTTTTATAATTTCTATATTGAAAATTATAAAAATATTTACTTTTTACCGGACTGGCTTTCGGAGTTTATTCAAGTTCGATTAGATATTTGTTTAGACATCACTGTTCTGGAAACGATTCGTGAAGTTTTTTTTGTTGGCCTTATGGTTTACTCACAAATTGTAATCTTACGAATCGCTTTGTCTTGGTTTATTTATATTAATCCTTACACTGTTCCATGGTGTTATATAGCAGCTGCTGTTGATTGGACAGAAGATGTCTTGCAAGGAATTGTGCCAGCTATCCTTGGAGTTAATATTACAGGGAGTGTATTTTTAGGGATTCTTGGAGTTATAGCAGATAGCTTAAATCATTTGGTATTTACAATGCCTTTTTTACCTAGTGAAGGGGAAGAAACCAAGTTGCTCATTAATGAACAAATGAAAAATGTTTTAGTTTTTCATTATTTACCAATTTTGTGGTATCGCTATCCAATCCCAAATGATATCAGAGAATTCTGGTATAATGAGCGGCCAGATATTTTAGAGTATATGGAGAAAGCTTATCAAAACTTAGATATTCAATTTTTACCTGATAATGTCGTGTCGCAATTAAATCAAGAAAAATTAACATCTTCCGTTTCTAGTTCTTTGGTAGATTTAGAGAATAATTTAAATCAGATGGTTTCCACAGAATTGTTATCCAAAAATGATTTTATTCTAACAAAGCTTCATTCTTTTACTGACTATTTAACTACGTTTATCGTGCCGTAGTTTGGAGTCACCAATTTTCTTTTCTAGATGGACACAAACGTTTTGTTTTGATCCTTCTAGAAAATACCCTTAGCGTCTAGTAAGGGGTGATTCTAGTCCACCAAGCAATTGAAAAGGTATACTTTTTAAAATCAGCAATCGACGAAGGGTGAATGCCTTTGGAGGTTCGATTTCTCGATGGCTTAAGAGGGCTATCTGTTTATTATGAATAGTTTTGCGTCGAAACATACTAATATTGAAGCAGTCAAAGATAACCTATGGGAATGTTTAGAATATATTGATTGGTAGTTTTTTTATTTAGTTAGAATTAAGGAGAACTTTTCACCTTTTTATTACTATTCGGGGTAAAAGTAACTCCTGACATTAAAATTTAAAAGGTGATAAATTTAAGATTTAGTGGAAGACAAGGACAAGGATCACTTAATTATTTAATACTATTAATTTAATGTATAATGGGGCATAAAAAATAAATTTTAATATAATGAGCATTAATAAATTCATAAGAGCGTATGCTGGTTATTTTTTCGGATACCTGTCATATAAAACTATCTTCTACACATTAAGCCAAATATGTGACCAAGTCGATGAAATAATTGCTAATGATAAATCAAATGCTAATAATAATTTCCTGCCTGATGAAATTAAAGATATATCAACAACACACAAATACAACATAGGAAAAGAAATTGCAAATATTATAAGAACACGTGGAGGACAAGGTGAAATTGTAATAAGACCTGAAGGTGTAGCTGATTTAGTAAAGCATCTATTTTTGTTTACCAAACTTACTGCTAATCTAATAATTATTACCCCCATTTCGAAAGTTCTTGGATTTCTTGTAAGGAAACTTCCTATAGCAAAACCGATTTATGAAGGTATCAAAATGGGAAAGGTAGTTCTCGCATCGATCGGAGCACTTGTTTCGGTACGTGTAATAGCAAGATTTGATTATTGGGCACTCATTATTAGTGACTCATTACCTCAGTTACCTATTGACACGAAATCAGTATTATCTGGCATCCGTCGTCTGCGAATTGGACAAAAAGATATGACTATCTGTATTTCGCAGTCTAATGAAATTTTAAACCTAGTTATGGATGAAGAAATTCCGATTAACAAAAAAGAAAAAGTATTGATTGATCTTTTTGAATTATACCAACTTTTCCCTGAAAATCATTTTTTTAAGAATCGTTACTTCGCTTGCATTGTTTATATGTTACTGGCTTTGTTTATTGGGGATAAGATAGGCTTTAAATTAGCGCTACGTCTTTTATATCGCTTGTTAAGGGAGGGTAAGATTTCCATAGAAACATACCGTGAAATTCTTTCTCAGCTGGTCGTAGGTGGAGTCCCAGTCGTTGATATTGAAATTGTGTAATTATATTTTATTTGATCAAAGAACATATAGAGGGCTTTCAGAGATTACTTGAAAGCTTTCTAAAATGATTTATATTTCAGAGAAATGCACTAAACAATCTTATGATAAACTATTATGAAAATTTACTAGCAAATCAAAATGATGTTGCTAAACCGAATTCAGTTTGGGTTGCGGATATTACAAGTTTTGAGTTAGATGAAAATAAAAAAGTATATCTGTTTTTTTTATTGAGATCTTCTCGAATAAAATTCTTGTTTCATTGTTTAGAACAAAAACAATTACAAGCAATGACATTGTTAAAAAACTTCAAGAACTTGTCGAGAAAAGATTGCCCTACGAGTAATGGATGACCCCTTAAAATCGATTTATGGGCTAATTCTGAAAAATCCTGAACTTACTCGTCAATATATTAAGGAAGCAATTCTACCTATACAGGATATGCTGGAATCGATGGATGAGAAAATAAATATATTATTACCAAAAAGGAATTTAGTGATAAATTGTAAAGATCATCTATACTTACTAGTAGAAAAACATTTCTTGTAAATGTCAATGTTGTAGGAGTGTTGAAGAAACCAACGTATATAAAAGTGGTGGAAATTATTTTACTGAGGCAGTTCTGAACGCTCAAAACGATTAACCGTTATTAATACAATTACCGATACAAATAAAAATGACTTACAACAAGATTCGCTAGAGGGAAAATCGAGATGAGTATTTAGAATTATCTAAGTATGAAGGAGCTATTCAATCATATATATATTGGGAAAATAGGCGTCAATTTGCTTTCTTAATGAAAAAATTTGTCACTGGAATCATTGATGGTCAAGAATTCAGTGATAGCTTTCGTGCACTCCGTCAGAAGCTAATAGATAAATGTGATGAATTTATACTGGAGTTAGATTCAGAAAAGTTAAAAGATTTTAATCCAGATCTAAGATCAACGAGGTTCGGTAGTTTTATAAGCTTTTTACGTGGTTAACTCCACAAGTTTAACTAAAAAATATTCGAAATTCAGAATCCAATAACTTATTTTTTCAGTGATGACACTAAAAATTTTTAAAATGTCATCACTACATATTATTTCGTTTTTAAAGTTACTTTCCTTTTTTAAGTAGGTCACCCTAACCATGTAATTTTGTTGTGAGATATGGTCAAATGATTTTCAAGACACCCGACTAATTTTTTGATAATATCTTTCACTTTGCTAGGAATCCTTTCAAAAAACTGAAATCTGTTGGAATTTGGATTGCACCTCAAAATACCAATAATTTTTAATTTGTGTCAGTCCTTTCTCTAAGATTCGATACTATAAAGTTGTAAGACTATTTTAGTAAAAAATATCTTTTAAAAGAAATTAAAGTAGTAAAAAGATAACTACTTCTTCCACGCTTTCAATAGTAATCTATAATTCAACTTTATTAAAACGCTTTTACAAGTAACATCAACAAATTTAAGGAAATTTTAAGAGAGTTTGATCCTGGCTCAGGATGAACGCTGGCGGTATGCCTTACACATGCAAGTCGTACGAGAGTTTTTAACTCAAGTGGCGGACGGGTGAGTAACACGTAAGAATTTGCCTCTAGGAGGGGGATAACAACTGGAAACGGTTGCTAATACCCCATATGCTTTCGAGTGAAATGGATTTCCGCCTAGAGAGAAGCTTGCGGCTGATTAGCTTGTTGGTGGGGTAATGGCTCACCAAGGCGACGATCAGTATCTGGTTTGAGAGGACGATCAGACACACTGGAACTGAGACACGGTCCAGACTCCTACGGGAGGCAGCAGTGGGGAATTTTCCGCAATGGGCGAAAGCCTGACGGAGCAATACCGCGTGAGGGATGACGGCCTATGGGTTGTAAACCTCTTTTTTCAGGGAGGAATCAATGACGTGTACCTGAAGAATAAGCATCGGCTAACTCCGTGCCAGCAGCCGCGGTAAGACGGAGGATGCAAGTGTTATCCGGAATCACTGGGCGTAAAGCGTCTGTAGGTGGTTTAATAAGTCAACTGTTAAATCTTGAGGCTCAACCTCAAAATCGCAGTCGAAACTATTAGACTAGAGTATAGTAGGGGTAAAGGGAATTTCCAGTGGAGCGGTGAAATGCGTAGATATTGGAAGGAACACCGATGGCGAAGGCACTTTACTGGGCTATTACTAACACTCAGAGACGAAAGCTAGGGTAGCAAATGGGATTAGATACCCCAGTAGTCCTAGCTGTAAACAATGGATACTAGATGTTGAACAGATCGACCTGTGCAGTATCAAAGCTAACGCGTTAAGTATCCCGCCTGGGAAGTATGCTCGCAAGAGTGAAACTCAAAGGAATTGACGGGGGCCCGCACAAGCGGTGGAGCATGTGGTTTAATTCGATGCAACGCGAAGAACCTTACCAGGGTTTGACATGATACGAATTTTTTTGAAAGAAAAAAGTGCCGTTTGGAACGTATACACAGGTGGTGCATGGCTGTCGTCAGCTCGTGTCGTGAGATGTTGGGTTAAGTCCCGCAACGAGCGCAACCCTTATTTTTAGTTGCCTTATGGAACTCTAAAAAGACTGCCGGTCATAAACCGGAGGAAGGCGGGGATGACGTCAAGTCAGCATGCCCCTTACACCCTGGGCTACACACGTGCTACAATGGGCGAGACAATGAGATGCAAGCCTGCGAAGGTTAGCTAATCTATAAACTCGTTCTAAGTTCGGATTGCAGGCTGCAACTCGCCTGCATGAAGTTGGAATCGCTAGTAATCGCTGGTCAGCTATACAGCGGTGAATTCGTTCCCGGGCCTTGTACACACCGCCCGTCACACCATGGAAGCTGGTTATGCCCGAAGTCGTTACTCTAACCGTTTGGAGGAGGACGCCTAAGGTAGAATTAGTGACTGGGGTGAAGTCGTAACAAGGTAACCGTACTGGAAGGTGCGGTTGGATCACCTCCTTTTTAAAATTTGAAAGATTTTAAAATTTAGGGTCGATAACAAAAAATTAAGGGCTATTAGCTCAGTTGGTTAGAGCGCACCCCTGATAAGGGTGAGGTCTCTGGTTCAAATCCAGAATGGCCCAACGGGGGTATAGCTCAGTTGGTAGAGCACCGTCTTTGCACGGCGGCTGTCAGCGGTTCGACTCCGCTTACCTCCACACGAAATATCAATTTTTTCAAAGAACAAAGTAAGATAACATAAGTCTTAAATTCAAGGAATTAAGAGTTTATGGGGGATACCTTGGCATTCAGAAGCGATGAAGGACGTGGTTACCGACGAAACGCTTCGGGGAGCTGGAAACAAGCTAAGATCCGGAGGTCTCCGAATGAGGAAACTCTGATACTACTTATTGAATACATAAATAAGAAAGAGCGAACCTAGGGAATTGAAACATCTTAGTACCTAGAGGAAAAAAAAGTAAAAACGATTCCCTTAGTAGCGGCGAGCGAAACGGGAACAGCCTAAACTGTGAAATTTCATTTCACCGGGTAGTGGGACAGTTAGAAATGATTAAATGTGACAATTAGACGAATTAGTTGGAATACTAAGCCAAAGAAAGTGATAGTCTTGTAGTCGAAAATTGAAACAATCAAACTGTATCCCAAGTAGCATGGAGCACGTGAAATTCCGTGTGAATCAGCGAGGACCACCTCGTAAGGCTAAATATTCCTGAATGACCGATAGTGAAATAGTACCGTGAGGGAAAGGTGAAAAGAACCCCGGGAGGGGAGTGAAAAGAACATGAAACCATAAACTTACAATCAGTAGGAGGACGACTAAAACGTCTAACTTCGTGCCTGTTGAAGAATGAGCCGGCGACTTATAAGTAGTGGCAGGTTAAGGCAGAGAATGCCGAAGCCATAGTGAAAGCGAGCCTGAATAGGGCGTTTGTCACTGGTTATAGACCCGAACCCGGATGATCTAACCATGGTCAGGTTGAAGCTTAGGTAATACTAAGTGGAGGACCGAACCGACTGATGTTGAAAAATCAGCGGATGAACTGTGGTTAGGGGTGAAATGCCAATCGAATTCGGAGCTAGCTGGTTCTCCCCGAAATGCGTTTAGGCGCAGCGATAAATGTTATAACTTAGGGGTAAAGCACTGTTACGTATGCGGGCTGGTAATTCGGTACCAAATCGTTGCAAACTAAGAATACTAAGTGGAAAATTTATCAGTGAGACTGTGGGGGATAAGCTTCATTGTCAAGAGGGAAACAGCCCAGAGCACCAGTTAAGGCCCCTAAATAATTGCTAAGTGATAAAGGAGGTGGGAGTGCATAAACAATCAGGAGGTTTGCTTAGAAGCAGCAATCCTTTAAAGAGTGCGTAATAGCTCACTGATCGAGTAAACCTGCGCCGAAAATGTACGGGACTAAGTAATTTGCCGAAACTGTGCGATATATAAAATATATCGGTAGGGGAGCGTTCTGTTGTAGATTGAAGTATTAGCGTAAGCGGATATGGACGAAGCAGAAGTGAGAATGTCGGCTTGAGTAACGAAAATATAGGTGAGAATCCTATACCCCGAAAACCCAAGGTTTCCTCCGGAAGGTTCGTCCGCGGAGGGTAAGTCAGGACCTAAGGCGAGGCTGAAAAGCGTAGTCGATGGACAACGGGTTAATATTCCCGTACCATTATTTGTTGATATCGAGGGACGGAGAAGGCTAAGCTGGCCGGATGTTGGTTACCGGTTTAAGCGTTCAAGGTGATGAGAAGCGGAGAAAACGCTTTGAGCTGAGGCGTGAGTACGAGATGCTACGGCATCGAAGCAGTCTATGTCATACTTCCAAGAAAAGCTCGCACTGTCAAAAACAAATTAATGCCTGTACCATAACCGACACAGGTGGGTAGGTAGAGTATACTAAGGGGCGCGAGATAACTCTCTCTAAGGAACTCGGCAAAATAACTCCGTAACTTCGGGAGAAGGAGTGCCTTTTTAAGGCTGCAATAACCAGATCCAAGCAACTGTTTATCAAAAACACAGGTCTCCGCTAAGTCGTAAGACGATGTATGGGGGCTGACGCCTGCCCAGTGCCAGAAGGTTAAAGAAGTTGGTTAGCCCTGCGAAGCTGATGACTGAAGCCCTGGTGAACGGCGGCCGTAACTATAACGGTCCTAAGGTAGCGAAATTCCTTGTCGGGTAAGTTCCGACCCGCACGAAAGGCGTAATGATTTGGATACTGTCTCGGAGAGGGACTCGGTGAAATAGACTTGTCTGTGAAGATGCGGACTACCTGCACCAGGACAGAAAGACCCTATGAAGCTTTACTGTAACTTGAGATTGAAATTGGACTTTATTTGCGCAGTATAGGTGGGAGGCGTTGAAAATATTCTTGCGGGAATATCGGAGCCATCAGTGAGATACCACTCTTGTAATGTTAGATTTCTAACTTTGAATCATTATCTGGTCAAAGAACAGTCTCAGGCGGGCAGTTTGACTGGGGCGGTCGCCTCCCAAACGGTAACGGAGGCGCACAAAGGTTTCCTCTGAACGGGTAGAAATCGTATCTAGAGTGTAAAGGCATAAGGAAGCTTGACTGTGAGACCTACAAGTCGAGCAGGGACGAAAGTCGGTCTTAGTGATCTGACGGTGCTGAGTGGAAAGGCCGTCACTCAACGGATAAAAGTTACTCTAGGGATAACAGGCTGATCTCCCCCAAGAGTTCACATCGACGGGGAGGTTTGGCACCTCGATGTCGGCTCATCGCATCCTGGGGCGGTAGTACGTCCCAAGGGTTGGGCTGTTCGCCCATGAAAGCGGTACGCGAGCTGGGTTCAGAACGTCGTGAGACAGTTCGGTCCATATCCGGTGTAGGCGTTAGAATATTGAGAGGAGCCTTCTTTAGTACGAGAGGACCGAGAAGGACATACCTCTGGTGTACCAGTTATCGTGCCAACGGTAAACGCTGGGTAGCTATGTATGGAGTGGATAACCGCTGAAAGCATCTAAGTGGGAAGCCCACCTCAAGATAAGTATTCTCATCACGTAAGTGAATAAGGTCACGGTAAGACTAACCGTTTGATAGGCATTAAGTGTAAATCTAGTAATAGGTGAGCTGAGATGTACTAACAGACCGAAGACTTGAATTTTATTTTTCGAAACTACGAAAAAATCTAGTACTGATATCATTGATTCTGTCAATGATATCGGTATTTTTGCTTTGGTATTTTTAGTGTACTAAGCGGAACCACACTGATCCATTTCGAACTCAGTTGTGAAACGTTATAAATCGACGACAATACTTGGGGGGGGACCTCCTGGGAAGATAGTTCAATGCCAAAGTTTTGAGAAGTAGAAATCTAAAAAAGAACCCTGAGATGTTATTTTTTTGAAGTTTTTTTAAATACCTTTCTTTTCGACGTCTAGGAATAGAAATAATCTTATTATTAACCTTAGTTTTTAAAGTTCGGTAAGCTTTTGGGATAGATTTGATCTATCTTTTCCCTACTTGCACTACAAATTTTCCCTATCTAAAATACGAGTAATCTTTGACAGCTTCTTCGTTAGCCAAAGTGTAATGCAGACCGTTTATTAAATACTAGTGGTGTGATGAAGCCAAAAGGACCTCTTCTACTAGGTCCCTGGAGAGGTTTTTGAGCCCGCGGCTAGGACGATCTAAAAGTTAGGAACGAATTGACGACCGGATCAGAACCCATCTCTTTAGCAAATTGTTGATAGATGTGTTCATTTAATTTTTCCGAGGCCTTCAAAACCATTTCCTCCATATACTTATCTGCCATTTTATTCGCTGCTGCGCCAACTCCCGCCTCCTACTTCCGAAGCTCCATTAATGGTGAATGTATCTTCAACTACTTTCCAATCTTTCTGACCGAAGCTTAAAAACTTCGAGAACGTTGAGTTTGAATCTTCGATCCAGAAAACTTTTCTGTCATATTTAAGTTATTTTTAATCAGTTTATAAATTTTATGCCTTATCCATCTCTAAGAAGTACTCTTAGCGCTGTTTTAAGGTAGCTAAATTGATTTTAATTTTATTCTCTTGTTAATATCACCTAAATGGTTTAATAAAGTCTATCTTAGTCTTTTCCAATAATTTGTCTGACTAACTCAAGAATCATGGATTGCGATTGATCGATCAAAACGTGGGCCCCTTATTTATCAAAACAAGGAAGGCAAGAAAATTATTCAAGACCGAAAAAAAGATTTTTAATTTTTTTACATTTAATCAAAGAACCCGATGTTTATGTTTTTACATCCGAAGCCAACCATTCTCAAAAGTTACGTCACTAAAGAGGTTAATAAAGTTATGTGAGTGGTTTCCAAGCAACTCCCTGGCCAACCAAATGTTACCAGTCACAGTTTTCGAGGCTATATTACCCAGTTGTGGAAAGACACTAATGACATCGAATTTGTCAGACAAGTTATAGAACATTAGATAGTACTTCTGCTTATGTTGACAAATTATCTCACCATGAAAGACAGGAGCGTATATATGAACTAGATAGTCTCAGCCAATAGGAATTACAACTCAAATTGATTTAAACGCTCGGAATTATCTACTCGCTAGTTTTGACCACAGATTTCGATATCGATTTCCAACTTATTACTCTGCTCAGTTAATTCAGTTATTTCTATCTAGATAATTGTTTCTAATTTTAATTGAGGATTCTTTTGGTGACATATTAAAATCATCTTCGTTTAAAAGATTAGCGTCAGAAAGCATTTTCTGTGCCTTGTTTCTTGTATCAACGTTGATTAGATTGTTGAAATCTGAAATCTAATGGCTCGGCTATTTTATCCTTATGAACTTTGTAATCAACTTCACAGCGTTTATGCGATTTTAAGTTCTTGCCAACCCTAGAGTTTTTTCCTACAATTACTTTGCCAGAGAATGTATCAATTGTGGTTATCGTTCGTTTAATAGTTTGTCTTTCCGGAACACAGATAATATTGTTTGAGCTTCCTTTAATAATAACTCGATTATCAGGCCGTTCATATGATTCAACATATTTAAGATTCTGTTTGTTAGCATCAGCTGGTAATTCCTCAACATAATCTGAGAACTTGATAAGTTGATAAGTAGACCAGTTAGTGTTCTTTGTACGGATAGACTAGTTATTGCAGTTTTTATTTGTTTAGTAATTTATAAATATTGCACCTCCGATTAATAGGTGTAAGAATTATTTTTGTACAATAGAAATTTTAGCAAATGCAGGTAAAAGTTTCATTCCCGGCATAAAAGCTCTTCTACTAATAGTATTAATAAGCGAAAGTTTAATTTGCCCAACTGGGCTTGTGATTAGGATACCTCCCCCGACAACTACCAATCCTACTGTTGCTCCTTTAACTACAATTGTATTTTCAATGCTGAAAGATTGTCTCTAATTAATGTTCCTACACAAATTTTCAGGATTGTCAAAGTTCATTTTTGATGAATTACACCAATAACAGCTATAGAAATTGGGACTATTTTGATACCCTGAACTCTTGAAAAGATCGAATTTTTTCGATTAAATCTGGATGAGTTATTTTATAACTCACATCTTTTTTAAAACATTCTTTAAGAATTGCAGCTAGAAAATCAGTATTAATATTGTCTGTACCTCCGCGAATATAATAAATTTTATTTTTACTGTCATTCTTTATTTTCGAGTCTTTAGCAGTATTATTATCCTGATCATTTGAATAATTTAGTAGAAATTTTAAAAGAAACGAGTGAATTAAATAATACGAAGTTCTATATACAAGAATTACGATCCAGGTCTGGTCAATCGAATAACATCGATTTCCAATTTTAATGTGTATATATGATATAAGAATATTAGTAGAAAATATAAGTGTCTATAATGGAATGCGGAATAAAGTTTATTCCGTATCCATTTCTTGGTTTTGTTTAGTCGTTTTTGTCATTGTTCCAACGCTCTAATACTAATGTATTAGAACCATCAGTATTTTGTTGATATTTTATTGGTTGAAAACCAATTTTTTGGCTTTCGCCAATAATAACTTCACCAGCATATTGTTGCGAGATTTTATCAATAAAGCTTTCAACTGGATAGGGTTGCTCCCAAAAACTCATGTCTACAACTAATTCATACTCTTGACCATTCCAAGAAAATTCAATGTCATAACCGTTTAATTGTGGAATTATTAAACTTTTATGATACGAACTTCTATTTTGAAGACTTTTTTCTTGTTCTGTATGAGAAATGTTTAAACGATTTAAGGCTTTTTCTAGATAAAATAAATTTTGAAAACGAGTTTTAATGTGTGTAAAGTGTGACATAGTTAATAATATCTTTAGTCTATATATTTAATCAACATTATAAACAATTAAAAATAAAATGTTAGTCTATGTAATAACTATAAAATATTAAAAAATACAATAGCCAATAGAGATTTTATCTATTAGCTATTAAGAATCTAAAAGAGCATAGACTAAGATAGAATCTCTGCTTTTTTTAATAAATGAAATACAGTTTCAGTAGGTTTCACACCATAACCTAACCATTTTTTTATTTTCTCTGTATCAAATTTATACTGTTTTGTCATTGGATTATAATATCCAACTTCATCAATTGATCGTCCATTTCGTCTGAAGGTATTTTCCATTATTACCAAACGATAAAAAGGAGATCTTTTTTTGCCTAATCGTTTTAATCGTAATTTTAACATGTGTAAGTAACTATTTTATAAATTAATTTTTTTTTATTTAAAACAGAATTCGAGAAGAAAAAACTAAAATTAACGACGTGAATAATACTCAATTACAAGTAAATCATCTAATTGTAATGAAACATCGTTTCGGTCACAGTAGTCTAATACTTTTCCTTCTAATTTTGAACTATCGAATCTCAAATGTGCTGGAATTTCAGAAATTTGATTGTTTTTAATGTTATTTTCCACTAACATCTTTGAACTATTTTTTTCTTTTACGCCAATAATATCATTTAATCGACATTGAAAGCTTGGAATGTCAACCACTTGTTTATTTACGGTAATATGACCATGATTTACGAGTTGACGAGCTTGTGCTATACTCTTTGCAAACCCTAAAGTGAAACAAATTGTATCTAATCGCATTTCTAATAATTGGAATAAAATTAAGTTTGTCACACCTTGTCGTCTACGAGCTTCTTTGACATAGCGGAATAGCTGACTTTCGGTTAAACCATAGTTAAACTTTAGTTTTTGTTTCTCTTCTAAACGTACCCCATATTCTGTTAACTTTTTACTAGTATCAGCATTTGTATTTCCATCTTTACCAGGTCGATTTAACTTATTTGATTTTTTCGTTGTTAATCCGGGTAATGGTCCCAAACGGCGACTAATTTTTAATTTAGGTCCTCTGTAACGTGACATAAAAATGACTTAAAATTGTGACTAAATAGATTTTAAAACACTTAGAAAAGATAAAGATTCTAACGAGGGCGAGTGACCGGACTTGAACCGGCGAATGGTGGAACCACAACCCACTGCCTTAACCACTTGGCTACACCCGCCATACTATCTTAAGGCATACTTTATCAGTAATTAGGGACTTACGTCTAGTTTATTTTCAATAAATTTAAAAATAAAAATTATGAATCAAATGTGCTCTTTTTTTTTGAATGGCGAAAAATATAAAACCAGATATCAAGCAACTATTTCAGATTTAATTGATTATTTTGGATATAATCAATCTCTTTTAGTTGTTGAATATAATCAATTTATTTGTTCTAAAACCGAATGGGATAAAATTTCTATTCAAAAAAATGATAAGATTGAAATTGTAACTATTGTAGGTGGAGGCTAATGCAATTATTCACGAATAATTGCATTAAATTCACTTTTTAATACTGCCTGTAAATTATTGATAATTCTTTCAATTTCTTTATTTTCTAATGTTTTCTCATTTGATTGAAAAATTAATTGCAAACATAAACTAGTACAGTCTTTTGGAATTGAAGGACCACGATATTCATCTAATAAATTAATTTCTGATAAAAACTTAGTTCCATTTAAAGAAATTACATTTTTTAGTTCCATAAAAGTTTTATCTTTTGGAACAATAAACGATAAATCTTTGATAACTTTTGGATATAATGAATATTCTTGGAAAATAGGAAGTTTCTCTTCTTGAAGATGATTCTGAATATGTTGTAAGCGAAACTCAAATAAATATATTTCCGAAGGTAATCCATTAATATTCGCATAAGCTGGATGAATCTGACCAAATTTACCTAAATTTCGGCCATTTAATAAATATATTTCTGCAGTTCGATAAGGGTGGAAAATATTATTTTTAGAAGCTAAAGATTCAATTTTCCAATATACATCCATATTTAGTTGCTTAAACAATTGTTCAATTTTTCCTTTTGCTTCGAACCAAGTTATTGTTTGATTTGGTTCGGACCAAGATAACTTTTCTTTTGTACCCCCAAAAATACCAGCAACATGTTCTACTTCTTTAAAATTATCTAGAATATCTCCAGAAAACACATGTCCATATTCGAACCCTTCGATAATTCTATTACTTTGTTTTAAATTTTCTGCGACAGTTTCTATTAACGTTGGTACTAAACTTGTTCGTAAATTTTTATAGTCAGCTAAGAGTGGATTAATTAAATGTATTTGATTTACTTTATTTTTTGGTTGGTCTTCTCCAACTAATGAATAATGAATTAATTCATTTAAACCTAAATTTAAGAAACATGAAGTCATTTTTGCTCTAGTTTTATAACTAAGATCTTCTGTTCCAATTTTCGTAATTTTTGGTAAGGTAGTTAAAAAATTATTAAACCCATGTAATCGTCCAACTTCTTCAATAAGATCAATTTCTCTTGTAATGTCATCATTTCGCAAATGAGGTACTTGGACATCCCAAGTTAGTTCAGAATTTTGATATGAAAACTCAAAATTTAACCGTTGTAAATACTCACTAACTTTTTTTGGTGGGATAAACTTAGACTGATCAGTAGTTGTTTCATAAATCGGGCCTAATATTTCTTGAATGGTTGAATAATTTAATTTAATAATCTTTAAAGCTTCTTCTTTTTCTTGTAAAAACGTACAAAGTTTACATCTAAGATTTGGATTTTTAACACGTAATAGAAAAATTAATCGATATAACGAATCAAGTAAATAGGTTTGTTTTAATGATTTCTCATATCTTGCTGATCTATCTGTTCGTAATCCTAAGTTTCTGGATTGTTGACGGATTTTCGCTGCATTAAAAATGCTCCCCTCAATCAATAGTGTCTTTGTATTTTCGGAATAAATAGATTCTTCATGTTCAATAATTCCAGCAATACTAAATGGAAAATTATTAGCTTTAATTATTAAATTTGAATCATTTAATTTATATATATCAGAATTAGAAGCTACAAATTCTTGATTAGTTGTTGCGTTTTCAATTGAAAAAACTAGTTTTGAAATATTGGTTTTTTGTCGAATTTTTTCTAAATCATAGAATGCAAACGGATATCCTGTTTCTAATAAAATATATGTTTGAAAATCTGAAAGATTATTCGTTGGGCTTACACCTACACTCATAAGTTTTTCTTGAATCCATCTTGGAACCGTAAAATCATCAATATTTTTAATTTCAAAAGCTAAAAATGTGGAGCAACCAAGATCTGCTATTATCGATTCTTTTTGAGTTATGATCTTTTGTTTCCAATCGTCAATTTTTTGGGTATACTTTAATTGTTTAATTGGTTTATCTAACAAGCTAGCAATTTCTGATGAAATTCCTTGAATAGACAAACTATCTGATCGATTCGCAGTGGCTGAAATATCTAAAACTATTTGTTTTGTATTATTAACCTCTATTTCTAAAATTTCTTCGACCTCAAAGCCACCAAGGGTTAGTCGTTCAATTAATTCTTCTAATTCAATATTTTCAATACCTATTACTTCTTTGATCCATTCTAATGGTACTTGCATATTTTCAATTTTATAATTTTTTATTAATTTGCTTTTGTAAATACTAAGCCATTTGTTTTCCCGTAGCGCTCCATAAATCTCATAAATCGATCCCAAGCTTCAGGACTTTTCATTATATAAATAGATTCAATTGCTTCTGGTTTTCCATTGATAAATCTAGCATTTACATCACGAGTTTCTAAGGTTCCCTCTTCATCAATTAGATACATTCCGGTAATTTCACCTTCTTTTGCTGTATTTTTATCTAATATGTTTGGATTTTTGAAACGGAATGTTGCTGTTCCTGTACTTCCATCTCGGGAACGTGTTAAACGGACATCTGGTAATACTTTTTCATCAAGACCTTTGATAAATTGAATTTTTGCTTCCATAATTTTATCCTTAAGTTGTAATAATCTTAGTCTACTCTAATTATGCAACGAATGTAAATTAAAAAACCTTATTCAAAAAAAATATTTTATATAACTATTTTTATTTACTTGTTAAAAAAATCAATCCAGCTTCTTCAAATCATTGAACTCGTTTCTGAGATTTAGAGTCAAGTCTAAGAGCCTTTTCAGATAGTACAATTATATAATTTGTTTGGAAAACAAAGACGTCAATTCAAAAAAAAATTTTCAATCGGAGTAGATTAAACGATTTATTAACTCATAAAAACATTGGAGATTATTAATAGCCTCGAAAACACAAAAAGATTTACTACGGTTAAAAGATCAAAAATATTTATATACTCTTTTTTTAAAGAATCCAAGAAACTCTTTTAAGTATTAAAAAGATCTTAGAATAATTCCTTATACCATTTTGGATCAGGTAGGATTAAACATTAATGAGATAAGACAGTTAACTGAAAAATATATAAGATATGCCATATCAGCTTCTCAATTGCGTCTTATTAATTCTAAAACTTAGTAATCGCATATACATGTCCTTTCTAAACGAACAGTCAAAGATTTAAAAATCAAGAGGCTTTATTTTCTAATTAGCTCTTAAAGACATTTTAAAAATTATTCTACCAGACTTTGCAATAAACTGGGGTGGCAGGATTCGAACCTACGAATGGCGGAGTCAAAGTCCGCAGCCTTACCACTTGGCGACACCCCAAGACTAATAAAATTAGTACAAAGTAGAAAGTTTTAATATTGGGCAAGAAGGGATTCGAACCCCTGACACCGTGGTTCGTAGCCACGTGCTCTAGTCCACTGAGCTACAAGCCCAAAATATACTTACATACTTTCATATTACTAAAGATTTATCATTTCGTAAAGTAAAAAATATTAATAAAATTTGATTTTTATCTTGCATAAACCTAAACCACTGAATTAATTTATTGATTTAAACTTTTTTATATCAAAATTTACGAAATACGATCCCTAATTATGGCAAAAAAAATTTTATACCAGGATAATGCTCGACGAGCTTTAGAGCGTGGAATGGAAGTAATGGTTGAAGCTGTTTCTGTTACTTTAGGACCAAAAGGTCGAAATGTTGTATTAGAAAAATCCTACGGTTCTCCTCAAATTGTGAATGATGGTGTAACGATTGCAAAAGAAATAAAATTACCTGATCATATTGAGAATACAGGTGTTTCCTTAATTCGACAAGCTGCGTCAAAAACAAATGATGTAGCTGGAGATGGAACCACTACTGCTACTGTGTTAGCTTATGCTATGGTAAAAGAAGGGTTAAAAAATGTGGCAGCTGGAGCAAATCCCATTTCCATTAAGCTTGGGATGGAAAAAGCAGCCCAATATTTAGTTACTCAGATAAACGAATTTGCACAACCAGTAGAAGAAATACAATCAATTCAACAAGTTGCATCTATTTCTGCTGGAAATGATGAAATAATTGGTTCATTAATCGCAGATGCACTTTCAAAAGTTGGAAAAGAAGGTGTTATTTCCTTAGAGGAAGGAAAAGGGATTGTAACCGAATTAGAAATTACCGAAGGTATGAAATTAGAAAAAGGTTTCATTTCGCCTTACTTTATTACAAATACTGATAAAATGGAAGTCTCTTATGATAATCCGTACATTTTATTAACAGATAAAAGAATTACTCTAGTTCAACAAGATTTATTACCTATTTTAGAGCAGATTACAAAAACAAAACGACCACTTTTAATAATTGCCCAAGACGTCGAAAAAGAAGCCTTAGCAACTTTAATTTTAAATAAATTACGTGGCATTATTAATGTTGTAGCTATTCGTGCTCCTGGATTTGGAGAATTAAGAAAACAAATGCTCGAAGATATTGCTATTTTAACAGGTGGTACTCTTATCACAGAAGATGCGGGATTAAGTTTAGAGAATATTCAATTAAGCTTATTAGGTCAAGCACGACGAATTATTGTAAATAAAGACACAACAACGATTGTAGCAGATGGACAAACACTTGAAGAAATTACAATTCGATGTGAACAACTTAGAAAACAAGTAAATATTGCTGATACAGCCTACGAAAAAGAAAAATTACAAGACCGAATAGCTAAGTTATCAGGAGGAATCGCTGTTATTCGTGTTGGAGCGGTGACTGAAACCGAAATGAAAGATAAAAAATTACGATTAGAAGATGCGATTAATGCAACTCGTGCTGCAGTCGAAGAAGGTATTGTTCCTGGTGGTGGGTCAACATTAACACATTTATCAGAAAATCTTGTAACATGGGCAAAAAATAATTTAAAAGAAGATGAATTAATTGGCGCCATGATTATTTCTCGTGCTATTTTAGCTCCATTACGCCGAATTGCCGAAAACGCAGGTATAAATGGCCCTGTTATTATTGAAAAAGTTCAACAACAAGAATTTGAGATAGGTTATAATGCGGCTAAAAATACCTTTGGAAACATGTATGAGGAAGGAATTGTAGATCCAGCAAAAGTTACTCGATCAGCTTTACAAAATGCGACTTCGATTGCTAGTATGATTTTAACAACGGAATGTATTATTGTAGATGAGAGTCCAATTTCAAACGAATCTTAAGATTCGTTTGAAATTAGTCCTTGGTACAAAATTATAAATCATTTAAATTCGACATTGGATCTGAATTTTGATCATTACCAGCTTTTGCTGCAATTAAATCTTTCATATTTGTTTTTAATAGTTCTAATTTTGATCTTAAAACTTCAATATTATCAGATTTAATTTCTTGACGAATTTCAGAAATCAAATCACTAATAGTTTTTTGTTGATCTTCTGAAATACTTTCTTTAACTAAATTTAGCTCTTTTTCAGCTTCGAAACATAAAGCTTCCGCTTGGTTTTTTAAATCAATATTTTCTTTTTTCTGTTTATCTGTGGCTGCAAATTTCTCCGCTTCTTTTAGCATATCTTCAACTTCTGTTTCACTTAGATTTGAAGCACCTTGAATGGTAACAGATTGTTCAACACCTGTTTCTTTTTCTCGAGCTTTTACAGATAAAATACCATCTACATCAATATCAAAGGTTACCTCAATTTGTGGGACTCCTCGATCCGCAGCTGGGATACCATCTAATCGGAAGTTTCCTAAACTTTTATTACCAGAAACTAATTCACGTTCACCTTGTAAAATATGAATTTCTACGTTTGTTTGGTTATCTACAGCTGTAGAGAACATTTCTGATTTTTTAACAGGAATCGTTGTATTTCGAGCAATAATTTTCGTCATAACTCCACCAAGTGTTTCTACGCCTAATGATAATGGAGTTACATCTAATAATAAAACATCTTTCACTTCACCTGCTAAAATACCTGCTTGAATAGCAGCACCAATTGCAACTACTTCATCAGGATTAACCGATTGGTTTGGTTTTTTATTTGTTAAAGACTCTACTAACTTTTGAATTGCTGGAATTCGTGTTGAACCACCTACTAAAACTACTTCATTAATATCTGATTTATCTAATCGAGCATCGCTTAAAGCTTTTTCTACTGGGATACGACAACGATCAATTAAATCTTTACAAAGATTTTCAAAAACTTCTCTTGTTAACTCTTGCTCAATATGTTTTGGACCTGTCTGATCGGCTGTAATAAATGGTAATGAAATAATTGTTTTTTCAACAGTCGACAATTCAATCTTTGCTTTCTCTGCTGCCTCTGTTAAACGTTGTAAAGCTTGAATATCATTAGTTAAATTAATTCCTTCTTTTTCTTTAAAATCGTTGATTAACCAATTGACTAAAAAGTTATCAAAATCATCTCCACCTAAGTTTGTATCCCCAGCTGTTGATAAAACTTCAAAAATTCCATCCCCAACTTCTAGAATTGAAACATCAAAGGTCCCACCACCTAAGTCAAATACTAAAATTGTCTCATTTTGTTTTTTATCTAATCCATAAGCTAAAGAAGCAGCCGTTGGCTCATTAATAATTCGTAAAACTTCGATTCCAGCAATTTTTCCAGCATCCATAGTTGCTTGTCGTTGGGAATCATTAAAATACGCTGGTACAGTAATAACGGCCTGTGTGACTTCTTGTCCTAAATAATCTGTTGCATCATTAATTAATTTTCTTAATACCTGAGCAGAAATTTCTTCGGGACTAAAATCTTTGTTTAAGGCTGGACATTTAATTTTAATATTTTCGTTTTGATCTTTACCTACAGTATATGGTAATCGTTTTGACTCTTCTGAAACTTCTTTCTCTTTTGATCCAATAAATCTTTTTACAGAAAAAAACGTATTCTCTGGGTTAATTACTGCTTGACGTTTTGCAATCTGCCCTACTAAAAGTTCTTGTTTTTTTGTATAAGCAACAATCGAAGGAGTTGTTCGTAAACCTTCTGCATTAATAATTACACTAGGTTGACCACCTTCAATTGCAGCTACTACTGAATTCGTAGTACCTAAATCAATTCCTACAACTTTTGCCATTTGATGAAATCCTTATATTATCTATTTTTGCTTTAAGTATAAAAAATTCAATATAAAAAAATAACCCAATGATACGCAATAGTAATTTAATAATAATAAAGTTGTTAAATCGTTTTATGTAGACAAAAAATAGTAAATTATTTAAACTACTAAAAGCAATTTACTAATGATAGTTAGTTTATTTGAAAAAGAATAGAAATTAAGCAACGTTAATTAAATAAAAAAGCAAAAAAGAAATTCGGAGGAATACCATGGCTATAGGTTTATTGGGCAATAAAATTGGGATGACTCAAATTTTCGATGAGTCAGGTAATATTATACCAGTTACAATTTTAAAAGTTGGACCTTGTGTTATTACACAAGTCAAAACGATTGAAAAAGATGGATATAATGCAATTCAAGTAGGTTACGGAAATGTCCCAAGTAAAGCATTAACACAACCAGAATTCGGCCATCTACAAAAATCGAATATTCAGCCTTTAAAATATTTAAAGGAATTTAGAATAAATGAAAATAATGAGTTTGAAATTGGTCAAATTTTAAATGTGGATGCATTTTCTGAAGGACAGTTAGTAAACGTTCGAGGAAAAACTATTGGTAAAGGGTTTTCAGGTCTTCAAAAACGTTATAATTTTGCACGAGGACCAATGACTCATGGTTCAAAAAATCATCGAGCACCTGGTTCAATTGGTATGGGGACAACACCTGGGCGTGTTTTACCTGGCAAAAAAATGGCAGGTCAATCAGGAAATAAAGTTGCAACCATTCAAAAACTTAAAGTTATTCAAATAAATTCAGAAGAAAATATTTTAGTAATCAAAGGTTCTGTTCCAGGTAAGCCAGGAAATTTATTAAGTATTGTTCCTTCAGAATAATTCAACTGAAATTACAAAAAAACTAATAAAAGAAAGTATGACCGTTCAAAAATTTATAGCATATACTCCATTAGATATAAATGGAAACCAAGTAGATTCTAAACAAGAATTACAATTAAATATATTAGAAACATCCGGAAATTATTTATTACATAAAGATGTTTTAAGACATTTCAGATCTAAAAGACAAGGTACGGCTTCGACAAAAACACGAAGTGAAGTTCGTGGTGGTGGTCGGAAACCATGGCAACAAAAAGGAACAGGTAGAGCTCGAGCGGGTTCAAATCGTTCACCATTATGGAAAGGTGGTGGTGTGATTTTTGGTCCTAAACCAAGAACGTTTTCTACAAAATTAAATAAGAAAGAGCGTCGTTTAACTTTACAGACTTTGTTATACAATAAAAAAAATAGTATTTTAATTGTAGATAATTTAGAAAGCCAGTTAATCGAACCAAAAACAAAATCATTCTTAGAAATTTGTCAAAATTGTAGAATTAACTTAGATCAAAGATTATTAGTAGTGGTATCAAAAAAGACTACATCACTAAAATTAGCAACACAAAATCTTAAAACTGTAGAATTGATTTCAGCTTCCAATTTGAATACATTAAGTTTGTTGAAATCGAAGCAAATTATCTTAACGCCAGCAGCCATAAATGATATCAAGGAGATTTATTGTGAATAATTCTATCAATTCTTCTCGTAGTAGTGTACAAATTGTTAAATATCCAATCATTACAGATAAGGCCACACGACTTTTAGAAAACAATCAATATAGTTTTGTTGTGGATCGATATTCAGACAAAATCGAAATTAAGGAAGCCATTGAAAATTTATTTGATGTCAAAGTAATCAAAATTAATACTTGCCGTCTTCCACGAAAAAAAAAACGTGTTGGTCGATATATTGGTTGGAAACCACAATATAAAAAAGCAATCGTAACTTTATCAGAAGGTGATGTGATCAATTTATTTACCGATAGTTAATCAATCAAAAAATAATTTAATTTATGAGTATTCGTCTTTATAAATCTTATACGCCGGGTACACGAAACCGTGCATTATCAACTTTTAGTGAAATAACAAAAGCTAAACCAGAAAAAAGCTTACTATATAAAAATCATCGTAGTAAAGGTCGAAATAATAGAGGTGTTATTACCGTACGTCACAGAGGTGGTGGTCATAAGCGACTTTATCGATTAATTGATTTTAAAAGAAATAAATATGGTATTGAAGGTATCGTTGCGGCAATTGAGTATGATCCAAATCGAAATGCTCGTATTGCCTTAATCCATTATAAAGATGGTGAAAAACGATATATTTTACAACCTAAAAATTTAAATGTTGGTGATACTATTATTTCAGGATCTGGTTCATCATTAAGTATTGGTAATACCTTACCACTAGAAGAACTTCCTTTAGGGACATCCGTTCATAATATTGAATTAATTCCAAACCGTGGTGGACAGATTGTTCGCGCTGGGGGAACTTCTGCAAAAATCTTAGCAAAAGAGGGAGATTATGTAACTTTAAGATTACCTTCCAAAGAAATTCGTTTAATTCGAAAAGAATGTCTTGCAACAATTGGTGAAGTTAGCAATAATGATGCATTTTTAGTTCAAAGTGGTAAAGCAGGTCGAACGCGTTGGTTAGGAAAACGTCCAACTGTCCGTGGTTCTGTAATGAACCCATGTGATCACCCTCATGGTGGTGGTGAAGGTCGTGCACCAATTGGTAGAACCCGTCCTTTAACTCCATGGGGTAAGCCAGCTTTAGGAATGAAGACAAGAAAGCACAAAAAATTAAGTGACGCCTATATTCTTCGTCGACGTTCGTAAGTTTTAAATTATTACTATAGCAATTATAAAAAATATTTTTAAAATGCCAAGATCATTAAAAAAAAGTCCATTTGTTGCATATCATTTATTAAAAAAAATTAATCAATTAAGTAAAGTAGGTAAAAAAGATACAACAATTACAACTTGGTCCCGTTCTTCGACAATTTTGCCTAGTATGGTTGGCTTTACAATTGCCGTTTATAATGGAAAACAACATGTTCCAGTTTTTATATCCGATCAATTAGTTGGCCATAAATTAGGTGAGTTTGTTTCGACTAAAAATTTCAAAACTCATATTAAAGCGGATAGAAAAGCTAAACGATAATTAAATTAATAATGAATCAAATTCTATTTGAAAATAGATGTAAATGTAATGAAGAAATTTCAGTTGTAAAAAAACGTAAATTGACGAGTCGAAGCGAAGGTAAACCACTTCAATACCCAAAATCAACTGAAATAAAATGTAAAACATTTCAAATAAAATATGATGGTAAATTATCTTTACTAGCTAAATTTATTCTCAATAGTTTTCAGAATAAATATATTTATTATGGGATTGATGATATTTTATACCAATTTAGATTCGATTCAAATGAATACGAAAGATTGTTAGCTATTTTGTATTCGCCTATTATTTCATTGCAAAATAATTATTCAATTAATTTTTTTGATATATGGGTAAATGAAATTTATATAGAAGAAGATTCGAAACCTAATAAATTTTTAAGTAAGGAATCTCAACCTTTGAGTCAATTTACGTACATCACGGTTAAGTTTTTCTATAAAACGAAAGTACCAACAAAGAAACAAGAATCATTGTGGTAAAATGGAATCCTCGGAACCTCACAGTAGTTGAAACTCTTAACTAAGCATTGAAAATCAATCGTTCAATCGATAATTTTTAATATTGTGGATTCAAAATCTCGATATTATATGAAATATTAGACTTTCAAAATAATTACTTATGTCAGATACTCAATCAGTAAAAGCAATAGCGAAGTATATACGTATGTCTCCTCATAAAATACGACGCGTTTTAGATCAAATTCGAGGTCGTTCATACCAGGAAGCGTTAATGATTTTAGAATTTTTACCTTATAATGCTAGTGGTCCAATTTGGCAAATCGTTCATTCAGCTGCCGCAAATGCGAAACATAATTATGGATTAGATAAAAAAAAGTTGATCATTGATCAAGCTTTTGCGAACGAAGGGCCCAAATTAAAACGTATCCGCCCAAGAGCCCAAGGCAGAGCTTATAAAATTTTAAAACCGACTTGTCATATTACAGTGGTCATGAAAGAAGTTAATTAAATAAACAAATAACAAAATTGATTAAAAAGAAAAAGGATTAATTCTATGGGTCAAAAAACTCATCCTTTAGGATTTCGATTAGGAATTACGCAAGATCATAAATCAACATGGTATGCAAATTTGAATAAGTATGCCAATGTGTTAAAAGAAGATAATACAATTCGAACATATATTGAAACTATCTCTAAAGTAAATAGTATTTCCAATGTAAAAATTAATCGTAATGGATTAAATGATCAAATCCAATTAAATATTGAAACGGGAAAACCTGGTATTTTAGTAGGAGACTTAGGTTCTGGATTAGAAAATTTATTAAATAAGATTAAAAAAATCTTACCTTCGAATCGTCAACTTACCATTAATGTTTTAGAAGTTGAAAAAGTTGACTTAGATGCGACTTTGCTTGCCGATTTGGTAGCAGAACAGTTAGAAAAACGTGTTGCTTTTAAACGGGCTATGCGTGAAGCGTTGCAACGTGCTCAGAAACAAAATGTTAAAGGTATCAAAATTCAAGTTTCAGGTCGTCTAAATGGTGCTGAAATTGCCAGAAGTGAATGGGTTCGGGAAGGACGTGTACCACTTCAAACATTACGAGCAGATATTGACTATGCAACAAAAGAAGCTAACACTATTTACGGTGTTTTAGGTATTAAAATCTGGTTGTTTAGAGGTGAAATTCTATCAAAATAAAGATTAAATAAAATTGAAAAATTTATAGTTTTACTAAATTGATTTATTATGCTAAGTCCAAAAAGAACAAAATATCGAAAATATCATCGTGGTCGTATGCGAGGTACCAAAACTCGTGGGAATGAAATTTGTTTCGGCAACTTTGGCTTGCAAGCTCAAGAACCAAGTTGGATTACCTCACGCCAAATTGAAGCCGCTCGTCGAACAATTACACGGTATACGAAGCGTGGCGCAAAATTATGGATTCGAATTTTTCCAGACAAAACGGTCACAGCTCGAGCTGCCGAATCAAGAATGGGATCTGGTAAAGGGGCTGTAGATTATTGGGTGGCCGTGGTGAAACCTGGAACAATTTTATTTGAAATTGGAAGAGTTCCAGAAGAAGTAGCTCGTGCTGCCTTAAAACTAGCAGCTTACAAATTACCGATCAAAACAAAATTTATTGTTAAAGACATTATTAATTAAAGAACATGAGTTTATCTAAGTTTGCTGATATTATCTCTCTTTCAAATGACGAAATCTCTGAAGCAATTATTGAAACTGAAAATCAATTATTCAATCTTCGTTTTAAACAAGCTACTCGCCAAACATTTAAGTCACATGAAATTAAAAATGCAAAACGACGTTTAGCTCAATTAAAAACACTTTTAACCTTAAGATTACAAAATCTTGAACAATCGTAATATTAAAAGATAAAAGTTAACTACTATTTAATCGAAAATTAAGGAGCTTTGAATGCCAGTAAAACAAGAAATTGGTATTGTAATTAGTGACAAAATGAATAAAACTGTGGTGGTAGAGATTGAAAATAGATATCCCCATCCAATTTATTCAAAAACATTAATTAAAACAAAAAAATATTTAGCACATGATGAGTTAGAAGAAGCTAATATTGGTGATCAAGTATTAGTTCAAGAATGTCGGCCATTAAGTAAAAGAAAACGTTGGAAATTAATTAAAATTCTTTCAAAATCATCTTTAGTAAGTTAATTGAGATTATTATGATTTATCCTCAAACAATGTTAACCGTAGCTGATAATACGGGTGCAAAAAAAGTTATGTGTATCAGGGTATTAGGTGGAAATAAAAAGTATGCCAAAATTGGTGATACAATTATTGCCGTTGTTAAAGAAGCCATTCCAAATATGCCAGTCAAACGTTCCGATGTAATAAGAGCAATTGTGGTGCGTACTACAAAAAGTATTCGTCGCAAGGATGGTATGTATATTCGATTTGACGATAATGCAGCGGTAATTGTAAATATGGATAACAATCCTAGAGGAACACGTGTCTTCGGCCCTGTTGCTCGAGAAATTCGTGATAAAAACTATTCTAAGATTGTATCATTAGCTCCGGAGGTTTTATAAATGCCAAAAAGTCAAAAATTACATGTAAAAGTTGGTGATGTTGTCACTGTAATTTCAGGCTTCCATAAAAATGAGACTGGTGAAATTACAAAAATTGATCGAAAAACTGGAAAAGTAGTAGTCAAAGGAATCAATTTTAAATTTAAACACATTAAACCAAACACAGAAAATGAAATTGGAGAAATTAAACAATTTGAAGCTCCAATTCATCATTCAAATGTAAAACTAAATTTAACAGAAAGATCTTAATATGCTAAATCAACATTCATTAGAAGAAATTGCTGAAATTCATAATCTTCTTGGTGATATTAAGAAAGAATATGAAAATGGTATTAAACCTATTTTAATTAAAAATAGCCCAAAACTTTTTAAAAATCCGCATACGGTTCCGAAACTGAAAAAAATTCAGATTAATCGTGGTCTTGGAGCAGCGGCACAAAATACTAATATTTTGAAAAAAAATATTGAAGAATTTGAAAAGATTACAGGCCAAAAACCAGTAGTGACAAAAGCGAAAAAAGCAATTGCTGGTTTTAAAATTCGGGAAGAAATGGAATTAGGGTTAACGGTAACCTTACGTGGTGAAAAAATGTATACATTTTTAACAAAATTATTATTCTTTACTTTTGCACAAATTCGAGATTTTCGGGGATTATCATTACGTAGTTTCGATAAATCTGGTAATTACACATTAGGTTTAAAAGAACAACTAATTTTTCCGGAAATTGAATACGATGATGTTGATCAAATTCAAGGTTTTACGATTACAATCGTGATGGATCACGGGTCACCCAAATACCGTTCAGAATCAATTGACAAAATTTTAAATGGCATGATTTTATTTAAATTTTTAAGATTCCCATTAAATGATTGTGGATATTATGATAAATATGAATCATTTGCCGATATAAATAGAGCCTGGGATAAAAAACGATTGTTAAAACGAAAACGTTGGTCACAAGCTCAAGATTAATATTTAAAAATTATATTGCATAAGGAGATAGTTGTGGTAAATGACACCATTTCAGATATGTTAACACGCATCAGAAATGCGAATATGGTAAAACATCAAATTGTTCAAATTCCTTCTACTAAAATGTCTTTAGCTATTACAGAAATATTAAAAGCTGAAGGATATATTGAAGATTTTGAGGAATATTCTGAAAATAATAAAAATTACTTACTAATATCGTTAAAGTATACTGGAAAATCACGCCAACCTGTGATTTGTAAACTTGAACGTGTAAGTAAACCTGGATTACGCGTTTATTCAAGTTCAAAAGAATTGCCAAAAGTTTTAAATAATTTAGGAATTGCGATTGTTTCTACTTCAAAAGGAGTAATGACCAATTTAAAAGCTAAAGAACTTGGGATTGGTGGCGAAGTTTTATGTTATATTTGGTAGCTACAAGGAGTTTCTAAAATGTCACGTATTGGAAAATTGCCCATTATTATACCAGATAGTGTAGATATTAATTACACTGATTCAAAAATTACAGTGAAAGGAAAATTTGGAACATTAGAAAACCAGATTCCAAAATCAATTTTAGTTACGGAAGATAATGGCCAGCTAAGTGTAAAACTAAAAGAGCAGAAAAAAGACAGCCGAGCATTGCATGGTTTATATCGAACATTAATTAATAATATGATCTTAGGAGTTTCTCAACAATTTGATTTAACTCTTATTTTAAAAGGTGTTGGTTATCGTGCTGTTGTCCAAGGAAACGAAATCATATTAAATTTAGGATATAGTCATCCAGTTAAAATCAATATCCCTAGCGAAATTAAGGTAGAGGTGGTTCAGAATACAACAATTAATTTAAAATCCTGTGATAAAGAAGCCTTAGGTTTATTTGCTGCTAACATCAGAGCTTGGCGTTTACCAGAGCCATATAAAGGGAAAGGTATTCTTTATAAAGATGAACAAATTATTCGAAAAGCAGGGAAATCTGGGAAGTAAGAACTGCTTAATTATTAGTATCTGTCTGAGTTATTTTTCACTTAAATCATAGTAAGTGAAAAACTAAGACTTATAAAGTATTGAAATTTTTAAAAAATTAAAAATTATACCTATGAAATTTTCACAAAAAACTTTGTTAAAGTTAAAAAAAAAAAATAAAAAATTAAAACCTGACCAATATAAGAAATTAAAACGTGACACTTTACGTGGTCGAATTAAAGGAACCGATGAACGACCAAGATTGTCAGTTTTCCGTTCTAATGAGAATATTTATGCACAAATCATTGATGATACAAATGCAAAAACATTAATTTCATGTTCAACATTAGATCGTTCCATTCAACTAGCTATGGCAAATGGACGAACTTGTGAAGCTGCTAAATTAATGGGAGAGAAGTTGGCTGAATTAAGTTTAAAAAAAAATATTACGAAAATTGTTTTTGATCGTGGTCCTTACCTATATCATGGTCGAATTAAAGCATTAGCCGACGGTGCTCGAGCTGGTGGTCTACAGTTTTAAATAAAAATTTGTAAATATAATATACAAGTTAAATAATCTTTATGAGTACTGATTTAAAAAGAGTAAATAAAAAAAATTCGCGCCGTTCAGGAGCTGCTCAAGAACCCAAATTTGTAGAACGATTAATAAAAATTAGTCGTGTCTCAAAAGTTACAAAAGGTGGTAAAAAATTAAGTTTTCGAGCAATTGTGGTAGTTGGAGACGAAAATGGAAAAGTTGGTGTTGGCGTAGCAAAAGCTGATGATGTTGTGAATGCCTTTAAAAAAGCAAAAACAGATGGCCGAAAAAATCTTGTTCAATTTCCACTAACAAAATCTTTAAGTATTCCACATAATGTAACAGGTAATTTTGGAGCTTGTTCTATTATTATGAGACCATCGATTGAAGGTTCTGGGGTTATTGCCGGAGGTGCCGTTCGTATTGTATTAGAAGTAGCAGGCGTAAAAAATGTTATTGCCAAACAATTAGGTTCCAATAATTTATTAAATAATGCTCGAGCTTCTGTTTGTGCACTCCAAAACTTAACAACAAAATCACAAGTATCAAAAAAGAGAAACTTAGAATAAACAAACTTATCTATTAGAATAAGCTGTGAAAATTAATAAAGAAATTCGAACGATTTTACTAAATAGATTTCTAGTAACTTTTGGAATAATCTTATTTATTAGATTAGGAACCTTCCTACCGGTTCCAGGTGTAAATCATAGTGATTTAGCCTTTTATATTCAAACTCATTCCGTTGCAAAAAATCTTATTAGTACATTTTCAGGTGATAACACTTTTGTAATTGGTTTATTTACTTTGAATATTTTTCCTTATATTAATGCATCAATCTTAGTTCAATTAATATTAGGATTATCACCAAAGTTAGCTAAGTTACAAAAAGAAGGTGATTTAGCTGGTCGAAGATCGATCAATAGGTTAACTAGATTTATTACCCTAATCTGGGCTATTATTCAAAGTGTTGGATTAGCGATTTACTTAAGACAAATTCTTTTTGATTGGAATTCTACTTTAGCATTTGAGATCATTGTTTGGTTAACTACAGGAGCCATGATTGTTTTATGGCTAAGTGAAATAATAACAGATTATGGGCTAGGAAATGGGGCGTCTTTACTTATTTATATAAATATTATTTCGAATCTACCTAATTTAATGAAAACACTGATTAGTGAAAATTTAACAATATTTGCAGAATTAGGTTTTCTTTTATTGATTTTTGGTTCTTTATATGGAATTGTATTTTTACAGGAGGGAGTCCGAAGTATTCCATTAATTTCTTCCAAACAACTAAATCAAGGATCAGGGCAAGATTATCTAATAAGTAATAATTATCTTCCACTTCGGTTTAACCAAGCGGGGGTTATGCCCATTATTTTAACAACGGCAGTTTTAGTCGTACCAAACTATATTAATGGTCTTGGCTTATTACCTAAGATTGACCTTCCAATAAATCTTACATCTTTATCATTTATTTATTGGATTGGATATTTTGCATTCATTCTATTGTTTAGTTCATTTTATTCAACCATTGTTTTAAATCCAAAGGATATTTCTGATCAATTACAAAAAATGGCAGTGACAATTCCTGGAATTCGACCTGGTATTCAAACAACTTTTTATTTGAAGCAAGTAATGAAACGAGTTACTTTAATTGGTGCCACAATGTTAGCGATAATCGTCACCATACCGAACTTTATTGAATCAACGTTAAATATTACAAGTTTAAATGGTTTAAGTACTACATCCTTGCTTATCTTAGCAGGTGTAGTTTTAGATTTAGTTCGTGAAGTAAAAAATATTTACTACTCAAATATTTACAATAATATGTATCAATAGTAAAAAAATTAGTCTTCTAAAAATAATTATGAAAGTTCGTCCATCAGTCAAAAAAATGTGTGATAAATGTCGATTAATTAAAAGACATGGAAAAATTATGGTAATTTGTGTCAATCCTAAGCACAAACAACGTCAAGGATAATAATTGAAAGGAGTATAAAGATGGTTAGATTAGTAGGTGTTGATTTACCTAGAAACAAAAAGATTACTTATTCACTGACTTATATTCATGGAATTGGTTTAACTTCGGCCAAGAAAATTGTAGAGCTTGCCAACATTAATCCAGATACAAGAACAAGTGATTTAACAACAGAAGAAACAACTATACTACGTCAAAGATTAGAAGAAAGTGAATTAAAACTAGAAGGTGACTTACGTAGATTTAATGGATTAAATATTAAACGATTAAATGAAATTAATTGCCATCGCGGTAAATGTCATCGTAATAATTTACCAGTTCGTGGTCAACGAACTCGTACTAATGCACGTTCAAGAAAGGGTTCGAAAAAGACTGTAGCTAATAAAAAGAAATAACTATCTATTAATCTTATAGACTTATTTAAAATTTTACATGGCAAAAACAACAAAAAAATTAACAAAAGATAAAAATAGTTTTACGAGTGGGATTGTTCATATTCAATCAACTTTTAATAATACAATTGTAACAATTACAAATCTAGCTGGTGATACAGTTTCATGGGCATCAGCTGGAAGTTCAGGGTTTAAAGGTGCTAGAAAAAGTACACCTTTTGCAGCACAAACTGCAGCTGAAAAAGCTGCGTTAGATGCTTTAGGAACGGGGATGAAAAATGTTGAAATTTTAGTAAAAGGACAAGGATCCGGACGCGAAACAGCAATTCGAGCAATCGAAGGAGCAGGGTTTGATATTTTATCGATTCAAGATATTACGTCAGTTCCACATAATGGCTGTCGTCCTCCAAAAAAACGTCGTGTTTAGAATTTCTATTTCTAGATTGAGAAACTATGAATAATATTTTTATAAAATGTCTGAATTCTGAAAAAATTCAATCAGGTGCTTGTCATGGACAATTTGTGATTAATGCATTAAAGCCAGGACAGGGAATAACCATTGGAAATCAGTTACGACGAGTTTTGTTAGGTGATTTAGGGGGAATGGCCATTTCTGCAGTCCGAATTGCAGGCGTAAGTCATGAATTCTCGACTATTCCTGGAGTACGAGAAGATATTCTTGAAATTTTACTCAATTTAAAAGGGATTGTTTTAAAAAGTAAAACGAAAGAAACTCAATTTGGTCGGTTAAAAATTCAAGGACCAAATGTTGTAACAGCTGATTTAATTAAATTAACAGACGATCTCAAAATTATTAATCCAAATCATTATATTGCAACACTTTCAACTTCTAGTATTTTTGAAATTGAATTTAAATTTGAATATGGGACTGGTTATAAATTAGCTTCTCAAACTTTTCTGGAAGAAGATGAAAATTATTTGCAGCTTGATACAATTTTTATGCCAGTTCAAAAAGTAGATTTTAAAATTGAGAATATCTATGATTCTTCAAATGATATTACTGAAAGTTTATTTTTAGATATTTGGACTAATGGAAGTATTTCACCAACGGAAGCTTTAGAATCTGCTTCACAGATTATTATTGACTTATTTGCAGCTTTGATTCACAATACAGATAAAACTGAAAATAAACACGAAGACGTCCAGACTGATTCAATTAGTATTGAACCTTATAATAATATTGCTATTGAAGAGTTACAATTGTCTGTTCGAGCATACAACTGCTTAAAGAAAGCCAAAATTAATACTGTGGGAGATTTATTACAATATTCTCCAGAGAAATTACAAGAACTTAAGAATTTTGGTCGAAAATCTGCCGATGAAGTTTTTTCAACATTGAAAAACAAATTGGGTATTAGTCTTACATAGTTAGATAAACTAGTTAAGAAATTTTTAATTAATAATCTTCTATTTCCACAAAAATTATGAATTCATTAAATAAAACATTTTTACCAACAAACGATCCAAGAAATCGAAATTGGTTTATTATCGATTGCGAAGATCAAAAGTTAGGTCGACTTGCAACCATTTTAGTTGCATTATTACGTGGTAAAATTAAACCACAATATCATCCATCTATGGATATGGGTGATTACATAATTCTTTTAAACGCCAACTCAATTATTGTTAATGAAGATAGTAAACATTTTATTGTTAATAATCCAGGCCGACCAGGTCATGCATTAACCATTAAAAGTGTCAAAGATTGTCTTCCAAAATTTACGATTCAACGTGCTGTAAAAGGTATGTTATCAGAAACAGAAACGAAACGATTAATGCGAAGATTACGGATTTATAATACTAAGGAACATCCACATCAAGCACAAAAACCAATAAAAATTGATGTTTCAAATTTTTATTCTAATTCAGCATTTAGTAATGAAAATAGTTCTCTAGATTAAAAAATGTAATCTATCTAAAAAAAATAAAACTTAATTATAAATTTTTAAAATTTATGAATTCGAAACAAGAATTTATCTTTCAAAAAGATCAGATTGGTATCGGTAAAAGAAAACAATCAACCGCACGAGTTTTTCTAATTCCAGGAACAGGAAATATTATAATTAATAAAACTCCAGGAGAGAAATATTTACAATATAATGATACTTATTTACGCAGTGTATGGGGACCCTTACAAAAGCTAAGTCTAGAAAATCAATTCGATATTGTAGCTTTAGTAAATGGGGGTGGTCTTACCGGTCAAGCACAAGCAATTCAATTAGGTGTGGCACGATTACTTTGCGATATGGATAAGGGTAACCGACTTATTTTAAAACCATTTGGATTTTTAACTCGAGATGCTCGAATTAAAGAACGTAAAAAATATGGTTTAAGAAAGGCACGAAAAGCTCCACAATATTCAAAACGTTAATGATTCTCTATTTTTATATTAATTGAAATCTAAAAGAAAATATGCCAAAATCTGATATACATCCGAACTGGTTTAAAAGTGCACCAGTTTTTTATGATGGGAAACCAATTTGTTTAATTGCTTCCACAAAAAAAGAATTACAAGTTGATATTTGGTTAGCAAACCATCCATTTTATACGAATTCACAAGTTATGATTGATAGTGAAGGTCGAGTTGAAAAATTTATGAAAAAATATCGCTTAAATACAAACGAAGAATAATCAAATTAAAACAGTATAGAATTTTATGCCAACTATTCAACAATTAGTTCGCTCTCCACGTATACAAATTAAGAAAAAGACAAAATCTCCAGCACTTGTTAATTGTCCTCAACGACGTGGGGTTTGTACACGAGTTTACACAACAACACCCAAAAAACCCAATTCAGCAATTCGAAAAGTTGCGCGTGTAAGATTAACTTCAGGATTTGAGGTTACTGCTTATATTCCAGGAATTGGACATAATTTACAAGAACACTCTGTTGTTTTAATTCGAGGTGGTCGAGTAAAAGATTTACCAGGGGTTCGTTATCATATTGTTCGAGGGGCTTTAGATACTGGGGGGGTGAAAGCTCGAACTCAAGGCCGTTCAAAATATGGTGTTAAAAAACCAAAGGCTGAGAAATAAAAAAGAAATCTAAATAATTTTATCAATTAAATTATGTCTCGTCGAAATATATCAAAAAAACGTTTTCCGCAAGCTGACCCGCTATATAGTAGTTATTTAGTTAGTTTATTAATTACAAGAATTTTAAACTCTGGCAAAAAAACAATTGCAAGAAATATTGTATATCAAGCATTTGATATTATTAAAAAAAAAACAAATGAAGATCCATTAGCAATTTTTGAAAAAGCAATTCGAAATGCCAGTCCTATTGTTGAGGTGAAAGCTCGAAGAGTAGGAGGTTCTACATATCAAGTACCAGTTGAAGTGAGTGGTTTCCGAGCAACGAACTTAGCCTTACGTTGGATTATTCGATATTCTGACCAACGTGTTGGACGAAGTATGTCAATAAAATTAGCTAACGAAATCATTGACACAGCTAATGATATCGGTAATACTATTAAAAAGAAAGAAGAAACTCATAGAATGGCTGAAGCAAATAAAGCTTTTGCTCATTTTAGATATTAGTTTATTTCAAAATTAATTCTCGCTAAAAGCTAAAAAATAAACATTCAAATTTTTAAAAATAAAAAGGAATTTTCTAATGGCACGTGACAAGTTTGAACGTACAAAACCACACGTTAATATTGGTACGATTGGTCATGTTGACCACGGGAAAACAACATTAACTGCCGCAATTACTGCAACATTAGCAATTGAGGGTGGTGCGATAGCCAAGGCTTATGCCGATATTGACGGTGCTCCAGAAGAACGTGCACGTGGTATTACAATTAATACAGCGCACGTTGAATATGAAACGAAAAATCGTCATTATGCACACGTAGATTGTCCAGGTCACGCGGATTATGTGAAAAACATGATTACAGGTGCCGCACAAATGGATGGTGCAATTTTAGTAGTATCTGCTGCCGATGGTCCAATGCCACAAACCCGTGAGCATATTTTATTATCAAAACAAGTAGGTGTTCCACACATTGTAGTATTTTTAAATAAAGAAGACCAAGTAGATGATGCGGAATTATTAGAATTAGTTGAATTAGAAGTTCGCGAATTATTATCCGCTTATGACTTCCCAGGTGATGATATCCCAATTTGTTGTGGTTCTGCTTTACAAGCTATTGAAGCAATTACAGCTAATCCAGGTGTTAAACGTGGTGATAATGAATGGGTGGATAAAATTTATGCATTAATGGATGCTGTTGACGAATATATTCCAACACCAGAACGTGATACAGAAAAAACGTTCTTAATGGCAATTGAAGATGTTTTCTCAATTACAGGTCGTGGTACAGTTGCAACAGGCCGTATCGAACGTGGTGTGGTAAAAGTAGGTGAGAGTGTTGAAATTGTAGGTATTTCAGATACGAAAACAACTACTATTACAGGTATTGAAATGTTCCAAAAAACCTTAGAAGAAGGTTATGCTGGTGATAATGTTGGTATTTTATTACGTGGTGTAACACGTGAAAATATTGAACGTGGTATGGTATTAGCTAAACCTGGTACAATTACTCCTCACACAAGTTTCGAATCAGAAGTTTATGTTTTAACAAAAGACGAAGGTGGACGTCATACACCATTTTTTACAGGATATCGCCCTCAGTTTTATGTACGAACAACTGACGTAACTGGTGCAATCACGCAATTTACAGCTGATGATGGTTCAATAGTTGAAATGGTAATGCCAGGTGACCGTATTAAAATGACAGCAGAATTAATTTATCCTGTAGCAATTGAAGAAGGTATGCGATTCGCGATTCGTGAAGGTGGCCGAACAATTGGGGCAGGTGTAGTTTCTAAAATTGTTAAATAAATAAAAATTTTTATGGAAATAAAAACGAATGCAAAAATTCGTGTAAGATTAGAGTCTTTTAATCATGAATTATTAAATTCATCTTGTAAAAAGATCGTAGAAATTTTACAAAATACCCCTTTAAATTCTATTGGGGTAGTTGCGTTACCTACAAAAAGACGCATTTATTGTGTGTTACGATCACCACACGTAGATAAAGATTCCCGTGAACATTTTGAAATTAGAATTCATAAAAGAATTCTAGAAATTTATTATGATGCCGAGGTACCAATCTTTGATTTATTGTCAGAAGCTGATTTACCTCCGGGAGTTTTTTATCGTATCTGTTTATCTTAAGTAAATTTATTTACTTAAGATAAACAGATACGATAAAAAAAGAGATTAATAAAATTATAATTAACCTATATCTGAAAAGCCATTTTCTATTGACAATGTTCCAAGTATTGGTTTAGTCTATTTTTACAGTCAGACGGTTAGAAATCGATAAAATATTTCGATTCAAGGATCTAATTAAAATATCTTCTTAGAAGCCGATTTTAGGACTGTCAAAGTGGTTTAAGAATAGAATTAGGAAAATATTATATTATTCGTTTTAATTTAAAATCTATCTAATATGGAAAAAGGAACTCGATACGTGGTAATTTACAGCACTGCTCGTATATGTACACGCGTTCTTGTTTATGGTACTGGTCTTTCAGTTGCTGTAAAGGGTGCTAAGTGGTTTAATCGTGTTGCTAAAGCACACAGACTTATTGATAAGTCTCCCGAAAGTATAAGTGAAAATCTTTTCGATTCACTTTCTGAGATTGACTAATGTTGTGGGCATTCATGCATTTATTATATATACTATTAAGGAGAACAAGATCTTATGAATCCAATAACTGTGCTGCAAAAGGCTTTGGATGGAATAAAAGGGTTAACGGAGCTCAAAGCTGCTTTGGATGGCATTAGAGATGAACTATTACATATCTTTAGTGATCAAGAGATAACTCTAGCTCACAGTTTAGCTCGTGGTCTTAAAGAGTGTGAACCACTATCTGATCATGTAGATGAACTTTCATTGTCAGTAATGAGTAAAGCAATAAAGCAGTCCAATTACAAGTTAGCTAAGGATGCAATTAGATCTGGCGCCAAAGAGGGAGCAAAGAAAGTTTGTATTGAAATACTTATTAGTGCTGCAGTTACTGCATGTGGTAAGTGTCCAGATATACTATATGATGCACTCCCTCAAGCTGTTGCAACACGTTACTGGGGTTTTGGAAGAAAATAATTTTATTAATAATTGTTGATTAGTATGATTCTTAAGGAAATTTAATAATCATACTAATTTATATAGAGATAAAGTACAAAAGTATAGTAGTTTAATGCAAGGATAAAATATTAGTAAAAAAGGTATTATCAACTTAAAAGTTTATGGGTTATACTATACAGAAAATACTTTCAAATTTAACCTCATTGCTAATTATACAATCACTAATCCCCTTGATATACCGAGGATTTGTCGCACTTCGATTGCTAAAATACTCTATTTTGCCAATTTATTTGATTTGGTACGACTTTTAAAATAAAAAACAGACAAAATACATTGGCAAAATTTTATACAAGTTTTTGAAGGATTTTCTGAAATTTTATATATTTTATCCGTCGGGTTATATCCGAAGTCGTTAAATCTTTGATCAAATAGTGTTTTTCTTTACCACTTTTCAATACGACTTTCATCTCATTCTGAATAATTTTATTTTCAACCAATTCGTTAAATAATTGGATAATATTTTTTTTTATTTGAATCAGCAGGTTATTCCGAACATGGATTGTATTGAAAAATTCTTCAAGATCTAATCTTTTCGTTTGTTTACTGACGGCTAATGATTTCATCAAACGAACTTTTAACCGTAAATCGTTTTTCGATCCCGAACAAAAAAACGAATTTGGTAAATGAAATGGATACGGAAACCAAAAAAGATCTTCGTCTGACAATATCTCTATAAACAAGAGTTGCCAGAAGGATTTTCACACTCCACATAGGGTAAACAGATATAACTTCGAAAAGCTCTACTCGAAAATATTTTTATGATAGGATCCAGCTTTTGCAAATGGAAAAAATATAATAGTAATTTTTTGCAGTAAGACTGATGTGAAAGTTGGATACCCCTAATACAAACGACTCATAATTTTAAACCATCATAAAATTGTGAGTCGTTTGTAATTTAATTTTAGATGATTTATTTTAAACTTTTAAATAGAAAGTTTTTCGTATAGAACGAAGCCTTGTACAAATATAGTGCCATCTCCAATTTTTCTTGAATTTTTTAATGCGTCTGTTTTTGCCTGTGGTCCAGGACTATATTAGACTATATCACCTCCGCAATTTATTAAATTAACTCTAGAAGTCTAAACTAATCCAACAATTACCGTTTTAGGCTCATTTGAAAATGTGGAATAAGATTGAAGGGATTCTACAAATCCAAGATTATCCCACCAAATACTAGGAATTAATAATGAATACGAAAAAACTGATTGTTAACAGCCATTTCTTAAATTAATTGATACCCATATTGGAATGGGTCATATGAAATTTTTCTCCTTTATTTTGGTTATTTTGAGACTGTAAAAAAGGGTCCATAAGATGGACTGTTTCTGATATGTAATTAAACTTATATTAATAACTGGGAACGGAGGGACTTGAACCCTCACGCCTATCACTAGGCAACGGATTTTAAGTCCGTCGTGTCTACCAATTTCACCACATTCCCAAGATGTTCAACTTAAAAAGTATCGAGTTATTTCAAATTGATATAGCTTATACTATAATCTTAATAGTAATTAAAAACAATATTATAGTAAAAATATAATTAGGCGGCACCCAGATTCGAACTGGGGGTAGAGGATTTGCAATCCACGGCCTTACCACTTGGCTATACCGCCGTTAACTATTTACTGAAAGTATAGCATAATATACTGCGAATTTCTTCTTTCATCTATCAATTTTCGTTAAGACACTTGAGTTCAAAAACCTGAGTTAATTAGTATATAATGTTATACAAAGTGAATAGAATCAGAACTTTATCTAGTTTAACTAGGAAAAATATTTATGTTTGAAAAATTTACTGAGGGCGCGATAAAAGTTATTATGCTTTCCCAAGAAGAAGCCCGTAGAATGGGGCATAATTTTGTTGGGACAGAACAGCTTTTATTAGGTGTAATTGGTCAACGTCATGGTATTGGGGCACGAGCCTTAAAAAAAATGAAAGTTACACTGAAAAAAGCTCGTAAGGAAATTGAATTATATATTGGCCGAGGAACGGGTTTTGTAGCTTCGGAAATTCCATTTACTCCCCGAGCAAAACGTGTCTTAGAAATGGCTGTTCATGAAAGTAAAGATTTAAGCCAAAATTTTGTTGGAACAGAGCATATTCTTTTAGCTTTAATTGCAGAGTCAGATGGTGTTGCAATGCGCACATTAGATAAGTTAAATATTGATATTCCAAAATTACGAAGTTTAATTTTTGCTTATATTGAAGAAACGCAAGAAGAAATTTTACGTCCATTAACCCAGGCCGAAAAATTCTTATTAGAGCGTGATAAAAAAGGGAGTCCTACCCCTACTTTAGATGAATATGCTGAGAATGTTACAAAAGAAGCTATTGATGGAAATTTAGATCCAGTAATTGGACGTGAAAAAGAAATCGATGACGTAATTGCAGTTTTAGCACGTCGAACGAAAAATAACCCAGTTTTAATTGGTGAACCTGGTGTAGGGAAAACTGCCGTTGCAGAAGGCTTAGCTCAATTAATTTTAACTGAAAAAGTACCGGATTTTTTAGATGGTAGTCTAATTATGGCCTTAGATTTAGGCTCTATTCTAGCAGGTACAAAATATCGAGGAGAGTTTGAAGAACGTTTAAAACGAATTGTGGAGGAAGCACAAAATGATTCCGCTGTAATTATTGTAATTGACGAAATTCATACATTAGTTGGTGCAGGTGCAGCAGAAGGTGCAGTAGATGCTGCCAATATTTTAAAACCAGCTTTAGCACGCGGTAAGTTCCGTTGTATTGGAGCTACAACTAATGATGAATATCGAAAATACATTGAACGTGATCCAGCCTTAGAAAGACGATTCCAACCGGTCCATGTGGAAGAGCCAAGTGTTGGAACAACAATTGAAATTTTACGTGGTTTACGTTCAAAATTTGAACAACATCATACTTTAAGTTATCATGATAAAGCTCTAGAACAAGCTGCAATTCTTTCTGATAAATATGTTGCGGACCGTTATTTACCAGATAAAGCTATTGATGTTTTAGATGAAGCTGGTGCACGTGTACGACTAGAAAATCGTCGTTTACCTCTTGGTTTAAGAAGTTTAATGCATGAGTTGCAAGAAACAATTAAAGATAAAGAAGATTGTATTAAAGAACATGATTTTGAAGCAGCAAAACAACTGTTAGATCATGAAATGGAAGTTCGAACACACATTCGAATTATGAAGCAATCTGCTTTAACAAGTGAAGCACGTGGATTTAGTCGTCGTGATGTAGATATGGTAACAGAAAATGATGTAGCGGATGTTGTTTCAAATTGGACTGGTATTCCTGTAGCAAAAATCACTGGTTCAGAATCTGCACGATTATTAAAAATGGAAGATACGTTACATGAACGTATTATTGGTCAAAAACATGCTGTAGTAGCCGTATCAAAAGCAATTCGTCGAGCTCGAGTAGGCTTACGAAATCCAAACCGTCCAATTGCAAGTTTTATTTTTGCTGGACCAACAGGTGTAGGTAAAACTGAATTGACTAAAACCCTGTCAGATTATATGTTTGGTAGTGAAGAAAGTATGATCAGGCTAGATATGTCTGAATATATGGAGAAACATACGGTTGCTAAATTAATTGGTTCACCACCAGGTTATGTCGGTTATAACGAAGGTGGACAGTTAACAGAAGCGGTTCGTTCAAAGCCATATTCAGTTGTATTATTAGATGAAGTTGAAAAGGCTCATCCAGATGTATTTAACTTACTATTACAAATTTTAGACGACGGACGTTTAACAGATTCAAAAGGACGACTAATTGATTTTACCAATACGCTAATTATTATGACTACTAACTTAGGTGCAAAAATTATTGAGCGTGAAAGTGGAATTAAATCGAAGTCAGAGCAAGGTGAAGGTGGTTTTAAAATAACTCCAGATGCTGTTATTGGCTGGCAACCAGCCCCAGAAGCTATTAAGGATCCTGAAATTTTTGAGCGTGTAACAAGATTGGTAAATGATGAATTAAAAAACTTCTTCCGACCAGAATTTCTAAACCGTATTGATGAAATTATTGTTTTTAATCATTTAACCCGAATTGATATTTGGGAAATTTGTGAACTAATGATTAAGTCTGTTCAAAATCGATTAAAAGAAAAAGGAATTAATCTTATTGTTGAACTTTCAGTACAAGCGTTTTTAACAGATGAAGGGTATGATCCAATTTATGGTGCTCGTCCATTACGCCGTGCCATTATGAAATACTTAGAAGATACTCTTGCTGAACAGTGTTTATCAAAAACTTTATATCCTAACACAAAAATTTATGTGCGAAGAAAAAAAGTAGAAGGAACATTGATGACTTATACAAATGAATTAGAAGTTGAAATCGATTTTAGTGATGTTGATCCAAGTTTATTAGATGAATCCTCAGAAACAACCATTGAATCAGTAGGGGCTTCTTTAGAATCAGATAATTCAAACGAACAGCAGAATTCAGGTGAGTCAGATGAACTTAAAGTTAGTCTAGGAACAGATAAACCAAAATCGACCGGTATTGGTGTAGGAAGTAAATTCTTTAAAAAATAACCTTACTTGTAAAAAAAATTTAATTAAATAAAAATAATTTCTAAATTTAGTTAGTTTTATTTAATTAGATTTTAACTTCTGTAAATCCAAAAAATTATATATAATATAATGTGTATTTAATTAAAATATTTTCAAAGGATTATTACTTATGGATACTCGTTTAGTAGTAATTGCTGCACCATTATTAGTAGCAGCATCATGGGCTTTATTTAATATTGGTCGTTTAGCGCTTCAACAAATTCAACGTTTAACTCGCTAGTTGTTTATTTCGCAAAAGATCATCAAATCATTCATACTATTAATAATAATAAAATTATAAAAAAATTATGTCTCATACGGTTAAAATTTATGACACCTGCATTGGTTGTACTCAATGTGTACGCGCATGTCCAACAGATGTATTAGAAATGGTACCTTGGGATGGATGTAAATCAGGTCAGATTGCTTCCTCACCACGAGTAGAAGATTGTGTAGGTTGTAAACGTTGTGAAACAGCTTGTCCAACTGATTTCTTAAGTGTTCGCGTGTATTTAGGAGCTGAAACAACAAGAAGTTTAGGTTTAGCTTATTAAATTTATTAGATTATAATAGAAAAGTTTATTCGCTTTTCTAATTATAATCTAATAAATTCATTTGATTATTTGATTATTTAACTACAGAAAAAATAAAGTAAATCTATTGAAATTTAGTAGATAGAGTAATATAGGAACTAACCACAATAAATTTTACTCTTATGTAAGACGACTTATTTGTTCTAAAGGTGAGCTAGCACTTGCATAATGTTTTTTTTCCATTCTTCCTGAAAGATAAGCTAAACGCCCAGCTTGAACTGCTAAATTCATCGCAGTAGCCATTTGTGCTGGATTTTTCGCTTGTGCAACAGCTGTATTCAATAACACAGCATCGGCTCCTAATTCTAAAGATTGAGCTGCTTCACTAGGTATTCCTATACCTGCATCGACAATCACTGGAATATTAGCATTTTCAATTATAATTTGTATATTATGTAAATTGGTTAATCCTTGACCAGATCCAATAGGAGAACCTAAAGGCATAACAGTTGCACAACCTAAGTCTTCTAAATGTAAAGCTAACATAGGATCTGCATTAATATACGGTAAAACAGTAAAACCTTTTTTTACTAAAAATTCTGCCGCTTTTAAAGTACCAATTGGATCTGGGAGTAAATATTTAGGATCTGAAATAACTTCTAGTTTTACAAAAAAATTATCAGGTTGCCCTAATTGACATGAAAGTTCATGGCCTAAAAACGCCATTCGAATTGCTTCTTCTGCTGTTTGGGCACCAGCAGTATTTGGTAATAGCCATAACTTTTTCAAATCTAATTTACCTAAAAAATTTGTAGTATCATTTTTTAAATCTAGTGGAAGGCGACGAATGGCAACTGTTATAATTTCACAATTACTATTTTCAATACTTTCAATTGCAGCCTTCGATGTCCGATATTTACCTGTTCCTAGAAGTAAACGTGAATTAAACACTTTTTCTCCTATTTGAAATCTGTCTAAATGTTTTTCCATTAATAACTTTGATTTTATAATAACTGTAACTCCCCAGGTAGGACTTGAACCTACGACCAATCGGTTAACAGCCGATTGCTCTACCACTGAGCTACTGAGGATATATCAACTACCTAGAGTCTACCATAAGTTTCGAAAAATAACAAATAATTTTATTAAAAAAATTTTAATAAAATTATGCTTGTTTATGAAAAACTAAAAACCTTAGAACGTTCGAATCCATTTTTAAAATATTAGAAAAGTTACTGATATATTTTGGCATACTTGCAAAATTTAATTGAATATAATTTCCTTTTCCTTTATCATTAATAGGATAAGCTAAATTATGCTTACCGCGTGAAATTACAGAAATATCACACACACTAAATTTGCGCAAATTTTTCGCATAGTTAAAAACCCATGTTTTTAGTTCATTATCGTTAAATTCTTCTGTTAAAAGAATCATTATTTCATATTTTCGTAGTATTGACATAGTATTTTAATTTTATCAAAATTAATCTTATAGTACTTTGAAAAGGAAATTAATGTCAATCATAATTTTTTTGTTCTAATTATTAATTGCAATAAAAAAGTTTATCTTAAGAGAAAACTTATAAATGTTACTCTTGCAGAAGCGTATCGACAATTTTTTGGAATTTCTTCAAACAACTTTTCTCCTTATCTTATGTCAATATGTATTTTTATAAGAGGTTAGGGTATTTTATTCGTAAAGCTAACTAATCTTTTCTTAAATATACAATAGTATTCGTTTAGAGTTGTTTGTATCAATCTCCAAAATAAAGTAGCCAAAACAAGGTAATTTTTTAGTAGAATAATATAGTATAAAATTATTTCTATAAAAATTTTTACTGGAGAAATTTCATGGATTGGAATGAAATTCAAAACTTTTCATCAAATATTGTATTTGGAATTCTATTATTTGCATTAGTTGCTTACTGGGTTAATTTAGCCTTATTTCGTAATTCAAATCTATTAGCAAAAATTGGTAGATTTAGTACTATTATTGCTAATGGCCTGTTATTTTTTATTCTAGGGTCACGCTGGATTGTCGCTGGTTATTTTCCTTTAAGTAATTTATATGAATCATTATTGTTTTTAACATGTATGTTATTAACAATTTATTTATATATTGAAACAAAAACGAAAAGTAAACTTATTGGGTCTGTTTTAATTCCGGTAACATTATTAATAAATGGATTTGCAAATCTAACACTTTCTCCGGAAATGCAGAAATCAAGTCCTTTAGTTCCAGCATTACAATCAAATTGGTTAATGATGCATGTGAGTATGATGTTATTAAGCTATGGAACTTTAATTATTGGATCATTGTTATCTATCTTATTTTTAGTTATTTCACGATTTAAAGAAATTGATCTAAAAATTGTAGATAATTCGTCGTTACCACTTTATAATATTATGTTAGATTATTATGAAGCTAAATTAGTAGGCCCTTCTACAGAAATTTCAGAGCTCGGAAAAATTAAACTTTTACAAAGTATCGATAACTGGAGTTATCGGATTATCGGATTAGGATTTCCTTTTTTAACCATTGGAATCATTTCAGGTGGAGTTTGGGCCAATGAAGCTTGGGGATCGTATTGGAGTTGGGATCCAAAAGAAACATGGGCTTTAATTACTTGGTTGGTCTTTGCAACATATTTACATGCTCGTATAACAAAAGGTTGGGAAGGGAAAAAGACTGCTATTTTAGGTGGACTTGGTTTCTTTGTGATTTGGATTTGTTATTTAGGTGTTAATTTTTTAGGAAAAGGTTTACACAGCTATGGTTGGTTATCATAAGATAATTTAATTTAATCTCTTAGAATTTGCCAAAACTATAAAAATCTAGTATTTCTAACCTAATATCAATAATTTTAGAAGGTTAGAAATACGACCCAAAGTCTTTAAATTCTAATATCATTTTTTTATGGTTAAGCTTAAAAAAAAATATTAGTGAAAATCACTATAAAAAAATTTAGAATCTAAATGATGACTGAATTCTTTTGGAAGACGTCACCTCAAATTCATACCTGGGTATGAAAACTATTTTCGAAATAAACAAGAAATTAAACAAAAAAGAAAATATTATGTTTCCTATATTTTGAAAAGATTTTAATTCTAAACCTTTAATAAGTTAAAGGTTTAGAAAAACTAGAAATCTAGAATTAGCCGTTAACAGCTGGAGCTGTTAAAGCAACTGGTAATACTTCACCTGATGCTAAATCTAATGGGAAGTTGTGCGCGTTACGTTCGTGCATAACTTCGATACCTAAATCAGCACGGTTGATGATGTCAGCCCATGTGTTAATAACACGACCTTGAGAATCAACAACTGATTGGTTGAAGTTGAAACCGTTTAAGTTGAACGCCATTGTGCTGATACCCATAGAAGTTAACCAGATACCTACAACTGGCCATAAAGCTAAGAAGAAGTGTAAAGCACGAGAGTTGTTGAATGAAGCGTATTGGAAGATTAAACGACCAAAGTAACCGTGTGCAGCTACGATGTTGTAAGTTTCTTCTTCTTGACCGAATTTGTAACCGTAGTTAGTAGATTCGTTTTCAGTTGTTTCACGGATTAAAGAAGAAGTTACTAATGAACCGTGCATAGCTGAGAATAAAGAAGCACCAAATACACCTGCAACACCAGCCATGTGGAATGGGTGCATTAAAATGTTGTGCTCAGCTTGGAATACTAACATGAAGTTGAAAGTACCAGAGATACCTAAAGGCATACCATCAGAGAATGAACCTTGACCAATTGGGTATACTAAGAATACTGCAGAAGCTGCTGCTACTGGAGCAGAGAATGCTACGAAAATCCATGGACGCATACCTAAACGGTAGCTTAATTCCCACTCACGACCCATGTATGCTGCTACACCAATTAAGAAGTGTAATACGATTAATTGGTAAGGACCACCGTTGTATAACCACTCATCAATTGAAGCTGCTTCCCAGATTGGGTAGAAGTGCATACCGATAGCATTTGAACTAGGAATGATTGAACCAGTGATGATGTTGTTACCGTATAATAAAGAACCTGCTACTGGCTCACGGATACCATCAATATCAACTGGAGGAGCTGCGATGAAACCGATGATGAAACAAGATGTAGCTGTTAATAATGTAGGGAACATTAAACAACCAAACCAACCGATGTATAAACGGTTTTCAGTGCTTGTAATCCAACCACAGAAACGTTCCCATAAAGAAACGCTTTGACGTCTTTCTAAAGTTGCTGTCATAAAAAATTTTTGTAATTATAATTCTTCCCAAGTATATAACTTGTTAGATATAATTATAAAACCAAATAAATAAAACCATCAGTTTTTATTTAATAAATTTTAAAAATTCTAATTCAAAGTCAAAAATGGCTCGATTTGTCGTTCCACCAATAAATAAGTGTTTCTGTTTTTCAACAATCCAAATTTGTGAATATGTTATGTAACTAATAAGTGTACTACTCATTAATAAAAAGAAACCTCCATAAATTATAGGAATACCAAAATCTGTTTTAATTTGTAATCCAGTTGAACTGATAATTTCAAGTAAAGTAAGCGGAAAATTAAAAGTTAATGTTTCATTTAATTCTAGATTTCCTAAAAAGATTCCAGATGGATCATAAATAGAACAATATCCTTCTAGATTATCAATAATTACAATCAAACCAGTTGTAAGACTAAAATTTGTTGAAAGCCAAGTAAGCCAAACTTTAGTTTGGTTATTTAAGGCATTTACTAATGGATATTCTAAGGTTTCATTAGTTTCAGTTTGAAATCTTAATCCAATCAAATTCCAATCTGTTTGATAATAATATAAGCCTTTATAAATTAATGGATAATTTACCGAGATTGTTTTTCGATCAATTTCACTTCCTTCTGAATTTAGAATAGATAAATCAGAATAAAACTGTGAAATAGTTTTATTTTTTGTATAATTGATCCAGAAATCATTAATTCTAACAGATGTTTCTGGGATACTTGTTAACTGACCACTTGTTAAAATATTTTGAATATGAAATTGTTCGGTTTTCGGAACAATTTCTTGAGCTTTAAATCCAAATAATGAGCCAACAATTGTACCAAATAAAATTAAAATCATACTAATATGAACTAGAATTGGTGCAACTCGGCCAATTAATCCTTTATAGCAATAAACAATATCTTTTTGTTGAAAAATTGAATATTGATTTTGTTGAATTCGTGCTAAAATTTGAGGGTAAGAAAACGTAGTTAAAATTGTTGAAATTTTTAAACGATAAAATTGTTCGGTTGTCCGAAAAAACTGACATCTCCGAGCAACTTTTAAGGATGGAAATTGTTGAAGAAACGTACAAGAAATTAAACTAAATCCAAACAAAAACATTAATAGAAAGAACCACCATGTTTTATAGAGATGATCTAATCCGAATTGTAAAATTATATCCCAGGTTAAAAATCCTAAAACTGGATTGGTTAATGGATAGTTTACTTTGTATATTTCAATAGATTGATCTTGTTCAATTATCGTCCCTAATATACTACAAATACTAATTAGTAATAAAATAAAAATTGAGAAACGTAAATCTGCGATTGTCCGAAAAAGTTTTTGTTTCATTAAATTCATTGGTTAAGTTAAATAAATTTCTTTCGAAGAAGCAGAACGGATTCTACCAGATGATGCCCACTGTTGTAAACGTATCATTTGATCACTCTCTAAGTGTGCCAATGGAATCAATTCTTTTAAAGCCATACAAATATCTTCAGTTGTAAACTCTCGTTTTTCATAAAACGCATGATACATACCTTCAATAATACTTTGACGAATTTCGGCCCCTGAAAATGATTCTGAAGCTTGTGCTAATTTATTGTAATCAAAGGATTTCCAACTGTTTGGTCTAAATGTTTGAAGGTGAATTTTAAAGATTTCTTCTCGTTCTTCTTTTTCTGGTAAATCTAAGAAAAATATTTCATCAAATCGCCCTTTTCGAATAATTTCAATTGGTAAGAGATCAATATTATTCGCTGTAGCTATTACAAAAACGGGTTTAGTTTTTTCCGATAACCAACTAATAAAAGTTGCTAAAACTCGATTACTGGTCCCACTATCACCTCGATTATCGCTGTTACTAAAGGCTTTATCAATTTCATCAATCCATAAAATACAAGGTGAAATAGTTTCAGCAACATTTATCATTTGACGAAGCCGGGATTCAGATTCTCCCACAATTCCTCCAAATAATTTCCCAACATCTAATTTAAGCAATGGTAATTGCCAGTCATTTGCAATTGCTTTTGCTGTTAATGATTTTCCTGTTCCTTGAATCCCAATTAGTAATAAGCCTCGAGGCCTTGGGAGACCATAGTTAAAAGCTTGAAGACCAAAGGCTGTCTTTCTTTTTTTTAACCAGTCTTTTAAATTCTCTAAACCCCCTAAATTTGTAATTTGTTCATTAACAGATGAGTATTCTAAAATCTCTGTTTGACTTATAATCTGTTTTTTTTCACTAAGTAAAACTGCAATACTATCATTGTCAATTGTTTTATAAGTTGCAATAATTTTTGAAAGTACACGACGGATTCTTTCTAAAGATAATCCTTGACATGCTCGTGTTAAATTTTCAAATAATTGTGAGTCTACTTTAATATTTAAAGAATTAATTAATCGATTTAGTTCTTGACTAATTTCTTCGTCAAGTGGAAGTTGAAATTGAATCACAGTTATTAAATCTTGCAATTCTTTTGGAATAGTGAGATCAGACCCAATAATAATAATGGTTTTTGGTTGTAATTTTAAAATTCGACTAATGTTTCTTAGTTTCCTTGAAATAGAAAGATCGGTTAAAAATCGATTAAAATCTTTAAGTAAAAACAAAGCCGGAGTTTCCGAATTTAAACGTTCTACTAATTCAAGTGCTTGAAGAGGATTTCTTTTTGCAAATCCTTCATTGTTTGGATTATTTGTATATCCATCTACAAAATCCCAACTGTAAATACTCCGATTTAGATTTGTTTTAATATTTTTTCGAATAACATACTCCACACGATCTTCTTCAATGGTATTGATATAGATTATTGGATAACGAGCTTTTAAGAAAAGAGCTAATTCATCATTAAATTTCATAAAATACTTACTCAGAAAGTCTGTTTATTAGATTAATATTATATTAATTTTAACTAAAAAATTATTTATTATTAGAGCAATCCCAAATAAAAAGATCTTGCTCTAATAAATAATCGTTCAATAGTTAGCGACGAATCGCCAACACTTTTCTACCCTTTTTACGTCGATTACGAATCGTTTTTCGACCTTGTGGAGTAGACATTCGTGCACGAAAACCTGAAACTTTTAAAACTGAGTAACGGCCTTTATTCGAAAGTGTTCGTTTTGCCATAAAATTTCTCTTACTTTATTTTTAATTTTTTTTTATAAAATGGATGATCTTAGTAGATCATAAATCACTAAATGTCGTAATAACTCTTCACGAGTTTCAAACATAGAAAATGCTTCTTGTTTATATTCATAAAGTGGATTCCGTTGACCGTATCCACGCCAACCTACAGCTTCGCGGAGCAATGTCATTTTTTGTAAATGTTCTCGCCAAATTCTATCTGTATTTATTAGAATGACACTACGTTCTAAATTTTCTACAATCCCATCACCATAAATGGCTAGCTCATTGATTTTTGACTGATAAGTTAACCAAAATTCTTCAAATAAGTATAATTTTAGTTCATAAAGATCAAAATTATCCATTTTTCCATTAGTATTTTGCAGTTGATTTAAAACTAATGTTCTTCCAAATAGATTTTCAAGTAAAAATAAAATTTCTTTTTTATAAATTTTATTTTCTTTTAATTCTAGAATAAGTTCCGTAATGATCTGTTCACCATAAGCAAATATATTTTTCTGAATGGATAAACTTTCTAAAATTTGACGGCGTTCATGGTAAACAATATTTCGTTGTTTATTTAATACATCGTCATAATCAAAAAGATTTTTTCGTTGTTGATAAGCTCTTTCTTCTACTCTTTCTTGAGCCGAATCTAAACTTTTTGTTAAGAAATCTGATTCTAATGGTGAATCATCAGGCAGCTGAGTCTGCATAAAGTTTTGCAGTTTTGGTCCACCAAATAATCTTAACAAATTATCATCTAAGCTTAAGAAAAATCTTGAAGTTCCAGGGTCACCTTGACGTCCACATCTCCCACGTAATTGATTATCCACACGTCGTGAGTCATTTCTCTCAGTCCCAAGAATGTATAATCCACCTAGGTTTTTAACAATTTGATTCTCTTGCTGTTGATGTTTTTTATTAGAAAAAATTAATTCATTGATTAAGAATTGAATTGAACATTGATAGGAAGTTACAGGAATCGAAATTCGATCATTTTCTCGTAATAGACGTAAAATATCAAGGTCAGAAAATTTTAAAAATTTTGAATCTGTTAACAATGAAATTAAAACACTTAAAAATTTTTGAGAGCAACCTTGAAATTGTGAGAAAAAAGTTGCTTCTAAGATATGGGTTTTTGTAGATAATTGATAATTTTTACTTAATGTAAGAATATCATATAATTTTTTCTGTATCGTAAAATTTATATTCCCACCTAAAATAATATCTGTACCACGTCCTGCCATATTTGTAGCAATAGTAATATTGCCTTTTTGACCTGCTTGTGCAACAATTTCTGATTCCCGTCGAACATTCTCCGGTTTTGCATTCAAAATTTGGTAACTTAATTGATACTCACTTAACAATTGTGCTAACATTTCTGATTTTTCAACGGTTGTTGTACCAATTAAAATAGGTTGTCCAGTAGACGAAATTTGATTACACGTTTGCGCAATGGCATTCCATTTTGAAAATTGATCCTTATAAATTAAATCTGGTAAATCTTTGCGTAGTGTTGGACGTGCAGTTGGAATTTCTTCCACAGATAAATTATAAATCTTTTCAAATTCTATCTCAGCTGTTTTACCTGTACCAGTCATTCCTCCTAATTTAGGATATAACAAGAAGAAATTTTGATAGGTAATCGCAGCAACAGTTTCTGTCTTTTGACGAATTGGGAGTTTTTCTTTTGCTTCAACTGCTTGATGTAAACCATCCCCCCATCTACGGTCCGGCATAATTCTACCAGTAAACTCATCGACAATAATGATCCTATTATTTTGAACAATATAATGAACATTATTAAAATACAAGGCATTTGCCTTAAGGGCATTAATTATATAAGGAATCCATGGGTCATTTGGATTATATAAATCTTGAATACTTAAGATTTGTTCAATTTGCTTACTACCTTGTTCAGTTAAAATAACATTTTTATTTTTTTCATCAATTTTATAATGAACATTTAAATCTAGATAATCTGTAATTTCAGCGGCTAGAATATATTTTTCAACTGGTGTTGGAGTATTATCAGAAATAATTAATGGAGTTTGGGCTTCATCAATTAGAACTGAATCAACTTCGTCCACAATACAATAATAAAACGGGCGCAAAACAAGATCATTCAAATTTAATGCCATGTTATCACGAAGGAAGTCAAATGTGACTTCATAATTTGTAACATAAGTTATGTCAGCATTATAATTTTTTCTCCGATCAGCTTTGGTCATTCCTTCTTGAATTAACCCAGTACTTAATCCTAAAAAACGATAAATTTGTCCCATTGAAACTTGATCTCGATTTGCTAGATAATCATTTACCGTTACAATATGAACACCTTTTTTCGTGAGTGCATTTAAAGTTGCGGGTAAAGTTGCTACAAGTGTTTTTCCTTCACCGGTTTTCATCTCAGCGATTTTTTGGTCATTCAGAACAAGTCCACCAATTAATTGAACATCATAATGCCTTAATCCTAAGGAGCGTTTACTTGCTTCACGAGTAAGTGCAAAAGATTCAGCTATCAAAGAATCTAAATTTTGACTCTCTTGATATTGTTTTTCTAATTTTAAGCTTTTGGCCCTTAAGTCACTATCAGTTAGTAATGTTAATTCGCTTTCTAATATATTAATTTGATTAATTAAATTTTGATATTTATTTAGCGAACTTTTTTTAAAGGGATTCTTTAACATTTTAAAATTATTGAGTTATTTATTATGAAACTACAATATTTATACGTTTCTGTTTTTTATCTTTATAATCAAATTTAACAACGCCATCTGTTAATGCGAATAATGTAAAATCCTTTCCACATCCAACATTAGTTCCTGGTTTGAATTTCATACCTCTTTGACGAACTAAAATGTTTCCAGCTGTAACAGTTTCACCACCAAATTGTTTTACTCCTAATCTTTTTGCATTTGAGTCACGACCATTTTTCGTACTACCTGCACCTTTCTTATGTGCCATATTGCATTTCTCCTAATTTTCTATTTTTTTTTTTAATTAACATTAATATCTTCAATTAAAACACGTGTAAGTTCTTGTCTATGACCTTGTTTTCTGCGTGTTTTCTTTTTCGGTCTCATCTTATAAACAATTGTTTTTTTGCCTCGTAAATGTTCTAAAATTTTACCTGTAATTTTGACACTCTCTAAATAAGGTTTTCCAATTAAAACATTTCCTTCATCGTTTACTAGTAAAACCCGATTTAATATAATTTGTTTTCCTAATTCTGTTGGAATTCTATTAAAATCATAATATTTTCCAGTTTCAATCCAAAACTGTCTACCACTTATTTCAATGATTGCATATTTCATAATCTATACTACTTTATTTTTATTTAAGCTTATAATACTAAATTATTTTTTTACTCGTCAACTTTTTTAGAATTATCTTTTAATTTTCAAGTGAAGTTTTTAAATCCAAGAGTTCCTGATAAAAAAAATTAAAAGCTCTTGATCTATAACAATCAGGGTTACTGATTATAGATAAGGTTCGATTAATCTTAATATTTTCAATTTTTAAAATTTGAATAGTTTTGAGTTGAATTTCTTTTTCAATAGCCGAAGATGAGACAAAAGCAGCACCTAGACCTAAACTAACAGCGGTTTTAATTCCTTCTATTGAATTAAGTTGCATGATAATTTTTAACTGTTTCGTTTGGATATGATTTTGTGTTAATATGTTATCAATGAATTTTCTAATGGTCGAATTAGAATTTAGTGTAATAAACTTGAGATGATATAAATCTTCTTTAGTTATAAGTTGTTTTTTCGCAAAAGGATGAGCTCTTGGAATAATTAAACTAAACTCATCCTCAACAAAACTTTCAACCAGTAAACTTTTATTTAATTCCTGAGGAATATCACCACCAACAATAGCAATATCAATTTCTCGATTTACGATATGTTTTGCTATTAGTCGTGTCGAATTCACTTGAACTTTTAAATTGATTTGAGGATATCTTTGAGCAAATAAGGCTAATACTCTTGGTAAAAGATAAGTTCCAATGGTTTGACTTGCACCAACAATTAAATTTCCACGTTCTCCATTTTTTAAGTCAATTAAAGCTCGACAACTTTCTTCACATAAGGCTAATATACGTTCTGCATATTGAAGAAAGACTTGGCCATTTTCGGTTAAAGAAATTTTATGATTTTCTCGATTAATCAGTATCATATCTAAATTTTTTTCCAATATCCGGATTTGTTTACTAAGCGCAGGTTGCGACAAATATAGTAATTTGGCAGCTTTGGTAAAATTTTGTTCTGTAGCAATTGCTTTCAAAATGCGTAATTGTTGAAGCGTAAAAGGAAGCATAAAAGATTTAATCTAAGTTGGTAAAACGATTACGGATGGAGAGACTCGAACTCTCAAAACAAAAGTTACTAGGACCTAAATCTAGCGCGTCTACCAATTTCGCCACATCCGTTAAAAGTTGAAAAGATTCAAAAAGTAATAAATTTAAATTATCGAAATAACAAAGGAAAAAGAAGAATAAATTTTTAATTTGACTTGAAATTTATTCTTCTGGAGTCTCAGTCTCAATACTATAAATAAAACTGGTTGTTTTTCCTTTTAGCATAGATTTTGCTAGTGACAAAGATTTTTGGGCTGCATGGTAACCTTTCCGTTTCCAATTTGCCTTTCGACTGTTTCGTTTCATTTTTGACGTTCGTTTTTTAGGTACGGCCATGTCAATTTTCTTTAATTCTAATTTATCGTAAGTATCTTGTTAAAGAATAGTATAACAAATCTTTCTTTAATACTCAATAGAAAAATTAAATTTTTTTGAACCTGAAGAAAATTTTGATATTTTAATGTTCTATAACTTGTCTGACAAATTCGATGTCATTAGTGTCTTTCCACAACTGGGTAATATAGCCTCGAAAACTGTGACTGGTAACATTTGGTTGGCCAGGGAGTTGCTTGGAAACCACTCACATAACTTTATTAACCTCTTTAGTGACGTAACTTTTGAGAATGGTTGGCTTCGGATGTAAAAACATAAACATCGGGTTCTTTGATTAAATGTAAAAAAATTAAAAATCTTTTTTTCGGTCTTGAATAATTTTCTTGCCTTCCTTGTTTTGATAAATAAGGGGCCCACGTTTTGATCGATCAATCGCAATCCATGATTCTTGAGTTAGTCAGACAAATTATTGGAAAAGACTAAGATAGACTTTATTAAACCATTTAGGTGATATTAACAAGAGAATAAAATTAAAATCAATTTAGCTACCTTAAAACAGCGCTAAGAGTACTTCTTAGAGATGGATAAGGCATAAAATTTATAAACTGATTAAAAATAACTTAAATATGACAGAAAAGTTTTCTGGATCGAAGATTCAAACTCAACGTTCTCGAAGTTTTTAAGCTTCGGTCAGAAAGATTGGAAAGTAGTTGAAGATACATTCACCATTAATGGAGCTTCGGAAGTAGGAGGCGGGAGTTGGCGCAGCAGCGAATAAAATGGCAGATAAGTATATGGAGGAAATGGTTTTGAAGGCCTCGGAAAAATTAAATGAACACATCTATCAACAATTTGCTAAAGAGATGGGTTCTGATCCGGTCGTCAATTCGTTCCTAACTTTTAGATCGTCCTAGCCGCGGGCTCAAAAACCTCTCCAGGGACCTAGTAGAAGAGGTCCTTTTGGCTTCATCACACCACTAGTATTTAATAAACGGTCTGCATTACACTTTGGCTAACGAAGAAGCTGTCAAAGATTACTCGTATTTTAGATAGGGAAAATTTGTAGTGCAAGTAGGGAAAAGATAGATCAAATCTATCCCAAAAGCTTACCGAACTTTAAAAACTAAGGTTAATAATAAGATTATTTCTATTCCTAGACGTCGAAAAGAAAGGTATTTAAAAAAACTTCAAAAAAATAACATCTCAGGGTTCTTTTTTAGATTTCTACTTCTCAAAACTTTGGCATTGAACTATCTTCCCAGGAGGTCCCCCCCCAAGTATTGTCGTCGATTTATAACGTTTCACAACTGAGTTCGAAATGGATCAGTGTGGTTCCGCTTAGTACACTAAAAATACCAAAGCAAAAATACCGATATCATTGACAGAATCAATGATATCAGTACTAGATTTTTTCGTAGTTTCGAAAAATAAAATTCAAGTCTTCGGTCTGTTAGTACATCTCAGCTCACCTATTACTAGATTTACACTTAATGCCTATCAAACGGTTAGTCTTACCGTGACCTTATTCACTTACGTGATGAGAATACTTATCTTGAGGTGGGCTTCCCACTTAGATGCTTTCAGCGGTTATCCACTCCATACATAGCTACCCAGCGTTTACCGTTGGCACGATAACTGGTACACCAGAGGTATGTCCTTCTCGGTCCTCTCGTACTAAAGAAGGCTCCTCTCAATATTCTAACGCCTACACCGGATATGGACCGAACTGTCTCACGACGTTCTGAACCCAGCTCGCGTACCGCTTTCATGGGCGAACAGCCCAACCCTTGGGACGTACTACCGCCCCAGGATGCGATGAGCCGACATCGAGGTGCCAAACCTCCCCGTCGATGTGAACTCTTGGGGGAGATCAGCCTGTTATCCCTAGAGTAACTTTTATCCGTTGAGTGACGGCCTTTCCACTCAGCACCGTCAGATCACTAAGACCGACTTTCGTCCCTGCTCGACTTGTAGGTCTCACAGTCAAGCTTCCTTATGCCTTTACACTCTAGATACGATTTCTACCCGTTCAGAGGAAACCTTTGTGCGCCTCCGTTACCGTTTGGGAGGCGACCGCCCCAGTCAAACTGCCCGCCTGAGACTGTTCTTTGACCAGATAATGATTCAAAGTTAGAAATCTAACATTACAAGAGTGGTATCTCACTGATGGCTCCGATATTCCCGCAAGAATATTTTCAACGCCTCCCACCTATACTGCGCAAATAAAGTCCAATTTCAATCTCAAGTTACAGTAAAGCTTCATAGGGTCTTTCTGTCCTGGTGCAGGTAGTCCGCATCTTCACAGACAAGTCTATTTCACCGAGTCCCTCTCCGAGACAGTATCCAAATCATTACGCCTTTCGTGCGGGTCGGAACTTACCCGACAAGGAATTTCGCTACCTTAGGACCGTTATAGTTACGGCCGCCGTTCACCAGGGCTTCAGTCATCAGCTTCGCAGGGCTAACCAACTTCTTTAACCTTCTGGCACTGGGCAGGCGTCAGCCCCCATACATCGTCTTACGACTTAGCGGAGACCTGTGTTTTTGATAAACAGTTGCTTGGATCTGGTTATTGCAGCCTTAAAAAGGCACTCCTTCTCCCGAAGTTACGGAGTTATTTTGCCGAGTTCCTTAGAGAGAGTTATCTCGCGCCCCTTAGTATACTCTACCTACCCACCTGTGTCGGTTATGGTACAGGCATTAATTTGTTTTTGACAGTGCGAGCTTTTCTTGGAAGTATGACATAGACTGCTTCGATGCCGTAGCATCTCGTACTCACGCCTCAGCTCAAAGCGTTTTCTCCGCTTCTCATCACCTTGAACGCTTAAACCGGTAACCAACATCCGGCCAGCTTAGCCTTCTCCGTCCCTCGATATCAACAAATAATGGTACGGGAATATTAACCCGTTGTCCATCGACTACGCTTTTCAGCCTCGCCTTAGGTCCTGACTTACCCTCCGCGGACGAACCTTCCGGAGGAAACCTTGGGTTTTCGGGGTATAGGATTCTCACCTATATTTTCGTTACTCAAGCCGACATTCTCACTTCTGCTTCGTCCATATCCGCTTACGCTAATACTTCAATCTACAACAGAACGCTCCCCTACCGATATATTTTATATATCGCACAGTTTCGGCAAATTACTTAGTCCCGTACATTTTCGGCGCAGGTTTACTCGATCAGTGAGCTATTACGCACTCTTTAAAGGATTGCTGCTTCTAAGCAAACCTCCTGATTGTTTATGCACTCCCACCTCCTTTATCACTTAGCAATTATTTAGGGGCCTTAACTGGTGCTCTGGGCTGTTTCCCTCTTGACAATGAAGCTTATCCCCCACAGTCTCACTGATAAATTTTCCACTTAGTATTCTTAGTTTGCAACGATTTGGTACCGAATTACCAGCCCGCATACGTAACAGTGCTTTACCCCTAAGTTATAACATTTATCGCTGCGCCTAAACGCATTTCGGGGAGAACCAGCTAGCTCCGAATTCGATTGGCATTTCACCCCTAACCACAGTTCATCCGCTGATTTTTCAACATCAGTCGGTTCGGTCCTCCACTTAGTATTACCTAAGCTTCAACCTGACCATGGTTAGATCATCCGGGTTCGGGTCTATAACCAGTGACAAACGCCCTATTCAGGCTCGCTTTCACTATGGCTTCGGCATTCTCTGCCTTAACCTGCCACTACTTATAAGTCGCCGGCTCATTCTTCAACAGGCACGAAGTTAGACGTTTTAGTCGTCCTCCTACTGATTGTAAGTTTATGGTTTCATGTTCTTTTCACTCCCCTCCCGGGGTTCTTTTCACCTTTCCCTCACGGTACTATTTCACTATCGGTCATTCAGGAATATTTAGCCTTACGAGGTGGTCCTCGCTGATTCACACGGAATTTCACGTGCTCCATGCTACTTGGGATACAGTTTGATTGTTTCAATTTTCGACTACAAGACTATCACTTTCTTTGGCTTAGTATTCCAACTAATTCGTCTAATTGTCACATTTAATCATTTCTAACTGTCCCACTACCCGGTGAAATGAAATTTCACAGTTTAGGCTGTTCCCGTTTCGCTCGCCGCTACTAAGGGAATCGTTTTTACTTTTTTTTCCTCTAGGTACTAAGATGTTTCAATTCCCTAGGTTCGCTCTTTCTTATTTATGTATTCAATAAGTAGTATCAGAGTTTCCTCATTCGGAGACCTCCGGATCTTAGCTTGTTTCCAGCTCCCCGAAGCGTTTCGTCGGTAACCACGTCCTTCATCGCTTCTGAATGCCAAGGTATCCCCCATAAACTCTTAATTCCTTGAATTTAAGACTTATGTTATCTTACTTTGTTCTTTGAAAAAATTGATATTTCGTGTGGAGGTAAGCGGAGTCGAACCGCTGACAGCCGCCGTGCAAAGACGGTGCTCTACCAACTGAGCTATACCCCCGTTGGGCCATTCTGGATTTGAACCAGAGACCTCACCCTTATCAGGGGTGCGCTCTAACCAACTGAGCTAATAGCCCTTAATTTTTTGTTATCGACCCTAAATTTTAAAATCTTTCAAATTTTAAAAAGGAGGTGATCCAACCGCACCTTCCAGTACGGTTACCTTGTTACGACTTCACCCCAGTCACTAATTCTACCTTAGGCGTCCTCCTCCAAACGGTTAGAGTAACGACTTCGGGCATAACCAGCTTCCATGGTGTGACGGGCGGTGTGTACAAGGCCCGGGAACGAATTCACCGCTGTATAGCTGACCAGCGATTACTAGCGATTCCAACTTCATGCAGGCGAGTTGCAGCCTGCAATCCGAACTTAGAACGAGTTTATAGATTAGCTAACCTTCGCAGGCTTGCATCTCATTGTCTCGCCCATTGTAGCACGTGTGTAGCCCAGGGTGTAAGGGGCATGCTGACTTGACGTCATCCCCGCCTTCCTCCGGTTTATGACCGGCAGTCTTTTTAGAGTTCCATAAGGCAACTAAAAATAAGGGTTGCGCTCGTTGCGGGACTTAACCCAACATCTCACGACACGAGCTGACGACAGCCATGCACCACCTGTGTATACGTTCCAAACGGCACTTTTTTCTTTCAAAAAAATTCGTATCATGTCAAACCCTGGTAAGGTTCTTCGCGTTGCATCGAATTAAACCACATGCTCCACCGCTTGTGCGGGCCCCCGTCAATTCCTTTGAGTTTCACTCTTGCGAGCATACTTCCCAGGCGGGATACTTAACGCGTTAGCTTTGATACTGCACAGGTCGATCTGTTCAACATCTAGTATCCATTGTTTACAGCTAGGACTACTGGGGTATCTAATCCCATTTGCTACCCTAGCTTTCGTCTCTGAGTGTTAGTAATAGCCCAGTAAAGTGCCTTCGCCATCGGTGTTCCTTCCAATATCTACGCATTTCACCGCTCCACTGGAAATTCCCTTTACCCCTACTATACTCTAGTCTAATAGTTTCGACTGCGATTTTGAGGTTGAGCCTCAAGATTTAACAGTTGACTTATTAAACCACCTACAGACGCTTTACGCCCAGTGATTCCGGATAACACTTGCATCCTCCGTCTTACCGCGGCTGCTGGCACGGAGTTAGCCGATGCTTATTCTTCAGGTACACGTCATTGATTCCTCCCTGAAAAAAGAGGTTTACAACCCATAGGCCGTCATCCCTCACGCGGTATTGCTCCGTCAGGCTTTCGCCCATTGCGGAAAATTCCCCACTGCTGCCTCCCGTAGGAGTCTGGACCGTGTCTCAGTTCCAGTGTGTCTGATCGTCCTCTCAAACCAGATACTGATCGTCGCCTTGGTGAGCCATTACCCCACCAACAAGCTAATCAGCCGCAAGCTTCTCTCTAGGCGGAAATCCATTTCACTCGAAAGCATATGGGGTATTAGCAACCGTTTCCAGTTGTTATCCCCCTCCTAGAGGCAAATTCTTACGTGTTACTCACCCGTCCGCCACTTGAGTTAAAAACTCTCGTACGACTTGCATGTGTAAGGCATACCGCCAGCGTTCATCCTGAGCCAGGATCAAACTCTCTTAAAATTTCCTTAAATTTGTTGATGTTACTTGTAAAAGCGTTTTAATAAAGTTGAATTATAGATTACTATTGAAAGCGTGGAAGAAGTAGTTATCTTTTTACTACTTTAATTTCTTTTAAAAGATATTTTTTACTAAAATAGTCTTACAACTTTATAGTATCGAATCTTAGAGAAAGGACTGACACAAATTAAAAATTATTGGTATTTTGAGGTGCAATCCAAATTCCAACAGATTTCAGTTTTTTGAAAGGATTCCTAGCAAAGTGAAAGATATTATCAAAAAATTAGTCGGGTGTCTTGAAAATCATTTGACCATATCTCACAACAAAATTACATGGTTAGGGTGACCTACTTAAAAAAGGAAAGTAACTTTAAAAACGAAATAATATGTAGTGATGACATTTTAAAAATTTTTAGTGTCATCACTGAAAAAATAAGTTATTGGATTCTGAATTTCGAATATTTTTTAGTTAAACTTGTGGAGTTAACCACGTAAAAAGCTTATAAAACTACCGAACCTCGTTGATCTTAGATCTGGATTAAAATCTTTTAACTTTTCTGAATCTAACTCCAGTATAAATTCATCACATTTATCTATTAGCTTCTGACGGAGTGCACGAAAGCTATCACTGAATTCTTGACCATCAATGATTCCAGTGACAAATTTTTTCATTAAGAAAGCAAATTGACGCCTATTTTCCCAATATATATATGATTGAATAGCTCCTTCATACTTAGATAATTCTAAATACTCATCTCGATTTTCCCTCTAGCGAATCTTGTTGTAAGTCATTTTTATTTGTATCGGTAATTGTATTAATAACGGTTAATCGTTTTGAGCGTTCAGAACTGCCTCAGTAAAATAATTTCCACCACTTTTATATACGTTGGTTTCTTCAACACTCCTACAACATTGACATTTACAAGAAATGTTTTTCTACTAGTAAGTATAGATGATCTTTACAATTTATCACTAAATTCCTTTTTGGTAATAATATATTTATTTTCTCATCCATCGATTCCAGCATATCCTGTATAGGTAGAATTGCTTCCTTAATATATTGACGAGTAAGTTCAGGATTTTTCAGAATTAGCCCATAAATCGATTTTAAGGGGTCATCCATTACTCGTAGGGCAATCTTTTCTCGACAAGTTCTTGAAGTTTTTTAACAATGTCATTGCTTGTAATTGTTTTTGTTCTAAACAATGAAACAAGAATTTTATTCGAGAAGATCTCAATAAAAAAAACAGATATACTTTTTTATTTTCATCTAACTCAAAACTTGTAATATCCGCAACCCAAACTGAATTCGGTTTAGCAACATCATTTTGATTTGCTAGTAAATTTTCATAATAGTTTATCATAAGATTGTTTAGTGCATTTCTCTGAAATATAAATCATTTTAGAAAGCTTTCAAGTAATCTCTGAAAGCCCTCTATATGTTCTTTGATCAAATAAAATATAATTACACAATTTCAATATCAACGACTGGGACTCCACCTACGACCAGCTGAGAAAGAATTTCACGGTATGTTTCTATGGAAATCTTACCCTCCCTTAACAAGCGATATAAAAGACGTAGCGCTAATTTAAAGCCTATCTTATCCCCAATAAACAAAGCCAGTAACATATAAACAATGCAAGCGAAGTAACGATTCTTAAAAAAATGATTTTCAGGGAAAAGTTGGTATAATTCAAAAAGATCAATCAATACTTTTTCTTTTTTGTTAATCGGAATTTCTTCATCCATAACTAGGTTTAAAATTTCATTAGACTGCGAAATACAGATAGTCATATCTTTTTGTCCAATTCGCAGACGACGGATGCCAGATAATACTGATTTCGTGTCAATAGGTAACTGAGGTAATGAGTCACTAATAATGAGTGCCCAATAATCAAATCTTGCTATTACACGTACCGAAACAAGTGCTCCGATCGATGCGAGAACTACCTTTCCCATTTTGATACCTTCATAAATCGGTTTTGCTATAGGAAGTTTCCTTACAAGAAATCCAAGAACTTTCGAAATGGGGGTAATAATTATTAGATTAGCAGTAAGTTTGGTAAACAAAAATAGATGCTTTACTAAATCAGCTACACCTTCAGGTCTTATTACAATTTCACCTTGTCCTCCACGTGTTCTTATAATATTTGCAATTTCTTTTCCTATGTTGTATTTGTGTGTTGTTGATATATCTTTAATTTCATCAGGCAGGAAATTATTATTAGCATTTGATTTATCATTAGCAATTATTTCATCGACTTGGTCACATATTTGGCTTAATGTGTAGAAGATAGTTTTATATGACAGGTATCCGAAAAAATAACCAGCATACGCTCTTATGAATTTATTAATGCTCATTATATTAAAATTTATTTTTTATGCCCCATTATACATTAAATTAATAGTATTAAATAATTAAGTGATCCTTGTCCTTGTCTTCCACTAAATCTTAAATTTATCACCTTTTAAATTTTAATGTCAGGAGTTACTTTTACCCCGAATAGTAATAAAAAGGTGAAAAGTTCTCCTTAATTCTAACTAAATAAAAAAACTACCAATCAATATATTCTAAACATTCCCATAGGTTATCTTTGACTGCTTCAATATTAGTATGTTTCGACGCAAAACTATTCATAATAAACAGATAGCCCTCTTAAGCCATCGAGAAATCGAACCTCCAAAGGCATTCACCCTTCGTCGATTGCTGATTTTAAAAAGTATACCTTTTCAATTGCTTGGTGGACTAGAATCACCCCTTACTAGACGCTAAGGGTATTTTCTAGAAGGATCAAAACAAAACGTTTGTGTCCATCTAGAAAAGAAAATTGGTGACTCCAAACTACGGCACGATAAACGTAGTTAAATAGTCAGTAAAAGAATGAAGCTTTGTTAGAATAAAATCATTTTTGGATAACAATTCTGTGGAAACCATCTGATTTAAATTATTCTCTAAATCTACCAAAGAACTAGAAACGGAAGATGTTAATTTTTCTTGATTTAATTGCGACACGACATTATCAGGTAAAAATTGAATATCTAAGTTTTGATAAGCTTTCTCCATATACTCTAAAATATCTGGCCGCTCATTATACCAGAATTCTCTGATATCATTTGGGATTGGATAGCGATACCACAAAATTGGTAAATAATGAAAAACTAAAACATTTTTCATTTGTTCATTAATGAGCAACTTGGTTTCTTCCCCTTCACTAGGTAAAAAAGGCATTGTAAATACCAAATGATTTAAGCTATCTGCTATAACTCCAAGAATCCCTAAAAATACACTCCCTGTAATATTAACTCCAAGGATAGCTGGCACAATTCCTTGCAAGACATCTTCTGTCCAATCAACAGCAGCTGCTATATAACACCATGGAACAGTGTAAGGATTAATATAAATAAACCAAGACAAAGCGATTCGTAAGATTACAATTTGTGAGTAAACCATAAGGCCAACAAAAAAAACTTCACGAATCGTTTCCAGAACAGTGATGTCTAAACAAATATCTAATCGAACTTGAATAAACTCCGAAAGCCAGTCCGGTAAAAAGTAAATATTTTTATAATTTTCAATATAGAAATTATAAAAACCTTCTTCTTTACTTTCGTAAATATATCGAGGAACTGTTTCCACTTTCGGTGTTGGCCCAAAAATCATTTCAAACCATGTTTCGGGTCTTTGAACTGGTGGCCAATAGGTACGGTGTGTTGGGAGACTATCAAGAAACCGCGATCGAGCATATTGATCACTTGGAATCTCTGACATTGTGGGCATTCCTGGATTTCTTGGATATCCAAAGAATCCAGCTATTCCTTTAAAAAAATTACCGACTATATCATAGAAGGCAGTTCGAACTGAAACAAATTTTTCATCTAAACTCATTTGGAAGTTTGAAGTAATCGTAAATTAATAAGACATAATATAAGAAACTGAGAATCAGTTCATAATTATGATTGACAAGTAAAGAGTATAAAAAATAAATTAAATTCCATCAACATTTGAAGAGCTTCTTTTCGTAATTTAATTTTTTAGATCTGTAATCTGTATCTCGGGATAGTAGGATTTGAACCTACGACACCCTGCTCCCAAAGCAGGTGCTCTACCAAGCTGAGCTATATCCCGAATCAAAAGGAATAACTAAAGTTTTGACGATTCTTTAGTTTCTAGTCTACTAAATTTTTCTAATTTATACAAGGCTTAAGTTCAAAAAAACCTAGTCAATTTCAAAACTTCTTTTGTTCCTGCCCAAAAAATAGGGGTCTAATGTATGAAAATTCATACATTAGACAAGATAAAGTTTAAGTGATTAACCAAACTTACCTGCAGTTGAAGCAATTACAAATGAAGCATAAGTTAAAATATAACCAACAGCGAAATGTACTAAACCCACTAAACGAGCTTGAACAATTGAAAGAGCAACTGGTTTATCTCTCCAACGAACTAAGTTTGCTAATGGTGTACGTTCGTGAGCCCATACTATAAAGAAAGAAATTTAATTAATTTGCTAATTTGGTAACAATTGACGTTGTTTAAAGCAAAAATTGGAATATTTTTTTGTTTTGCTAACCTTATTAACTTAAAGTTTTGTTTTAAATGACTTTTTAATCCAATAATTAAACCTGCTTTTCTAATTTCATTTGTTAAAACAAATTTAAATCCCATTTTTAATAAAACTTCTTTTAAAAGATTTGTCGATACAGAATAGGGATAAATAATTAGTTTTTTAGATGTTAAAGAGACTGTTTTTTCGTCTTTAAATTGATTAACAATTATCCAATTTTTTTCTGTTAAGGGAAGTGACTCATTTAAACTGGTTTTATTCTTTAGTAGAAAGTTTTGAGAATTTTGAAAACGTTTTGATTTAATTAAGATTTTTTCAATAAGAGAAAATTTCCGAATTTGGCCAATCCCAAAGTTACCTCTCAAAAATAAATCAATAGAAGTCTTTACATCTTCATGGATTGTCCATGAATTTTGCTGATTAATTTCGATAACAATTTCAAAAGCTGGATAAGCTTTACGTTCTAAAATACTTTTTTGTGTTCCTCGTCGTTTAGCTTCATCATCACTTAAGGTAACATATTGAATTCCACCAATTAAATCAGCTAATGGAGGATTTTTAATTAAATTTTCTAAACAATTTCCATGAGTTGTACCAACTAATTGAACACCTTTTTCAGCAATTGTCCGAGCAGCTAAAACTTCTAATTCTGTACCAATTTCATCAATGATAATTACTTGTGGCATATGATTTTCGACTGCTTCAATCATAACTTGATGTTGTAATTCTGGTTTGGCAACTTGCATACGTCGGGCACGGCCAATTCCTGAATGTGGAATATCACTATCTCCAGCAATTTCATTCGAAGTATCAATAATAACAACTCGCTTTTCCATTTCATCTGCTAAAACTCGAGCAATTTCTCGAATAATAGTAGTTTTTCCGACACCTGGTTTACCAAGAATTAAAATTGACTTTTCAGACTCCAAAAGATCACGAACAACAGAAATCGTTCCAAAGACTGCTCTTCCAACACGACATGTTAATCCATTAATTAAGAATTGTCGATTTCGAATACAACTAATTCGATGTAAAGTTCGTTCAATACCTGCTCGATTCTCATTACTAAATTTACTAATTCGTTTAGTCATATAATCCATATCTTGCCATGATAGAACTTTCCGTGATAAATACTCAGGGCCTGTTGTAAATCTTGCTTCAGGTCTTCGACCTAAATCAAGAACAATTTCAATTAATTGATCTTTTCGGGGATGATAATTTAATTTTTCTTGAAGAAAAAGAGGTAAATTATCAATGAGTTTTTCTAAATCGTCATTTACATCCATCTTATGATAAGCTTATATAATTTTTTAATTTAGATTATAGCTAGAACTGAAAAATAATCTAAATTAGAAGAAAATATTTACTACCTATAAATTCACTAATAATTTAAAAGTTGAGGTATCTAAAATAGCGATTTGAGATAGCATTTTACGATTTAGATCAATATTAGACTTTTTAAATTTATGAACCAATTTACTATAAGAAATACCATTTAATCGTGAAGCAGCATTAATTCGATTAATCCAAATTTTTCTAAAAATGCGTTTTTTCTGCTTACGACCAATATACGAATATCTTAAAGCCTTCATTACTTGTTGGTTTGCTACTCGGAATAAGACTGAGTGCGCACCACGATATCCACTAGCTAGTGTTAAAATTTTTTTCCGACGTTTTCGTGCGACGTTTCCACGTTTGACTCTAACCATATTTATTTTTATTCTATTAATTTTTTATACTTAATAAGGTAGCATTAATGAAATAGCTTTACTATCATTAAGACTAACACATAATCTTTGTGAAAGTTTTCGTTTTTGACGATTTGATTTTTTACGTAAAAGATGACCTTTAAAGGCATGACGACGTAAAAAATTATCGCCTCCAGTTACTTTGTATCGCTTTGCAGCAGCTTTTCGAGTTTTTAATTTTGGCATAAACGTTTAAGTCGTTTTATGAGAATATAATGTTTTAAAATAAATCTTTGATTTTAATGGATGAGAGTGTAAAGTTTTATCCCCAAATTTCCAATCTACAGGACAAACTTGCCCTGGATTTTCTTTAACATATTGTACAGATTGTAAAATCCGAAGTAATTCATTTACACTTCTACCACATAATAAGTTGTTAACGGTATAGTATTGAATTATTCCTTCTTTGTCAATAATAAAGACACCAGGTAAAGCAAGTCCTTCACTTGTAAGGAGACGATATTTATTTGTAATACTTTGATTAAGATCAGAAATTAACGGATAATTTAGTTCACCTAATCCTCCTTGACTTCGAGTTGAAAGTAAATAATGAACATGTGAGAAAGGACTATCGACAGAAACAGCAAGAATTTGAGTAGACAATTTTCGAAATTCTGAAATCCGATCACTTAAATTTAATAATTCAGTAGATGAAATAGAAGTAAAATTAGCTGGATAAAAAATCAAAAGAACATACTTTTTTCCGTGATAATCCGAAAGTCGAATTTTTCCTAATTTATTTTTATAAACTCCAATACTAAGAAAGTTTGGTGCTACTTTTCCAATTTGAATTGATTCTAACATTAGAATATTCTCTTTATAATAGATAGAATTTAATTATAAAATAATATTATAGTAATGTCTTAGAGTAAACCATTTACAAATTTAAAAATGAAATATCGACCATATTCAAAAGAAAAATAAAAAAAACCAGATTATAATTCAAATGCTGGTAACTTTTACTAACAGTTTCTACAGCTAATTGTCAAGAGAACTGGAGTGCAGAGAAATCCATAAAATGAGGAACGAAATAATTAATTGTAAGAATAAAAAATTTTAGAATCTTTTACTCTTACTTAACTTTTTTGTAAGTAGATAGTTTATTAAAAAAAATATAGTAAAACTAACAGTTTACGATAACTTTCACTTTTGGATAGATGTGAACTACTTACCCGGAGTTACTTCAATTAATTCATCAAGAGCAAAGTTATTTGTATTTGTACCACTATAGTTTACTTTTTCAAATCGCACAACTACTGGGTAACGAATTCCACTTTGATCTACTGTTGCCACTGTACCCACTTCATTATACCAATAAGATTCTGGTCTTAAAATTCGAACTGTTGATCCACGACTTACCATAAGATTATATAAAAGATTAAAATTATTATTAAGTTTAACTAACATTTATAAATTTCAACAATAAAATTTTTAAAAAAGTTGGTTTCACAAGATTAAATATGTTATTATTAAAATGAGAATAAATTTATATAAAAAATCATTAAAAGTAAAAAAAAAATGGATCGTAATACAATACAGAAAGTTCTTGTTGGATTATTTCTTGTAGCTTGTCTTTTCATAGGACTTCGAACATTTAATATTTTAGGAGTTGATGAAGGGCAACAAGTTAGACAAGAAATTAATACAAATGTAAGTAGTTCAAGAATGACATATGGACGATTTTTAGAATACTTAGAAATGGGTTGGGTAAAACAAGTCGATTTATACGATAATAGTCGTAATGCGATTGTTCAAGCTTCTAGCCCAGAACTAGGTAATCGTCCTCAATCAATTCGTGTTGAAATTCCAGTTGGTGCATCGCAATTAATTCAAAAATTAAAAGAATATAATATCGACTTTGATGCTCATCCAGCACCAAGAAAAAGTATCTTTATTACAATTGCAAGTAATCTTTTATTACCATTAATCTTTATTGGTAGTCTAATTTTCTTCTTCCAAAATTCAGATAATTTTTCATCAAATTCAGGTTCATCTCCAATGAATTTAGGAAAATCACCTGCAAGGTTTGATCAGAAACCAGATACTGGTATTTCATTTGATGATATTGCAGGTATTGATGAAGCCAAAGCTGAATTTGAAGAAATTGTTTCATTCTTAAAAGAACCAGAACGTTACACAGTTGTTGGGGCCAAAATTCCGAAAGGTGTGTTATTAGTAGGACCACCGGGTACAGGAAAAACTTTATTAGCAAAAGCAATTGCAAATGAAGCAAATGTTCCTTTCTATAGTGTAGCAGGGTCAGAATTCGTTGAAATGTTTATTGGTATTGGTGCTGCACGTATTCGTGATCTTTTTAAGAAAGCGTCGGAAAACTCACCATGTATTGTATTTATTGATGAAATTGATGCTGTTGGCCGAGAACGTGGTGCTGGTATTGGTGGTGGAAACGATGAACGTGAACAAACTTTAAACCAATTATTAACAGAAATGGATGGTTTCAAAGAGAATAAAGGTGTAATTGTTGTAGGTGCTACAAACCGAGTAGATATATTAGATGCAGCCTTATTACGACCGGGAAGATTTGATCGACAAATTACTGTTGGATTACCAGATCGTCTTGGAAGAATTGGAATTTTAAAAGTTCATGCCAAAAATAAACCATTAGATGAAGACGTTTCATTAGTACAATTAGCAAATCGAACACCTGGATTTTCAGGTGCCGATCTAGCCAATTTGTTAAATGAATCTGCTATTTTAGCTACACGTTACAAAAAGAAAACAATTAGTAAGAATGAGGTAAATGAAGCAGTTGACCGTATCATTGGTGGTATTGCAGGTTCTACCATGGAAGATAGTAAAAATAAAAAATTAATTGCTTATCATGAAGTTGGACATGCGATTGTAGGTTCAGTTTTAGAAAATCATGATGCGGTTGAAAAAATTACATTAGTTCCACGAGGAGGAGCTAAAGGTCTGACGTGGTTTGCTCCAGAAGAAGATCAAATGCTACTTTCAAGATCAGCTTTATTAGCACGTATTATAACAACATTAGGGGGACGAGTAGCAGAACAAGTTGTCTTTGGGGATCCTGAAGTAACAACGGGGGCTAGTAATGATCTTCAACAAGTTACAAATATAGCACGACAAATGGTAACTCGTTACGGTATGTCAAACATCGGTCCAATCGCTTTAGAAACTGATAACAATGAACAAATATTTATGGGTGGTGAGTCAAATGAAGCCATTAGTGATAGAATCGATGCTGAAGTTTGCAAAATTGTAAATCACTGTGAACAAATTGCAAAAGAGATTATTTTAGATAATCGTGTTATAATTGATTTGGTTGTTGAAAAATTATTAGATTCTGAAACAATCAGTGGTGAAGAATTCAGAGAAATTCTTTCGGATTATACATTATTACCAGTTAAAAGTTAGTTATGGATAAGTAAAATATACTCAATTAGTAAGGAAGAGAATTATTAGTATAATTTATTTTTTGAAACTTATTATTGTATTGAATTCTGCTTTCTTTATTCTTGATTAAAATAGTAGTGAAAAAATGGGAGTAGAGTATTTTTGATTTTTATATGAATAAAGGAATCTTAAAAATTTTAATAACAAAATCAAAATATTATAATAGAATTATTTTGCAGGGGTAAATAAACTAAAAATTTTAGTAACATGAAATCAATTTTAATTCTAAAGTAATTTAAGGAAGAAAGACGTTCAGCAAATAAAGTAAAATAAATAAGTTTTATGAAATATTTTGAAACAAAAAAGAAGTCTTAAATGGGTCGCGCTATAATTTTATAAGACGTGTCTCTGATGGTGTATTTTTAAAACAGGCTATTATGCCAATAGGATCCATACCAGAAGAATTAGCCGATGTAGCAATATCTAAACCAGATGTGACAAAAGCTATATTGGATAGAGTGCTAAAATAGAAAAATTTAAGTAACGTTAAAGTTGATTTTGAAAATGAGGATTTTAAAAGAGAAGTACGTAAAAGAGCTTTTATAAAAAATATCAAGCAAAAAACTTCTTTTATTATCGGGTCAGTAACTATGTTTAAAACATTGCAAGATATTGCTGTTGCAAAAACTATAAATCCAATAGCACAATTACCATTATTTATGGACTTATACTTCGGGATATCGATACCAGCTTTTCTGACATTAGATATGGTCTAGCATACTATGTCTTCAGGCGCTGCCAGAAAAGCTGTTCAATGTACTAAAGTAGTCAATAGAATTCCGTTGTGTGTTATGTCCGAATTACTGGTAAAGGTTTGGAAATGACTAATCTTCGTAATGTACATTTAGATATTCAAAGTACTATGGGTGTACCAAGTGATCTAAACCTACAGGACGTTCTTTCCGACATGAAAAGTTGGGGTGATGAAAACTCTGACAACATTGCAAGTTTAGCAGAAAAGTTCTCAAAATGAAATCACTAAGCTAATCTGTAGTATACCTAAATCTTAATTACTTTTGCTTTAACAGATAAGAATAAACGGCCATGTTGTTACTTAATTTGTTTAAATATTAACCCAAATTTTTACTAACTCTAGGTTGATAATATTTAGTAGTGTCTCATATTTTAAACATTAAATATTTAATGTTTAAAATATGAGTTGGATCAATTGCAATTGAATCGCACTTATCGAAATTATAGAATATTTTTGAAAATTCATGAAGTACTACAAATGGAGTAATTCTGACCTATGTCATAATAGACAAATTAAAATACGGTTGGCGATTCTCAGCAGTGATTTCTAATTGCCTATGAAATCCAATGACAGAGTTCGTGTTTAAAAAAAACTTGTCAAAGATATGTTTCTTTTTTACTCAGAAGTAAAACTTGAGATACTTATTATTATTAATAAAGATCGAGTAATCTCATCTCCAAGTAAAACTTATAACAATTTTATTAAACAATTTAAAGGTTTTATTGAACTCAGCATATCTAGTCACTTAACTCCAAAATATAATCTTGTACTGGCAAGATTTGTTATAACGTTTAAAGAGCATAGAAGTGATGGTATTAAATTTCAAGAGAAGTTAGACGTAAAAATGTTTTATAGTAATAAGTTTATATCCTTTCGAAAGTTAACTTCTCAAGATGTTAAAAGATTAAATAAAAATTTCAATAAAAAGACCTCGCCATAAACACCTAAGAGAGCCTAAACTGCAAGTCTAATAATGCATTATCAGACGTCTATGAAGAAGATCCGATATTATTCCCTATAAATAAATAAGAAATTAAAGAAACCCATGAAGCGCTAACAGAAGTTGCTGCTATTAGAGCGGAACTTGTTAATCGAACTCCATTTGATACAGAAGATCAAAATCTCTTTATGAATATATTCCTTTCAGAAATAGAGAAATTAAACTGTGCTTTAGAAAACAATATACGCATCAGAAAAAAATATCTAGAAAATGAAGTAGAACCTATACCTATTATAGATGAGATAGGAGAAATGAGAGGTGGTATTGATAAAAAAATTAATAAACTTTTACCTAAATAGAAAAAAGATCATACTGTTCAAAAAGTACTAAATTCAATTGACCAATAGTTATTTTCTATTTTTATTAAGACGTGAATGTCTATCGACGAAAAAAACAATTACTATCAGCACAACAATTACGAAATTGTTACACGATCTTAGATCCTATTAGATTAAAAGTTAATGAACTTAGATTTATTAGGCTTAGAGAGATAGAGAAAGCTATGGAAACATCTCAAATTACAATTATTATTTATAAGACCAAACAATATAATATATATGTTTTCTCAAAGAAAACCATTCAAAATCTAAAAGAAAGAGAGTAAGATTTTGATATTGTTTTTCATAAATACAAATATCTATAAAGATAAACCTATTCATGAAAAATATTTACTTAGAGTAATTAATAAATATTTAAAACATACTTGTAATATCAAGAACATTCCTTTTAATTTTAAATCTTATAGTTTTAGAATTCATGTTAAAGCATCTTTGTTAAAAATTACTATTTTACAAAACGCAGTATATATTATTGAGTATAATGATATTCGAAGTATATTAAAATATTTAAGGTATTCTATGTCGAAAAAACAGATACAAGAATTAATGAATATTCTTGCTAATTATAAACCTGAAAGGTTAAATGAGATAGAAGATTATAATCTAAGCTAATCTTAATTAACCCTATACTTTCATCATCTAATATTTTTAAATTTTAAAAGATATTTTCTTTTGTTCTAGAGTTCACCCTAATAATACTATATTTACTAGCAACGATTTTGATGGTACCAAAAATACCATAAGCTTGTCTTATTGAGAATATCAATTTTATAATTTTTTTTTCATTATTAAATGGTTCCTAATAACAATAAGATCCTAAGAAAATTTTTATAGAAACTACTAAATAATGAAGTCCAAGTGCTATGGTTATAATTTATTGCATAAAATTTAAAGTATTAAAAGATAAAATAAAAGTCAATTCTTTCTAAAATAAAATTAAAAAATATTTTTAATGATCGTTAAAATTCATTACGAAAATTAATTAAGTAATGAATTTTAAATTAAAGCAATCTAATTATTTAGATTTCATAAAAGCATTTTTTGACTCAGAGATTGCTTCTTTTAATGAAGCTTCAGCTTCTTCTGTAAATTGATTTGTTGATTTAACAATTTCTATATATGGTTTATTTGATGTTGCTAAATATTTAATTAAGCTAGTACAGTAATTTTTTACATCACCAACTGCTAAATCATCTAAATAACCGTTAATACCTGTATAAATTAAAGCAACTTGCTCAGCTACTGATAATGGTGAGTTTTGTGGTTGTTTTAATAATTCACGTAAACGAGTTCCACGTGCTAATTGTTTCTGTGTTGCTTCATCTAAATCTGAAGCAAATTGTGAGAACGCTTCTAACTCGGCAAATTGTGCTAATTCTAGTTTTAACTTACCAGCAACTTTTTTCATTGCTTTTGTTTGTGCTGCTGACCCTACACGTGATACTGAAATACCAACGTTAATAGCCGGACGAATACCCGAGTTAAATAAATCGTTTGATAAGAAGATTTGACCGTCTGTAATTGAAATTACATTTGTTGGAATATATGCAGATACATCACTTGCTTGAGTTTCAATAATTGGAAGTGCAGTCATATTACCACCACCTAATTTATCACTTAACTTAGCAGCACGTTCTAATAAACGTGAGTGTAAGTAGAATACATCACCTGGATAAGCTTCACGCCCTGGTGGTCGACGTAATAATAATGACATTTGACGATATGCCATTGCTTGTTTAGTTAAATCATCATAGATTACTAATGTTGCTTTTCCTTTATACATAAAGTATTCAGCTAATGCAGCACCAGAATATGGAGCAATGTATTGTAATGTTGCAGGATCATTCGCACTTGCAGATACAACAATTGTATATGTCATTGCGCCTTTTTCTTCTAAAACATTTACAACTTGTGCCACTGTTGATGCTTTTTGACCTATACCAACATATACACAAACAACGTCTTCTGTTTTTTGGTTAATAATTGTATCTACGGCAATTGAGGTCTTTCCTGTTTGACGGTCACCAATAATAAGCTCACGTTGACCACGACCAATTGGAATCATCGCATCAATTGAAGTAATACCCGTTTGTAAAGGTTCGCATACTGATTTACGACTAATAATACCAGGTGCCATTGATTCTACTAAACGACTATCAGTGGATGCAATTTCACCTTTACCATCGATTGGCGCACCTAATGGATTAACAACACGGCCTAAAAATGCATCACCAACAGGTATTTGCGCAATTTTACCAGTTGCTTTTACAGTACTACCTTCTAAAATTTGACGGCCTGTACCCATTAATACTACACCAACGTTATCATTCTCTAAGTTTAAAGCAATACCAACTGTTTTGTCTTCGAACTCTAAAAGTTCACCACTCATAACTTGGTCAAGACCATAAACTCGAGCAATACCATCACCCACTTGTAATACAGTACCAATATTATCTACTTTAACATCTTGATCATATTTTTCAATTTGCTCACGGATAATACTACTAATTTCGTCTGGACGAATATTTACCATTGTATTATTTTTTAAATAAAAAGTTAATAAAAAAGTTATTTAGAATTAAATTTCTAAGACAGAATCTAAATGTTTGGCTAATTGTTGTAATTGGTTCTTAATCGTAAAATCAATAACTTTTGATTCTGTTTTAATTAAGAATCCACCAATTAAATTTGGATCAACTGTAATAGCTAATTTAATTTCACGTGCATTAGTTAATTCTTTTAGTTTTTGAATTAATGTATTTTTTTGTGCGTTTGAGAATTCAACTGCAGTTACAACTTCAATTGTTTTAATTGATGCTGTTTCATAAACTAATTCTAAATAATTAGTAATAACTGATTTTAATAAGTTAATTCGATCGCGATCAACTAAAACCATTAAAAACTTAAAAGTTTCACTGTTTACTTGTGACTTTAAGGTTTTTGTTAAAACTTCACCTTTTGCAGCTTGAGTAACAAGAGGATTATTTAAATAATCTGTTAGTTCACTACTTTCATCTAGAAAAATTTCTAAATTTTGAAAGTCAGCTGTAATTTGATGCATGATATTTTTGTCAACTGAAAAATCAAATAAAGCACGTGCGTATGGAGCTGCAATTTTTGATGCTAATGGGTTTGCACTCATAATAAATCTCCTTCTAATTTATTAATAGTATCATTAATTAATGCAGTTGCACGTTCTTTTGGTCCAAATGCTTCTTTGGCACGAACGACTGTTTTGTTTAAAACAACTGAGATAATTTGCTCTTTGATTTCTACAAAAATTTGACGTTCTTTTGATCGGAAAGTAGCTAATGCTCGATCGAAGCGAATTTTTAGATCTTTTTTAGCAACAAAAGAATCTGATTCAAGTAACATTTTTTTCGTAGATATAGTCTCATTTTTAATTTCACTAATCACGATATTTGCTTGACTTAATTGCTTTTCGGCTTCGCTTAAACGTTTTTGTGCTTCATTTAAACGATCTTCTGCATCCTGCACGCCTTTTACAATTGTTGATTTTCGTTCTTCTAATAAAGATCCTAAAAAATCTCGACCTGTATAAACTAGAATTCCTACTAATGCTATGATATTTAATAAACCGGTTTCAAAAATATCGGTATTTAAACCAATACCTTCATGTTCGGCAAGTAATGTAAAAATTTGATCAAAATTTTCCATATTTTCGAGTTTTTATATAAACTGTTCCACTATAAAAAGGAAAATTACGCTTAACAAAAAATTTAGATTGATAATCGAGTTTCAATATCAACACATAAAGATTGAACAATCTCATCTAAACTATTTAATGCCATATTCTTTTTAGCAAGAAGATCTTTTTGAATAGTATCTAATAAATTATCAATATATTTTTGAGAAATGTCTAATTCAATCTCTAAAATTTCTTTATGAATTTTTTGCGAGTTTGTAATTTCTGATTGGGCTTCTTTACGGACGTTATTTAATTCTTGTTCGTACTTTTCAGTTAGTTTGTTGGCTTCTGCTAATAACTCTGAAGCTTTACTTAAATTAGTTAGAATATATTCTTTTCGTTCTTCAATAACTGTTAATAGGGGGTTATATAAAATAACATTTAATAGAACAGTTAATAAAACAAATTGAATGGCAACTAATGGTAAAGTCAAATTAAAATCAAAAAGCCCACCAGGCCCACTAACTTCTGAACTTGAAATTAGTATTGAAAGATTAATCATACAAAATCTATATGGTATACTATAGAAGTAAAATTTTTAGTTAAAAAACCTTCAATTTATCTGAATGATTTTTTAATGAAGTTCCTTATAAATTATTTTTAAAAATATTAGTTAAAAAATAATTATAAGTAAAATTAACTTAAGGTAAACAAGTATTTTCACTTGTTTACTTTAAATTTTTAACCGTTAAATGGGTTAGCGAATAATAATGCTAAAGCTACAACTAGACCATAAATTGTTAAAGCTTCCATGAACGCTAAAGATAATAATAACGTACCACGAATTTTGTTTTCTGCTTCAGGTTGACGAGCAATACCTTCAACAGCTTGACCAGCAGCATTACCTTGACCAATACCAGGACCAATTGCAGCTAAACCAATTGATAAACCCGCAGCGATAACAGAAGCAGCAGAAATGATAGAATCCATAATAAATTTTTAAGTTTAAGTATGTATATATAATTTTTAAAAAATCTAATTGCAATAATTTTAGAAAACTTATTCAAGTGCCTCTGCGATATATGCAGCAGCTAAGGTTGAAAAAATTAATGCTTGCACTGAACCAGCAAAGATACCTAATGCCATAATCGGTAATGGAACAACCAAAGGAACCAATGATGTTAGTACAGTAATTGTTAATTCATCAGCTAAAACGTTTCCAAATAATCGGAAGCTTAGTGATAAAGGTTTTGTAAAATCTTCTAGAATGTTAATTGGTAAAAGAAGTGGAATTGGTTGAACGTATCGTTTAAAATACCCTAAACCTTTTTTACTTAGACCTGCATAAAAATAAGAGAATGATGTCAGTAGTGCTAATGCAACTGTTGTATTAATATCATTAGTCGGAGCGGCAAATTCACCTTCCGGTAATTCAATTAATTTCCATGGAATAATTGCACCAGCCCAGTTACATCCAAAAATAAAGAAGAACAATGTACCAATAAATGGAATCCATTCTTTATAAAAACTTTCACCTAATTGATTTTTCGCAATGTCAGTTACAAAGTCAACTGCAGCTTCCATAAAGTTTTGCCAACCATGTGGAATTCGATCTGCGTTAGCTGTTCCAAGCAATGAAAATACTATTAAAATAGCTATAACAAACCAAATAACTACTAAAACTTGACCATGTACTAAAGAGCCTGCAATATTCCAGTAAAAGTGTTTTCCAACTTCTGCTTCCGCTAATAACGTAAACGTATTTGAATAAAAAATTTCTGGGTACATAAAATTTAACTAATTTAGTAAATTACCCAATATTAAAAAATATACAGGAACATGTGAAATTATACTGAGTTTAACACTGTTGTAGGTTTGTTTTTATAAAAAAACTCGTATTTTTATTTTTGTAACCATTCATAGCCTTTTGTTTCTAATTCTTTTGCTAGATCAGCAGAGCCAGTTTTTATAATTTTGCCATTTTGCATTACATGTACATAAGTTGGATTAATATAATCTAATAATCGTTGATAATGAGTAATTAAAATTATAGATTTATCTGGATTCATAAAATTATTTATTCCATTTGAAATTATCCGTAAGGCATCGATATCTAAACCAGAATCAGTCTCATCTAAAATCGATAATTCTGAATCTAAGAGAATCATTTGTAAAATTTCGTTTCGTTTTTTTTCGCCTCCTGAAAAACCTTCATTTAAATTTCGGCTTAAAAAAGACGGGGACATATTTACAAGTTTTAATTTTTCATTAATAATTGTAAAAAATTCAATTGGATCAACTTCAGGTTTATTATAAAATTTTTGTTTTGAATTATAAGCAAGCCTTAAAAAATCTTCATTACTTACGCCTGGAATTTCAATTGGATATTGGAAAGCTAAGAAAATACCTAAATGGGATCTATTTTCAGGTTCTAATTCTAATATTGTTGCTCCTTTAAATAAAATATCACCAGATATAACTTCATAAGCTGGATGACCTGCAAGAACTTTAGAAAATGTACTTTTACCTGATCCATTTGGACCCATAATTGCATGAATTTCACCTTTATTTATTGTTAAATCCAAACCTTTTAAAATTGCATTTTCATTAATTGAAACTTCTAAACTTTTTACTTGTAATAATGGAGAATTTGTATTCATTATCCGACGCTCCCTTCTAATTTTAAAGTTAATAATTTATCTGCTTCAGCTGCAAATTCCAATGGTAATTCTGTAAAAATTTCACGACAGAATCCACTTATCATTAATTCAACTGCTTTTTCTAAGCAAATGCCTCTTTGTAAGAAATAGAAGATCTGTTCTTCTCCAATTTTTGAAGTTGAAGCTTCATGCTCAATTTTTGCTGTTGAATTTTGAACAGAAATAAATGGAAAAGTATTTGCATTTGATGAATTACCTATTAGTAATGAATCACATTGAGAATAATTTCTAGCTCCAAGAGCTTTATTTGTGATACTTACTAAACCACGATAACTGTTTTTAGAATATCCAGCTGAAATGCCCTTAGAAATAATTCGACTTCTTGTATTTTTACCTATATGAATCATTTTTGTTCCCGTGTCGGCTTGCTGATAATTATTTGTCAATGCAACTGAATAAAATTCCCCTTGTGAATTATCACCCACTAATAAACAACTTGGATATTTCCAAGTTATGGCAGAACCTGTTTCAACTTGGGTCCAGGAAATTTTAGAATTATTACCTGAACATAGCCCACGTTTTGTGACAAAATTATAAACTCCCCCCTTTCCAAACTCATTTCCAGAATACCAATTTTGAACTGTTGAATATTTAATATTGGCATTTTCTAATGCAACTAACTCTACAATTGCAGCATGAAGTTGATTAGTATCATATTGTGGTGCAGTACAGCCTTCTAAATAATTGACTTGACTGTTTTTTTCAGAAATAATTAAGGTTCTTTCAAACTGACCTGATTGTTGATCATTAATTCTAAAATATGTTGATAGATCTAAAGGACAAACAGTGTTTGTCGGAATATAGCAAAATGATCCATCTGTAAAAACAGCAGAATTTAGAGCTGAAAAATAGTTATCACCAATTGGTACAACGGAACCTAAATACTTTGCGATAAGGTCTGGGTACTCTTGAATGGCTTCAGAAATCGATGAAAAAATAATACCATATTTGGTTAACTCTTCCTTAAAGGTTGTTGTAACAGATACACTATCAAAGACTACATCAATAGCTACATTCGCTAAGCGTTTTTGTTCAGTCAATGAAATTCCTAATTTTTCGAATGTTTTTAATAATTCTGGATCAACTTCGTTTAAATCTTTTAGTTTTTTTTGTGTTTTTGGTGCAGAATAATATATAATATCTTGATAATCAATTTGCGGAAATTTTAAATAAGCCCATTCAGGTTCTGGAATTTGTTTCCATTTTTTAAAAGCCTTTAATCTAAAATTGAGTAAAAACTCTGTTTCTTTTTTCTTTTGAGAAATTAGATAAATTGTTTTCTCGCTTAACCCTTTTTCAATGATATCTTTCTCGATCGGTGTTGAAAATCCATATTGATAAGTTTGATTGACTAAATTAGTTATGTTTGTATTTAACACCTTTTTTGATTGATTAACCATAAGATTGTAAAAATAAATTATATAGATGAATGATAGAAATAAACATTATTAGTTAATTTTACTTTCTATTATAAAGTAACTTTCTAATAAATTAACAGTCTTCTAAAACTTTTTGTTCTTTCTCTAACAAGATCAAAATTTGTCTAATTATTTTTAATAAGGTTCTTTTTCTGAACAATAAATCAACTTTATTAAAAGGATGTAAAATTTTTAGTTAAAGCTAGTTTATAAGTTATAATATAAAATCTTCTGGGCTTTTTTTATTTGTTATTAAGATATTTAATACTTTTTAACAAATATTATGTGTTGTATAATGAAAGTAAGGTTCTTAATCTAATATTTAAGATTCCTTCATAACGAATTTATTTATCTTTATTTTCTGTAAATACTTTTATTTACCTTATAAAGTTTATGAGATATTTAGAAAGTGACCCGTTTATTAGAGAAAACTAACGAGTTATTAAACAATTTGATTATTATTGAGATCTGAGAGGAGTTAAGTATAGATCGTTTTATAAATTCACAAATAAAAGAAAAAAAAAATGTCAAAGGAGAATCTATTGATATCTGAAATAAAGAATCTGAGTGCTTAAATTTTTCTATTTACCATTTTTTTTTCTTTAATAAAACTAATAAATATTATAGTATATTCAAGTGAGTTTAAGAAACTCGCTTGAATATAAAGGGTTATGCTTGCTAAATTAGTAACGGCTACCTTCTGGGTTAGCTTGAACACTGTAACTCTTAATAGTGTAAGAAATACGACGACCGTCCATTTCAGTACGATCTAAGTAGAAACCTGGTTCATTACTAGGACGGTTTACGATGAAAGACATAACACAACTTTCAGTACCGTAAGCAGCATTAAATGCATTAATACGAATATACCCAGCTGCGCATGATTTACGTGCTTCACGTAATTCAAACATTACTGTAGCAGGATCTTTAACGTCAAATAATGGTAAACCCCATAATTCCCAGTAGCTGTTACGAGGATGAGGATCATCAGTCCATTCAACGTTCAACGCCCAACCTTTTTTAACACAGTAAGCGATTTGTTTTTCAATTTGTTGATCAGTTAAATCTGGTAAGAATGAGAAGCAACCTTGTGTAAGTCTCACTATTCAAATACTCCTTTAATTTTTTAAAAGTAACTTATTATACGTTCGATGTAGCAGTTGTCGCGAAATCAGCTGTATCTGTAGATGTGTAGTTGAAGCTGATATCTTTCCATAAATCTAACGCTGTTTGTAAAGGACCGCAAGTTTTTGCTGCGTCACGTAAGATTTGAGGACCAACTTGTTGGTTAAAGTAATCAACACCTTCGTTACGAGCTAATACCATTGCTTCTAAAGCAACACGGTTAGCTGTAGCACCCGCTTGAATACCATCAGGGTGACCAATTGTACCACCACCGAATTGTAATACTACGTCATCACCTAAGTAGTGAATTAATTGATGCATTTGACCACAGTGAATACCACCAGATGCAACTGGCATACATTTACGTAAACTAGCCCAAGTCATTTCGAAGAAGATACCACATGGTAAGTTAACTTCTAAATTTGTAGCTAATAAAGTATCGTAGAAACCTTTAATCATTAAAGGATCACCTTCTAATTTACCTACAACTGTACCAGCGTGGATGTGATCTACACCCGACATACGCATCCATTTACAAATAACACGGAAGTTAATACCATGGTTCTTTTGACGAGCGTATGTAGAGTTACCTGCACGGTGTAAGTGTAATAACATATCGTTGTCACGAGACCAAAGAGCAATACTTTGAATTGCTGTATAACCCATAACTAAATCGATCATGATAATTACAGAACCTACTGATTTTGCATACTCAGCACGTTTGTAAACTTCTTCCATTGTACCTGCAGTAACGTTTAAATAAGAACCTTTAACTTCACCTGTAGCAGAAGAAGCACGGTTAATACCTTCCATACAGTTTAAGAAACGCTCTCTCCAACGCATGAATGGTTGTGAGTTAATGTTTTCATCATCTTTTAAGAAGTCTAAACCACCTTTTAAACCTTCAAATACTACACGACCGTAGTTTTTACCAGATAAACCTAACTTAGGTTTTACTGTAGCACCTAATAATGGACATCCATATTTGTTTAAACGCTCACGTTCTACAACAACACCAGTCGCAGGACCTTGGAATGTTTTTAAATAAGAGTGAGGAATACGCATATCTTCTAAACGTAAAGCAGATACGGCTTTAAAACCGAATACGTTACCAATAATAGAAGCTGTTAAGTTAGCTAATGAACCTTCTTCAAATAAATCACATTCGTATGCGATAAATGCGAAGAATTGGTCAGTTGTATTAGGAACTGGATCTACACGGTAAGCTTTCGCACGATAACGGTCACAAGCTGTTAATAAGTCAGTCCATACAACTGTCCATGTCGCAGTTGAAGACTCACCTGCTACAGCTGCAGCAGCTTCTACTGGATCTACACCTGGTTGTGGTGTAATACGGAATAAAGCAAGAACGTCAGTAGTTTTTACTGCATATGCAGCATCCCAGTAACCCATTTTAGCATAAGGGATTACACCAGATTCGTAACGGTCACTTTTAATTCGAGTCCGTTCTGATACAGATTGAGACATTGATTTCTCCTTAGAATAAAAAGGCAATATATAATAGATATTTAACTAATTTTCTAGAAAATTAGTTCTGTCGGCTGAATATAATCTAACAACCTTAACTTTTATTATACTATCATTCTTATCTTTACAAAAATAATATTTTATTTAATTCATATATAACTTTTTAGAATAACTGTTTATTCTATAGAAATAAATAATATGGCTAAATGTTTTTTTTATAATTCTAAAAAAAACTATATAATTAATTAGACCGTTAGCACATTAGTTGTTTCTAACTTTAATTATTGGATAATTTGATAAAGTAATATAGATCTAATCTCATTCTATCCTATAATATGAGCATTATTCTAAACTTTCGTGTACTTTAATAAATTAAATATAATATTAATTCTAAAACTATATGATTTAATGTTGTATGGTAAGTCACAAACTTTAGAAGTCTGGGTGAGATATCAGTTTATAAAAATATAATAAGATTTAGGGTGATACAGCTAAAATTAATTCTAAAATGGTTAGGTTTAAGTGGTGAAAAGGAAAGATAAAATAATTTTGGTTAACAAAATAATATTGTAAAAGATTTCCTAAAAATTATTGAGATTAAAATCTATAAGATCGTAGTTTTCAATATCAATTGATTAACCCTTTTTAAAAAGGTCATATAGCACTTTATTTCTAGCAACCTTACGTTCTTCTAATACATTTAATGTTCTAATATAAAAATGAACAGCATAGAATTTTAAATAACATCCATTATTTTTTGCGTAAGCTTAAATAGCTTCCTCAACAATTTTTTTAGTTAATTTCCTAACAATTCTCATTGGATCACCCGGATATAGAAAATCACTTTTTTCGTTATTCATTAAAGTCCATAAGTTTTTTGATGAGTCGCTACAACTAAAATATATTCGTACCCATCATTTATCTTTACAGCTATATCCACGTTCTCATCAAAAATATCCTTGACATCTTTCAAATCACTTAAAAAATTAATGCTTTCAACTTTCATCATAGTTACTTGTATTAAAATTTTATTTATCTATTCATAATTTTTTTAGATTATTAATCACTCGTGTTTCATTATCTTTATCTGATTCTCCTATGATTTATATCACGCCTTGTTCTTTGTCTAAATATTTAAAAAATAAACAAGCTTCCCCACCTAAACGCTTATAAAAACTCTGTACAGGTAATTTTTTAGCTACTCAGTCTACTACAATGCAGAATTAAGAATTTGTTGGGTTAACGAAAGAAGATAGACCTCAGGTGCCTCATCATCATGATAAAATAATTTATTTTGAGGGTCATCCACACTTACGGGTTGGATTTTGGAAATGTAGATTCAAATTGATGTATTTTAAAGCTCTTATATATAGGGGTTTATTAGGGTATTTTAACGAGAATACATCGTTCACACATAGAAATAATAATTTAAACAATTAGAAGATATATTGGTTAAATTATTAGACGAGGACTTTCGCATCGGTTAATCGTTCAACCAATTTTCCTACCCGCGACCAAATGGAGAAAGTAAGCTTTTTGAAATTTCATTTGGAGCATATACGTAATTTGAAATTTTAATCATTGAGGCTGGGGGTGGAAAGAAGAATTTTAGAAGGGAACAATGATTTTCTGGTTTTTAAAAAGCGTGTTGCTTGTCAAACGTTCTTTCCAAAGAAGAGGAAATCATCGGTGACCAAGAAATTTAATAATTTAAAAGCCAGGATCGCGCTACTACGCAAGGAAGAAACGAATAAAGATCAATTTAAAGGAACAAAAAAAATATAAATAGAGAGCCGAAAAATATTAAAAAAAAGTAAATTAACGTTATCAATACTTTTTGATTGTATTAAATGTCAGCAGTGGAGAAAAGATTAACTCGACATCCGTATCAAAAGTCAGTGGTTGTCCGTGAGTTATCATTAGCGTTATACGGGGTTAAAAACTGTAAGTCAATAAAAGTTAAACCAACGGATGATGTTGATTCACTAGATCAATACTGTTTAAAACCAGAAACAAGACTGGTGCTTCCAGCAACAGGCTATTATCCACCATCAGTGGATGTTCCCGTTAGCGAATTTATTCAAGTGATTGAAGAAGAGGAAGAACTAAAAAAGTTCATGACCATCCTCGTTTGTTTGTACCAAAGATTGATATTCGAGTTAATTAGAATGAAAACAGAACGTCAAGGGGTACATTTTTCAATCCCAAAGGCGGTAATGGGAAATCGTTTACAGCGGATTAGATTACCGTAAATCAAGAATTCAATGCTTTGCTAGCCTCAGAGCTAGCATCTGCAGAAAGATGGATAGCAGCGTTCATTAACGAATTAGAGCATATCGTTAACTAAAGTCTATCCAACAACGATAATTATAGATATGACTCGTAATAATGAATATAATGCCAACATAGAGGCTCTATATTTTATGAAAATAAGCTTCCAAATTAAAATATTAGAGCTAAAACTGTCGATAATTTTATTGGTTTATTTTTCTTACTATCCATTCTGCACCTTATTAAAATTATTATGTAGTACGATTCTTAACACAAATTTACGAGGTTTCTATCTCACCCATACACAGAGATTATGATGTCATATAATTTTGTTAAATGTCGTGAATACTTAAGTAGGATATAATTGGTCATAGAGTAACTTTAATAATTCAATAATTTTATTAGTTAGAAATTATTGAATTATTATCGACTTACCTTAGCCACGTTGTGATTTTCCACTAATAATATTATCAGTTAATGATTTTAAAATTAATTTTATTGAACGAACTGCATCATCATTTCCTGGGATTGGAATATCGACTAAATCGGGGTCACAGTTAGTATCTAAAATTGAAACAATGGGAATTCCTAATTTGCGACACTCACGAATAGCTGTCATTTCACGTTTTTGATCAATCACAATGGCAATATCAGGTACAGACTTCATAGATTTAATGCCATCTAAATGACGACGTAATTTCTTTAACTCTTTTCGACGTAAAGTTGCTTCTTTTTTTGTTAAAAGATCAAATGTATTATCTGCTTCTTGTTGCTCAAGATTTTTTAAATATTCAATTCTTTCTTTTAAAGTTGACCAATTTGTTAGCATACCACCTAACCATCTATGATTTACATAGAATGAATCACAACGTTTTGCTTCTTGAGCAATTAAAGTACTCGCTTGACGTTTTGTTCCAATGAATAAGAATGTTTTACCGTCCCGAGCAGCCTTTTCAATATAATTGTTTGCTTCTTTTAATAAAGTTGCAGATTGAACTAAGTCCAAAATGTGAATATTATTTACTTCACTATAAATGTAAGGAAACATTTTAGGATTCCAACGATAAGCTTTGTGACCAAAATGAACCCCAGCTTCTAATAATTGTGATAAAGTTATATTAGACATAAAATTTTAGATTACTAAATAGAATAAGGTTATGCTTTACATCGTAACAAATATTAAAAAACTTGTCTAGGTTTTTACTAAGTATCGGGAAGCGACTGGGTAAGTTTTAAAGAATTTCTATTTTGTTTCTTAAAACAATTACGATAATTTTGTGAACCAGTTCCAGCAGGTATTAAATGACCAATAATGATATTTTCTTTTAGTCCTCGTAACCAATCAATTCTCCCTTCAATAGCTGCTTTAGTTAATACTCTAGTTGTTTCTTGAAAACTTGCCGCGGAAATAAAACTTGGATTATTTAAAGCAGCTTTTGTAATCCCTAATAGTAATGGAACATAATAGGCCGGTTGTTTTGATTGAGATTCAATAATTTTATTAATATATTGCATATGATATAAATCGATCACTTCACGTCTTAGTAATGGTGTATTACCTTCATAAGTTATTAAAACTTTTGTTGTCATTTGTTTAATAATAACTTCTAAATGTTTATCATTAATCGTAACACCTTGAGATTGATAAACTGATTGAACAGCATTTAAAATAAAAGATTGAACTTTTTTAAAACTTTTATAACTACCCTCATAATTCTGAATTAGTCTACTATACTTTATTTTTTTTGTTCGATCACAAATCAATGATTTTACTAAGCCATAATAATTAAAATAAACTTTCAATAACTTATGCGGATTAATTCTTTCATTTTCTTTTATAGTTGTTCCAATTTTCCGAAATTCAAAATTTGGATCTAAATTTGTTTTTTGTACAAGTAATCCTTTTTTTTGACTGGTTGGTAATTTTTTTGTAATTAAATTTTTTTTCCGAGCTTCTAAAATTTCCTCAATTCTAGGTAAACCTTGAACAATATCACCTGTAATTTCTTTTTCAAGATTTAATAACCCAATTGTTTCACCAGTTTCAATAAACTCACTATTTTTACAGAAAACACTATTTACATCTTGTTCAAAATAATCTTCGGTAATTGAATGAAGGCCTACAGATTTACTTGTTTTCATAAATGGTTGTTCTAAAAACTTAACAAGGGTTAACTGATAATCTCCTTTTTTTGATGCTCTATATTCATTTTTAACCATTTCAGAACTTTGCAATAAGAGTGTTCTATCAATTTTAGTTAAATGAATTGGATTTGGTTGAAGAAGTGAGTGAGATTTCAATGGTAAATTTGTCTGATTAATCGATAATTTTTTGAAAAACTGTGGCATTAAAGTACTATATAATTTTCCATTTCGTTTTAAAAATAATTTTGAAAATTCAGTCTTTACCAAATTATTATTTTTAAATATTTTAGCACTAGTATTAGTTTGTTGGAATGAAAGTTTCAATGTATTTTGATAATTTACTGCAATCTCTCTAGTCATTGTTGTATGAGGAAAAACGCGATTCTGGCTAAGTATTTTATATTGAAGATTTGTTTTATAAGTAAAAGGATCTATATTACAATTTGGGAAAAAATAGGGTCTACCTCTTTGTAATGTAAAAAAATTCTCACTTTCAATAATAATTTTGCCTGTAGCATTAACTCGTTTATTATTAATAATAAAACTATTTAATTTTTTATTGGGAAAATCTTTTTTATCTAGAATGAAACAATTATCATTAGAAATTAAAAGAATGGGTTTATTTTTTGTTTTTTTTATTTTTATTTTTACGATCTCTAATGAATTAACTGTTAATGCTTCTAAATAACCGAGAACCGTATATTGATCGATAAATTGTTTCTGTTGAATTAAGTTAGAAGATTGAATATTTTTATATTGTAAATCTGCAGCTATAAAATTATTAAAACAAATTTTTTCACTTAAACAAAAGTTTAACGAAGGAATTTTTTTATTTTGAATTAATTCAATATTATTACTATTATTTAATAATCGGTTTGATTTAAAGGTAAGAATATTTGAGACCAATGTTAAATTTTTTGTGCCTTTAATAATTTGATTGGGCTTATAAGAATAAGTAAATTTAGAGTTAATTGTAAATGGTAAACTCGAGTCTAGTAAACTTGGCTTAATCGGTGACGTTAGATCTTTATAAGGAAATTCATAAAGTTCAATTGGTCGAACAAGTAATTGTTCAGTATTTTTACTAGAAAGTTGTTCACAAAAAGCTAATGTCGTAACTGGAACATTTGAAAAAAGAACCTCACCTGGATAATATAGTTTTTTTGCGATACTTTTAAATTTTTTTCCTTCATAAACTAATCCAGATTTGATTGAAATCGTTTGAACTAAGTTATTTTTTTGCCGAATTCCAACAATTCCTGAAGTTTTTGAAAAAAGACCAGGCACTAATTCAAATTTTTCCGAAATGAAATCACCATGTTCAACAAGTACAATATTCGGCTCACAATTTACTTGATGAATTTCTTCACTTAACCAAACCATTGTACTATAAACCATAAGTGGATTATATTTGTTAGATAATTGATTTCGGCTTACGTAGGAAATCAAAGAATTTAATTGATTATATTTTAATAAATTTCGATAATCATAATTCAGAATTCCACCTGTTAATGTTTTAAAAGAATTCGTTATTAAAACCCCAAAGTGTTGATTACGTGTTAGCTGCAGATAAAAATGAGAATTTTTTTGTGAAATTGTTATTAAATATTTTAAATTTTCTAAGTTAAGAAGATAATTTTTGTGGCGTATAGGTTTAGTTAATTTTTTTAAATTACTATTCCTTAAAGAATATTTATTGTTACTAATTCGAACTAACCGTTGATATAGATTTTCTTTTTTATTTGTTCCTTCGACAAACCCCTTATAGTGATTTATTATTTTTGTTCTAAAAATAAAACTATTTTTATTTAATTTATAATCGGGATAAAAATTTATAAAAGAATTTATTGGACTATTATATAATTGCCCTGCAAGGATCCAAATTAATTTATTGTTATTTAGTACATTTACTCTTTTTTTTAAGCGAGGCATAAAAATTTCCCCACATGTATCACTTAAGATAGGTTTTACTTCATTTTTTATCTGTTTATTAGTATTTACTAATTCACCAATAACTGTATCTTTTAATATATATTGATTATTCTTTGGAAATAAAATAGTGTTTCGTAAAACTTCAATTTTTATTAAATCTATTTTTTTATCTTCTGGAATTAAAATAATCGATCCCGAATTTTGAGTAATTAAAACATCTTCTCCACGGTTTGTCCGTAACACGACTGTTTTCAAAATTTTATAAAATCGAATAATTCCATTTACAGGACTAACAATTTGTTGACGAGCTTCGGAAGTGAAAATACCACCAGTATGAAATGTTCTCATTGTTAATTGTGTGCCGGGTTCACCAATGGATTGACCAGCTAATATTCCAATTGCTTCTCCAATATCGACTAAGGTTTCATTTGCTAAGTCCCATCCATAACATTTTTGACAAATTGCTCGGTATAAATTACAAGTAAATGGAGAACGAATATAAAAATTAGTAATTTTTCTTTCTTTAAACTTTTCAATTAAGGTGGGAGTTATTTGAGTTCCAGCATGAATTATTAATTCATTAGTTTGGGGATCACAAATTGATTTATTTAAAACTCGGCCTAATAATTTCTCAAAGATCAAATTATTTGATTTTAAATCTTGATTCTGTTGAATTGAGAAGAAAAACGAATGCTGGGCTAAACAATCTTTTTCTCGAATTAAAATATCTTGCCCAACATCAATTAGTCGTCGTGTTAAATATCCCGAATTAGCTGTTTTTAGAGCTGTATCTACAATACCTTTCCGGGCACCATAACCTGACATTAAATAATCCGTAATTGTTAAGCCTTCTCGAAAATTTTTTTTAATAGGTAACTTCATAATTTCACCACTTGGATCTGACATTAATCCACGCATTCCCACGAGTTGTCGAACTTGAGATAAGTTACCTCGCGCTCCAGAAAATGCCATAATATAAACGGAATTTAATGGATCATAATTTTTGAAATAGTAAATTACTTGTTCTTTTAAAGATTCACTTGTTAAACTCCAGGTATCAATGATTTTTTGAAATCTTTCAACATCTGTAATTTTTCCTTTTAAATAAATTTTTTCAGCATTGATAATTTCTTGATTTGCTTTTTCAAGCATTAAGTTTTTAATAAAAGGAATTTTTAAATCTTCAATACTGATAGAAATACCTGCTTGAGTAGCATATTTGAACCCTAAATACTTTAATTCATCAGCTAATCCACAAGCTTGCATTGAGTCATAATTAGTGAAACTCCAGGCTAATAGATGACGTAATTGTTTTTTACCAATTAAATTATTTTGATATGTATAATTTTTCATAGACTGAATCTTTTCGTTTTATATCTATATTTATTCTAAATTTAATGTTTTTTGAATAATATAATTTAAAATTGCACGACCTGTTGTTGTTTTTATATACTGCGCTAAAATTTCTCCATCTTCTGATTTTCGAAGCTGTTCATTTAGATAATATTCAATTATTGTATTATCATTGAAACGAACTGTTTTTAATACTGAATCAGTTGGTTTTTGTTTTTTAGTTAATCGAAGCCAGATAGTACTATGAAGGTCAATTTTGTTTTGGTTATAAGCCATAATAATATCGTTTAAATCAGCAAAATAATGATTTGAACCAAGTAAACCAGGAATGTTATTTACAGTTAGATAATAACAACCTAATACCATATCTTGACTTGGCATAATAATAGGTTCGCCATTTGCTGGAGATAAAAAATTGTATGGTGCTAACATTAACATATAACATTCTGCTTGAGCTTCTAGTGATAATGGTATATGAACAGCCATTTGATCACCATCAAAATCTGCATTAAATGCTGAACATACCAATGGGTGTAGTTTTATAGCTCTTCCTTGCACTAGAATCGGTTCAAAAGCTTGAATCCCTAAACGATGTAAAGTTGGTGCTCGGTTTAAAAAGATAGGATGACTTTTTAAGACTTTTTCTAAAACTGAATCAATAATTGCTTCATTTTGCTGAATTAAATTTTTAGCAATTTTCATATTGCTAGCTAACCCTTGATTAATCAATTCACGAATAATAAATGGTTGGAATAATTCGCGGGCCATTTCATAAGGTAAGCCACATTGATTTAATTTTAAACTAGGTCCAACAACAATAACAGAACGACCGGAATAATCCACTCGTTTTCCAAGTAAATTTTGACGAAAACGCCCATGTTTTCCTTTTATAATATCAGATAATGATTTTAAAGGTCTATTATTAGCACTTAACGCAATTTTTCCACGTTTGCCATTATCAATTAATGTATCAACAGCTTCTTGAAGTAATCTTTTTTCGTTTCGAATAATTAATTGAGGTGCATCAATTTCTAACAATCTTAATAAACGATTATTTCTTGTAATTATTCGACGGTATAATTCATTTAAATCAGATGTTGCAAATCTTCCACCTTCAAGTTGAATCATAGGGCGTAAAGCAGGTGGAATTACTGGTAAAATAGTTAAAATCATCCAATCTGGACTTGAGCCAGTTCCGACTAGGTTTTCTAAAATCCGTATTCTTTTTATCGTTTGTTCTCGAATTTTATAAATTCTTTGTTGTTCCCATTTTCTAAACCAGTTGGATTCACTGTAAATCGGTTCTTCTTTATTTAAAACTTTGGTACAAACTAAAATAAAATACCTCATTCTAAAAATTTCAGATCTTAAATTTAGTTTTTCTAATTCACGCTTAATCAAGGGGGCACCAATTAAAAAATTGGGTGTAGCACGCAACAAATATTTTGGTGTATTATAGCGACGGTTTTGAGGTTTCGGGAAAGGTTTTAATGGATAACCACTATAACCTAACTCCCGGCTTCTTCGATATTGTTGTAAATCCCAGTGTAAACCATAAAAAGAGGTTTCATCTTCAGCAATGAAATATGCTAAAGATGCAAGTTTGATACGTTTAATTCGTTCATCCCACAAGTCCACAATTGTTGAAGTTGTTAATTTTAAACCTTTACATTTTTTGCATTTTTCCGAATAAGTAGTATATGTAGTATCGATCTTTTTTTCATACTCTTCGACTTCTAATAGCAATGCCATAAAATTGGGGCGGCTATTAATATACCAGACATGTGTAACAGGGTAAATTAAATTTATATACCCCATTCTATGACGTCTAACTCGTGATTCTGTAAGTTCTACACCGCACCGTTCACAAATCAACCCTTCGTATCTAACCCGTTTATATTTACCACATGCACATTCTAAACTTTTGCTTGGTCCAAAAATACGCTCACAAAATAAACCGTCCATTTCAGGTTTAAAAGTTCGATAATTAATCGTTTCTGATTTTTGAACTTCTCCAACAAATTGTCCATTTGGAAGTCTTCGGTTTGACCATTGAAGAATTCTAAATGGAGAAGCTAATTTAATTTTTATATAATCAAATTCTTTTTTAGCGTCTAACATTATTATTAAAATGAAATATCGTTTATATTTGAAGTAGGAGAAAATGTTTTTGATAAAGCATTATATTTTTCAATTAAATTTACTTCAATTTCATATTTTTTATATGAGCTAAATTGTTCAATTTTATAAGTACTCATATCTAGTCCAATTGAACGTAATTCATGTAATAACACTTTAAAGGATTCTGGAATACCAAATTTTGGTATTGGTTGATCTTTTACAATTGCATTTAAGGTTTCATTACGACCTTGCATATCATCTGATTTAATGGTTAATAATTCTTTTAACGTAAAAGCTGCTCCAAAACCTTCTAATGCCCAGACTTCCATTTCTCCAAATCTTTGACCCCCATGTTGAGCTTTACCTCTTAATGGTTGTTGTGTAATTAAAGAATAAGGACCTGTTGCTCGAGCATGCATTTTATCATCAACTAAATGAATTAACTTTAACATATATGCGTTTCCAACAGTAACAGGATTTTCAAATTCTTTACCTGTTCTTCCATCTATTAAAACCATTTTTCCTGGTGCATAAGGATTAAATAGCCAGCTTTCATTTTGAACAATAGAAGCTTGACGAAGTTTTTTATTAATTAAAATCCTCGAAACTTCTAATCCATACATTTCATCAAAGGGTAAAATTTTAAATCTAGAATTTAATTTGTCACCTGCCAATCCTAATAAACATTCATATAACTGACCAACATTCATTCGAGAAGGAACTCCTAATGGATTTAAAAGAATGTCAACAGGTGTTCCATCTGGTAAAAATGGCATATCTTGGCGTGGTAAAATTCTAGAAATAATTCCTTTATTTCCATGTCGACCAGCAATTTTATCTCCAACTTGAATTTTTCGGATTTGTGCGATAAACACATAAATTTTTTCAAATTTATAAGTTAATTTTGTCTTTCTATTAAAAGTTACGGTTTCAATAACACGCCCGTATTCACCTTCTGGCATACGATAAGAATTATCTTTGACACCTTTAGCTTTAGCTCCAAAAATAGCACGAAGTAATTTTGATTCGGGTAATTGTTCTGCAGTATTATTTGAAATAACTTTTCCAACTAATATATCTCCTGGTTTAACAAAGGTTCCTACCCTAACAATTCCTTCTTCATTTAAATGTTTAATTTCGTTTGGTGTTAAATTTGGAATATTTCGCGTTGTTTGCTCCGACGTCTCAGAATTTCGATCAATTTCGATTTTATATCTTTCAATATGAATAGAAGTAAAAATATCATCGAAAACTAATCTTTCGCTGATTAAAATTGCATCTTCGAAATTATATCCTTGCCATGGCATATAACCAACTAATACATTTTGACCTAAAGCTAATTCACTACTTGCAATAGCAGGGCCATCTGTTAAAATCTGACCCGATTTTATTTTTTCACCTTTCCAAACAATTGGTCGATGATTAATACAAGTTTGTTGATTTGATCTTAAATATTTTTGTAGTTTATAATTTAATTTTGAACCATTATCATGTTTGACAACAATTGTAGTAGCAGTTACTGACTGAATAATTCCAGATTTTTGAGCATTTAATGTCATCCCTGAATCAATTGCAATTTGATTTTCTAAGCCAGTTCCAACAATAGGTTTTTGAGGAAGTATTAAAGGAACTGATTGACGTTGCATATTTGATCCCATTAATGCTCTATTAGCATCATCATGTTCAAAAAATGGAATTAAAGATGCAGCAACAGAAACAACTTGAACAGTAGATATTGCAATAAAATCAACTTCGGATGGAGTTACATTGATAAAATCTTGTTTATAACGGACAGGAATAACATTTTTAACTAAATAATTATCTTTATTAGTTGCAATGTCGGCCGGTGCAATCTTATAAAAATCTTCTATTTCTGCAGTTAAATAAATAGGTGGACCATTTTTAATAATTTTTCCATTTATAACTCGCCAAAATGGAGTTTCAATAAACCCAGATTTATTTACTCGTGCGCAAGTAGTTAGTGAAGCAATTAATCCTACGTTTTGTCCTTCTGGTGTCTCAATAGGACAAATACGACCATAATGACTAGGATGAATATCACGTACCGCGAAACTAATACGATCGCGATCAAATCCACCAGGACCTAATCCACTAATTCTGCGTCGGTGTGTAAGAGAAGAAAGAGGGTTTGTTTGATCTAAATATTGAGAAAGTTGACTTGAACCAAAAAACTCTCTAACAGTAGCATTTATTACATTGAAACTTAATAACTGACTAGAATCAATTTTATTAGTTTGATTTCGAAGTTTTCGAACTAACCTTTGAAAACCAATTCTAAATAAATTTTGTAATAATTCTCCAACAGAGCGCACTCGTCGATTTTTTAAATGATCAATATCATCTTGTACCGTTTTTGAGATCGTTAAACTAATTAGCTTATCAATAATCGCAAAAATATCTTCATATGTAATAGTTTGTAATCGATCACTTAGACTCAGGTTTAACCGACTATTTACTTTTAAACGTCCAACTCGACCTAATCTATAATAAGTTGAATCAAAAATTCTTGAGAATTCTGAAATATTTTTAAAGTAAGTTGAATCTACCTGGAATCTTGAAACAGGTTGATTAGAATATCGTGAGTTAACTAAAACTGGTTTTGTGAAATAAAAAAAGTCAGAATATTCTAAGCGATGATAAATTTCTAAGTCTGATAAACCCATTTCTTTTAATAAATAAAGTATTGGTTTTTGACTTATTTTATCTAATTGAATAATAATTTCATCTTCTTGATTTTTTAAAGGATATTTATAGGAATTAATTTTGGTATTTTTCTGGAACCCAAAACGGATCCATGATCCATAATCAGGAATTAAAGTTGCCGAATATAAATCTTTTTCATCATACTTTTTATGATAAGTCGTTTTTATTTCATGATCTTTTCGGTATAAAAGAAATTGCGTTTTAGTTTTTAAATACTTATGACGATCAGACTTAAAAGATAACTTATTTTTTCCAAAAATATACTTTAATTGTTCTTTTAAACTTGTTGAAAAATAGATGGTTGGGCGTAACTTATTAAGTTTCGTCAACTCGTATATATCATAAAATTGTGGGGTAATTTTTTTTATATGTTGTTTTAAAAATGAAAATTTATTAATTTCAATTAAACAATTTTGCGGTTGTTGAATTATTAATAAAAGAGAAGAGTTTAAGGTAATTTGTAAATTTTTTTGTGTCTCAAAAATTAATTTATCATATGCTAAAAATAATTTTAAAGCTTGTATTTTTGAAATTTTTAGATTTTTTAATAAATTATCACCAACTGGTATCAAATTTAAATTAATTTTAATAACTTCATATTTAATTAATGTTCTGGTCAAAAAGTTAAAATAAGTTAACACATATTTTAAATCATTCCCTGTATCTTTTAAAAAGTTAGTTTTTAATTTTAACCATTTTAAAAAAAATTGAATTAATTTAATTTTTTGGTCAGAATTAATCGATTTAGAAATCATTCGATAAAGTTTAAAGCATTTTAAAAAATGCAAAGAAGGATTAAATATTCTTTGTTTAAAATAATTAATCGAATAATAATAAATTAAATTATTTTGCCAATTTGGAATAATTTTTTTTTTCTTTTGTATAGGATCATAAGTTGCTGTTGGGAGAGGAGAGAATAAATCAAATTCTGAAATAAAGGCTTCTCCAGCAGGAATAAAAGCTCTTAATTTATTTATATCGGTTGCTAGTTTTCGTTTAAAGGCAGTTCGTACTTTTTGATTTTTATTTTTTTCGAAATAAACGCCAGGGCTTCGAATAATTTGGCTTACAATAACACGTTCACAACCATTTATTATAAATGTTGCATCGGTTGTCATTAAAGGTAAAGTTATAACAGGGAATTGGTTTTGATAACGTATATTATTGACTACTTTATTTCGTACTTCAATTGGTATTACTAATTGAACACGATAATTTCCACTGTACTTTCTGGCAATTACTAAACTATATGATGGTTTAATTAAATTAAATTCTTCGCCAAACAATATATATTCAGTATTTTGACTAAAATCTTGAATGCGAGAAAACAAAGCTAATTCTTCACTTAAACCTTGAGTAATAAACCAACAAAAACTTATTCGTTGCATCGCTAGAAAATCTGGAAGAGCGTTTATATAATTCATATTTTCTTTCATAATTTTGTTAGCAAATTACAGGATAACTATGTTTAAAAAGGATTACTTATAGAGGGTAGTAACAACTATTTAAAAACAGACTAATTAAAAAAAATTAACCTGTTTTTAAAATGGTACTGGTAAACAAAAAATATTAAACTGATTTTAAAGAAGCGGATAATTGAGCTTTTTTTCTTGCGGCAGTATTTGGATGAAATACATTTCGTTTTGTACCTTTATCAATTAAACTATAAACAGCTCCTAACATTTTTGTTAATTTTTCTTTTTGCTCCGGAGTTTTTGATTCTTTATAAACTTCTAAATCTTTTAAAAATTTTTTTGTTAATGTTCGAACAGAGCTTTTATATAAGAGGTTTTGTAAACGATTTCGTTCATTTGTTCGAATCCGCTTTTCTGCTGATTTGTTATTCGCCATATTGTTAAATTTTAGTATTTTTTATGTAGTAAAGTTTAGCTTAATATAGTATATTTAATGAAAAATTAAAAGTTTTTCTAGTAAAAATTTTTTCTTCCAAATAATATCTATTAACCCTTGATAAGATATAAATTTTTAGGCAATATAGTAAGTAAAATTATTATTTAATAGTCTTATGGCAAAAAATAAAGGTGTTCGAATTTTAATAACGTTGGAATGTACAGAATGTCGATCAAATGTAAATAAACGTTCTCCAGGTGTATCAAGGTATATCACACAAAAGAACCGTCGTAATAACCCAGAACGATTAGAATTAAAAAAATATTGCCCACATTGTAATAAACCAACTTTACATAAAGAAATAAAATAATTATGGTATTAAAAAAACAAAAAACCTCTCCAATTAGTTTTAATCAAAAAATTGATTATAAAGATATTGATTTATTAACATTATTTGTGACAGAACAAGGAAAAATTCTTCCACGACGTGCAACTGGAGTAACTGTTCAACAACAACGAAAATTAGCGAAAGCAATTAAACGGGCAAGAGTATTATCTTTATTCCCATTTGTTGCATCTAATTCTGTGTAAAAATACCTAGAGTTATTATATTTAATATATAATAGCTCTAGATTTTTAGCTTTCATCGATGCCAAAATTTATAAAAGTACAAGGAGAATTTTATGGGAAACTTTATCGATAAAACATTTACTGTAATTGCTGATATTCTTTTAAAAGTATTACCAGCAAGTAAACAAGAAAAAGAAGCATTTTCGTATTATCGTGCTGGCATGAGTGCTCAATCAAAAGGTCGTTATGCAGAAGCCTTACAAAATTATTATGAAGCACTTCAAGTAGAAGAAGATCCTTATGATAGAAGTTATACGCTTTACAATATTGGATTAATTTATGGAAATACTGGAAAATATACACAGGCTTTAGAATTTTATCACCAAGCCTTATCACTAAATGCAAACTTACCTCAAGCTTTAAATAATATTGCGGTAATTTACCATTCTCAAGCATTAAGAGCTCAAACTTTAGAAGAAGATGAATATATTGAATTATCAAAAGAATTATTTGATAAAGCAGCTGAATATTGGATTCAAGCCTTAAAATTAGCCCCAGATAATTATCCAGGAGCGAGAAACTGGTTAAAAGTTACAGGAAGATTAAGTAATAATAGTTAAAACTTTAGTTCAGTATTATTTAAACAGAAAAAAATAACCTTAAGTCTTTGCGAAAGGCTTAAGGTTCCGAAAGCCCAACACTTTTCGTGATGGTTCATTAATCAACTAGTATCTGCTTAGTTTTAATTCATCTCAAAAATATTAGAAAAAAAATATTTGCAGATTTAACTCTTCAAAATGCACAATTAATGGAGAAGAATTAAGCTTTAGAAGAACGAATTCAAAAACTTCTAGAACAATTTAAAGTCTTTTTTCTAAAGATCTTAATAGATTTTTAAAATTGACCTAATTATAGTTGTTCTTGTACTTACCAAAAAAGTTAATATATGAATCTCACTACACATAAAAATTTATAATTTTATTTTTTAGTATGAGTTACTCATTAAATACATCGATGTTGTTCTTAAATAGTATTTATTGTATATTATATTATATTAGCCATAAAAATATGTTATAATGATATCAAAATTTTATTGTTATATAAGTAATTTCTCAATTTTTTTGAATATTGAAATTATCAAAAAAAAAATTAAAATCATGAGTTTAGCTGTCGTATACTCATACTGTATTAACTTGGCAGAAGAGTAAAAACTTGAAATTGATAAACAAGTTCGAAAAGATAAAAAAACTAGTAAATCCTTAGACAAATTGGAAGAACAATTAAAAAATGGTGAATTTCATGCAGGCCGAGGAGCTGAAAAATTACCAGGTACAAAAACTGTTTATTATATGCGAACTGAAAATAGAGGTCGTTTATTTTTCAGATATTCAGAAGAAGAAAAAGTGGTAGTCAAAAGTTAGCAGAATCTAATAAGGATAAAGAACAAGAAGTGATTGATAATTTAAAACAAAACTATAAATAATCCAATTTAATTCAAAAAAACGATTATGAGAGTCGAAAGCATCAATTTCTTAGGTCCTATGTAAGATATCGATGATATTTTTGATTCTAATATAGATGTGTCCGTCAATTTAGAAAATGGTCGAAATTACCTAGTAGTTGTAAAGACTCCGAAAAATTTATTGAAATTAATGGAGAACGAAAAAAGTGACTAAGGAGGTTGTTAAAGAGGCAATTAAAGCTTATATGATGAATATTGTTTAAAGTTTTATTCTGCTGAGTTAGATACTAAGACATTAAACGTATTAAAAAATCGTTTTATTGAGAGAGATAAACTTTTAGATGATCTTCTTGAAAAGGGTGAATCAATTGATATTGAAAACTACGATCTTATAGATTTTAATATCCTTTTGTTAACCAAAATTATTTTATCTTTCCTTTTCATCAGAAAATACCCCCATTTTAAGCACAGAATTTCATTGCAAGTATTATTTCACCTAAACTTAATTTATTTTCATTCTCGGGCTTTTTTTTAGCCTCTGATAAGCTCTGTCAATTGGTCCGTTTTTCTTGATCAGATCGTATATTAACGTAAGCAGAAGTAGTATCTAAGTTTCGGTGACCTATGGTTTGTTTCACAAATTCAATATCTTTGAAATCTTTCCATAACTGTTTAATATATCGAATTTGAAAACTATGACTAGTAATATTGGGTTTAGTAAGAATTTCTTCAGAAACCGTACGTATAACTTGATTTACGGCTTTTGTAATAGTTTCACGGGTTAAGATTTTAGAATGATTAGATTGATTAGTAAAAATGTAAGAATCTGGTTCTTTCATTAAAAAAAATAAATTGGAACTCTTTTTGATAGTCTTTGACCAATTTTTTCCCTTCTTTCTTTAGAAAAGCTTTATGATTAGCAGGTCTGCGTTTAGATCGGTCAATGGCGATCCAACCTTATTCTACTAGGGTTTGAAGTTGATAGACTTTCAAAGGTAGTAATTCTTTGATTCTGATTCCAGTTATTGTAAGCAAAAAAATAGCAATTCTTAATCGAATGTCGGTATAAGCAGGATCTTCGGCAGCTTGAAGCAATTTCTTATAAATTTCCGCAGTCATTGGGTCACCTCTGTGTAACCGTTTGCGGTCTAACCACATGTCTATTAAAACTATGAATTAAAAATTACTAAATTTATTTTATAAAAATTGGAGCTTAGTATTTTCAAAAACAGCTATTTGTGAAAAGGATAAGTTTAAATCCGTAATATGGAAAACCTTATTAGATGAAAGATCTAAAAATTTATCCTGCAGCTTTCCTTCTTGGTGTAATAGTTTTAAATAATGGATAAAATATTCTTTGATTTGTCTTTTTTATTGATTACTTAAAACAGATGGATAATTGTCCAATTATTGTGTGATATTAAATTCTTTTCTGAGATGTATAGAGCTATAAGTTTTAATAATTTCAAATAATACTTGAAATTGGTGTTCTTCAAAGGAAGATATGATTAATAAATCTTGGAAATCCTTAATAAGATAACTTTTCATCTCAGCTTCAAATCTTAAGAGATTATTCTTTTGATTTATATAAATTCTATAATGTCTAAAATTTCTTCGATTAGCAATTTTAAGAATCAAGCCTTTTTGGTTTCGTTCAAAAACAAGGTTTCTATAAGAATGTAGGTCTTGAAATTGTATATAAGAAGAATTAATAAAATCTATAGTAGAAATTGGATCATTGAATTTAGAAATACGTTGATAAACTAGATCTAACCTAGAAAAAACTGGATTTAGAAATCTCTTCCATTGAATAGACCTTTGTTTAATAAGTTTATAAAATTGTTTTCCGCTAACTCCAGGAAATTGAAGTTGGATAATTTCTTTTTTATAAGGAATTTTCAAAATAAAATAAACTTCGAATTGATTACAAGAACTGTTAGTATTGTTTATCTCTTATCTATATTGATTGGAATCTAATTGTTTTTGATAAGAATTAAATCCTAAACTTTGCAAATAAAAAGCTAAGCGGGTTATTTGGTGAGAAGTAATTCGCTTAATGTTGAAACTAATAAAATCACCTGAGAGTAACTCAGTTTGAAACAATCCAAAATCATTATGAATGACCTGATTCATAAATTTTCTCCTCATGTTTGAAAAAACATTGTTTGTAATTTTGGTAAGTTTTGAAGTAAGATCAACGGGTATCATAACTATATTACATAACGCTGGTTCCAATTGATTCAGTTAATCGTTTGATTCATCCGGTGACGGAAATGAAAAAGTGGATGTTTTCATGATTGATGATACACGAACACAAGGTGAAAAGACTTCTTTCAAGAATATGTTTGAAGCAATTGAACGAATAAAAAATGGTCATATGGTTTTGACAATGTACGGCAGATATGCAGAAGTAATCTATAATGTCCACAAATTGTATTTTTCACAAATCGAGAAGTTTTCGGTTATTTAAAAAATCTGTCAAGAGATCGTTGGTATCATATGAAAATAACAGATGAGAATAAACTAGTCAGACTAGGTTAGACGGATGCAAATTTCTGGGACAGTGTTTTTGATTCAACCACGACTAAAGAACCCACAGTTGAAAAAAATGAGAAAACAGATGGGGATTGGTTTTTCTCAGAAATCTTTGAGGAAGATAATGAAAATTATTATTTTCCACTATTTTGTCATTATCTTCAATATTTAAATTTTAATTTATTAACTCGGATATTTCATTAGCATTTGTGAAATTTCCTAAGGTTAATGTGTATTTTCCAAGTCTATTAAACGCACGGGCTCCAAGGGTTCCAATAGCACCTGCTGCTGGAATCCCGAAGAAACTAGTTGCTATTGCTGTTCCAGATGCAACGACTCCAACTGTTCCGCAAATACAACTTGTTACAAAGCATGTTCTTGAAACAATATTATTAGCACAACAAAAGTTCATTGCTGCTCTTCCGGTTGTACAGGTACTGTCAACCAAGAGAGCTGAATTAGCTAGTGTTGGTACTTGTGATAAAATTCCATTTGTAGTGTCCATAAGATTATTAAATGGAGTAGGTGGAATGTCGAAGTAATCGGTCATAATGATTATTAAAAAAAAGTTTACCCTTGACAAATTTTTTTTTACGGTTAGAATAACCCATTAGGAATGGGATGATAGTAGAGGTTTACTTCCGGGCCGTTCCTAATAAGCATAATGATATCAGTATCAATAAGTAACCATCCGTTATGGTTTGTTGTTTCCGGTTGGTTGAGTTAAGATATATTATTATTTTATATTCTAATTTAATTAAAGTCAATATGTTTTATATTTAATAATTATTTGTATAATTGTTATTGAATATATATTCTTTTCTTCCCGTACGTGGTTGATAGGGGTGGCGGTCGTGGGTGGGAAGGAGTGGTCATATGGTTATAGTTTTATCTTGGTAAGATTTTACATACTGTATAGTTTTTCATATATCAAATAGAAATATCAATCGTAGAAAGTTGAGAATTATTCAACATACTAGAGTATCAAACAGAAAATAATATTTTATCCGCTTAATTGTAAACTACCTTGATTACGATAGAAGCTTGGAAAATTAAGTTTATTTGAGATATGCATCTATACATTTCTCAATGGTTTTAATTATTAGTTATCAATCTCTGGATCTAGTTAAAAAAAATTAAAACATATCTACCAATTCCTTAATAATTTTTAAATCGGTAGATATAATAACTGTTTAAGAATAATAAATTATCATCCTTTAGTTTAACTTTAACTAGGACTAGTTATCTTGTAATAACAGGTGGATATTATAGGTAATTAGATTGAGTTTGATTCTTCTACATATTCTAAATTTTTCAGGATTTCTTTTAAATTAGAAGATATTTTAATTTCGATAGGCTCGTTCGATTTCCAACATTTTATCTCTCGAACTGAAATTAAATTTAAAAGACTATTCTAAAATTCTATTTCATTAATTACGTACCTATATACCAATTTGAAGGAACTATTGCTTAAATTTAAATGAGCTTCTACAAATAAAGTAAATACCGACATCGCTTTTAGTATACGACATATCATAAGTATCAAAAATGGGTAAATCTAACATTCTATTGTTATTTTCTTTACTGTTCAATTGACCAAATAAATATTTTGGAAACGGAACTTTATATAGAGCATTTTCGTTAACCTAAATAGACTAACTAATTACAAAGTTATGGAGAAATCTTAGTCTAATATTGGGTTATTGAGATAGCAATAATGTTTCATAAGTTTCCGATAAAATTTATTAATTTTTTTTTCTGAAAAAGGGATAAATACGCTCTAAGAGAGTCATATATTGGATTTAAAGTTATTTGATACTTCAGTACTACCTAAATAATTGAATAACGTCGACCTGAGTATAGAAATTTCTTAGATTCGTTGATATCTTTCATTATCTGTCAAATTACAGATGTATCAATTTTAGAATGACCAATAACTTGTCTAACTAACTAAAGATCGTTAGTAGATTTCCACAGTCTTGAAATATATCCAAGTCGAAAACTATGAGTAGATATTTTTGGTTTATTATCCATCTTTTGAGCACAATCTTTAAGAAATTTATTTAGTAAGTTTGTGAAAGCTTCTCTAGCTAAAGTTTTTTCTGAATTTTCCACGGTAAAAATATAAGAATCTTCATTTTTATAGCTATAAATTAACTTAAAATCAGTAAGTCTAATTCTTGGAATCTATAATTTACAAAAATTATTCTTGCGTCAACATTCCATTCTATATACTGATCCAAATCAATCTCATTTCTAAAAGATTACATAACTAAATTTTTCTTTAAAACCTTAAAGAAGTCTTTCAATTTGATTAATTGATATTGATTAGAGGCTTTGTATGTAGAATATAGAAGGTCAACTAAAACAAAGCTTAGACTATAGATTTCCATATGAGAAACTCTTCATTCAAACTAGAACTCACGCAACTGCAAGTTCTATAAAAAACTTTTGAAAAGCAAATTTTTGAGAATACTGGAACTCTTGAAAAATTCTATATTGTGATGAAAAAACTTTGAAGTACGAAAAATTATCGGATCAGAAAAATTTTCAAACTAATTTCACGGTCTGGAAGGAATGACATTTATTCTAAGATTCCTTTCAAAAATCCGAACCGAAATAAAATCAATTCGATTTTAGATCTGTTTGAAAATGCCCATTTATCGTCAAAAAAATAAAATAAATACCCAAAGAATTCCGACTCCTAATCTAATAATTTAACTAGTAAAAATCATAAGATATCCTTCAAATAGAAAACCTCTTGTCTACAATAATGCTTTCCAAAAAGGAATCTCTTTTTTTGAAAACTTTAAAACGAAATAATCTTTCAATAATAAATTACTAATTGGCACTCGAGAAAATCGAAACTATTTTATAAGTTTTTTTTTCATTTTATTAAAAGTATCTTTTGTTTTTGGTAAGATTTTTTCCAATTAACGATAATATTAATTTAAGTTTTTTCCTCGAACCATTAAATTTTGTTGTACAATACTAGATGAACATTACGTTTTATATTTGTTAAAATTTAAAATCGTAACTCAAAATTTCGAAAGTATATTTATTCCTGATTATTTTTAAAATGTGTTAAATCAAAATGGTAAAAACTAATTTAAACAAAGGTTACGTTAGTCAAATTATTGGTCCTGTATTAGATATTAAGTTTCCAGGTGGAACTTTACCACCAATTTACAGTGCTCTTAAAATTGAATTAGAAGATGGCACAGAAACAATTGTTGAAGTACAACAATTATTAGGTGATAACAAAGTCCGTGCAGTATCAATGCGTTCAACAGACGGGTTAAAACGTGGTGTAGAAGCGATTGATTTAGGCGCTCCGATAACTGTACCCGTAGGTATATCAACGTTAGGACGAATTTTTAACGTAATTGGACAACCAGTAGATGAGCAAGGTGAAGTAAGTTTTGATGAAACCTTACCGATCCACCGTGATGCTCCAGCTTTTACAGAATTAGAAACAAAACCATCAATCTTTGAGACAGGAATTAAGGTAGTAGATTTATTAGCACCTTACCGTCGTGGTGGTAAAATTGGTTTATTTGGTGGAGCTGGTGTAGGTAAAACCGTTTTAATTATGGAATTAATAAACAACATTGCGAAAGCTCACGGTGGTGTGTCTGTTTTCGGCGGTGTGGGTGAACGTACACGCGAAGGAAACGATTTATACGAAGAAATGAAAGAATCTGGTGTAATTAATGAAAAGAATTTCTCAGAATCGAAAGTAGCATTAGTATACGGACAAATGAATGAACCTCCAGGAGCGCGTATGCGTGTAGGTTTAACGGCATTAACAATGGCTGAATACTTCCGTGATGTTAATAAACAAGACGTATTGTTATTTATCGATAATATTTTCCGTTTTACACAAGCTGGTTCAGAAGTATCTGCATTATTAGGTCGTATGCCATCAGCAGTAGGTTACCAACCTACATTAGCAACAGAAATGGGGGCATTACAAGAACGTATTACATCAACAACACAAGGTTCAATTACCTCAATTCAAGCTGTATACGTACCTGCTGATGATTTAACAGATCCAGCTCCTGCAACAACTTTCGCGCATTTAGATGCTACAACAGTATTATCTCGTAATTTAGCGGCTAAAGGTATTTATCCTGCAGTTGATCCATTAGATTCAACTTCAACAATGTTACAACCAGGCATTGTAAGTGAAGAGCATTACGAAATTGCTGAAACGGTTAAAGAAACATTACAACGTTATAAAGAATTACAAGATATTATTGCCATTTTAGGTATTGATGAATTATCTGAAGAAGATCGTTTAACGGTTGCCCGTGCACGTAAAGTAGAACGTTTCTTATCACAACCGTTCTTTGTTGCCGAAATTTTCACAGGTTCACCAGGAAAATATGTAAGTTTAGAAGAAACAATTAAAGGTTTCTCAATGGTATTAAATGGTGAGTTAGATGATTTACCGGAACAAGCATTTTACCTTGTAGGTAACATTGATGAAGCAATTGCAAAAGCAGAAACTCTAAAATAAGGAGTAAATTATATATGGTTATGAACATTCGCGTTCTTACCCCTGATAGAGTAATTTGTTCAACAACAGCAGACGAAGTTGTTTTACCTGGTCTGACAGGACAAGTAGGGGTATTAGATGGTCATGCAGCTTTAATAACAGCACTAGATACTGGATTATTACGTATCAAATTAAATGACAAATGGACCCCAATTATTTTATGTGGTGGTTTAGCTGAAATTGATAGAAATCGAGTTACGGTTTTAGTTAATGATGTAGAAGAGCTTACTAATATTGAATTAAGTGAAGCTACGCAAGAATTAGAAAAAGCAACGTTAGCTGTTGAAAATGCTGAAACAAGTAAAGCTCGTTTAGATGCTTCTGTAGAGTTAAAAAAAGCAACAGCAAGACTAGAAGCAATCAATTATTTATCATAAATAAAAGGCTTCAAAAAACTAAATTGGTTAAAAATTTAACCAATTTAGAATTCAATTTACTAGAATAGTACGAACGTATTTTTGTTAAATGGTGACTAATTCTAATTTTAATTTTACAAATAATACAGCCTTAACCCTTGAATTACCTTTTTCGGAACATATTGAAGAGTTACGTCAAAGAATATTTATAGTGTTTTGGATAATTTTATTATTAACTTGTATATCATTTATTGAGGTTAAAAGCTTAGTTAAAATTTTAGAGCTTCCTATCAATAACGTAAAATTTTTCCAAGTAGCACCAGGGGAATATTTTATATCAACCATCAAAATATCTTTTTATACTGGTTTGCTTTTTTCAAGCCCTTTTGTAATTGGCCAGTTAATCTTATTTTTATTACCTGGTTTAACAAAAAAAGAAACAAAAATTATTTTACCTTTATTGTTAAGTTCACTAATCTTATTTGGATTAGGTTTAGCTTTCTCTTACTATACTTTAATCCCGGCAGCTTTAAATTTTTTCTTAAATTATAGTGAAGAAGTTTTGGAACCATTCTTATCTTTTGATCAATATTTTGAATTTATTCTAGTTCTATTTTATAGTACAGGATTAGCGTTTCAGATTCCAATTATTCAAATTTTAGTTGGACTATTAAATATTGTGTCACCAAAACAAATGTTAGGTGCATGGAGATATATAATATTAGTGTCGACAATTCTAGGAGCAATCTTAACTCCTTCAACCGATCCTTTAACACAATTATTGTTATCCGTAGCAATATTGCTATTGTATTTTTCAGGGTTGGGTATCTTGTTTTTATTAAAAAATTAATATATATATAATTTAATATCCATACTTAGAAAGTATTTAAACTATGGCAACTAACAAGTTTTTTAAAAGTCTTTTATTTGCTTTAATGATTGCTATAACTTCATTTGGTTTTGGTATTCAAGAGTCATCAGCATATCCAGTTTTTGCACAACAAAATTATTCAAATCCACGTGCAGCAAATGGCAAGCTAGCTTGTGCAAATTGCCATTTAAATCAAAAAGCAATTGAAATTGAAGCACCTCAAGCGGTTATTCCTAATTCAGTCTTTGAGGTAGAGATCAAAGTTCCTTACGATGTTACTAAGCAACAAATTGGTGCCAATGGAAAAAAAGCAGACCTAAACGTTGGTGGTATTTTAATTTTGCCAAAAGGTTTTAAATTAGCACCCAAAAGTCAAATTCCAGAGGAAGTGAAACAAAAGAATAAAGGCGTTTTCATTTCTCCATATAGTACTGAATTTGATAATATTTTAGTTGTAGGTCCAATTGCTGGTAAAACGCATCAAGAGTTAATTTTCCCTGTCATTGCACCAGATCCTGAAAAAAATGCAGATGTTAAATATTTAACATACCCATTCTACGCAGGTGGTAATCGTGGACGTGGACAAGTTTATCCTACAGGGGATAAAAGTAATGTAAATGTATTTGGTGCAAACCAAGCTGGACAGATTACTTCAATTACAACACAAGAAAAAGGTGATTCTAATGTTACTATTCGAAATTCGAGTGGAACTGAAACATCTCAAGTTATACCAGCTGGTTTAACATTAATTGTTAAAGAAGGTGACGTCGTAAAAGGTGATCAAGGCTTAAATGCAGATCCAAATGTGGGTGGTTTTGGTCAAGAAGAGTCAGAAATTGTATTACAAAATCCAATTCGAATCATTGGCTATCTTGCTTTCTGTTTCTCTGTGTTATTAACACAAGTACTAATTGTATTAAAGAAAAAACAATTTGAAAAAGTTCAAGCTGCAGAGTTAAACTTCTAATGATTAAAAAATTAAGGAATAAGTAAAAAACTATTCCTTAATTTTTTAATGTTAATTAGTATAATTCATCTTCTTGATGTACTAAAATTGTACAATCTGATTTTGGATAAGCAATACAAGTTAAAACAAAACCTGCTTCTACTTGATCATCATCTAAGAAAGTTTGTTCAGATTGATCAATTTCACCTTCTGTTACTTTACCCGCACATGTTGAACATGCACCTGCACGACAAGAATAAGGTAATTCGATGCCTTGCTCTTCAGCAGCATCTAAAATAAATACATCATCATTACAATCAATTGTTGAATTGATATCATGCTCTTCACTTAATAATGTCACTTTGTAAGTAACCATATGACTCCTTATTATTTAATTAATATAAAGCAACCTAAACATTACTTTACTAATTTACATTATACTACGGAAATGGAATACAGATAAATTTTTTTTTTAATTTAAAGATTTTTTCTTTTATTTAAACGATTTTTTTAATCGACTTGCTTTACCACGTAAATTTCTTAGATAATATAATTTTGACCGGCGTACTTTTGCAGAGCTTAAGATTTGAATGGAGTCAACTTTTGGTGAATGAATTAAAAAAACTCGTTCAATGCCAATTCCTTGTAATACTTTTCTTACAGTAATTGTTGTATTAACAGAACTATTTTTTTTAGCAATAATAGTTCCTTCATAAAATTGAACCCGTTCTTTATTACCTTCCACAATTTTTACACCGATTCGTACACTATCTCCAATTCTAAGTAATGGAATATCTTTTTTAAGAAATTTAATTTCTATGTCATTAATTATTTTCTGAGTATTTAATTTAAGCATAAGTTCTAGCTATTGGTTTAGTTATATCTGTAAAAACAATTTTACAACTAGATCTTTAAAAAAACAATATTAAATTTGCTTGCATTCGACTGGGTTCGAACCAGTGATGTTCCAGAGGAAAACGGATTATGAGTCCGGTGCCTTCAACCACTCGGCCACGAATGCATCTATGGAACTGATGGGAATTGAACCCATGTCCATCTAAAATAATTTAATATACTCGTTCACAGGCATAGTTTCAAAGAACAAAAAAGAGTAATGTCATTCTAAACTAAATTTACTAAAAATACTAGATTTAGCGAATAAATTATTGCAACTAGCTAGAAAGTCAATTAATATGCAAACTGTAATGAATAAACATTACTATTTACGATGTTTGAGATAAACGATTTAAGAATATTAGCCTTTATGTTATAGTTTGTAGATTTTTACGAAGAGTACAAGCTTCGACCTGATTCATATATTACTTAATTTTAAATGTCGAAACCAAATCAGCCCCAATATCTTTCTTTTTTAAAATCTCTATCATATCATAAGCATGAAGGGAATCGAACCCTTGACTTTCAGAATCGGAATCTGATGCTCTATCCACTGAGCTACATGCTTAAAGTCAAAAGATTTATTTTCAATGGTTATAGTATAAGTTTATAGTATTTTTTGAAAATACTATAAACATTTGATTCTAAAAAAAGTCATAAAAATTAGTAGTAAATTTTACCACCACCCCATTTTTCTGATCCAACTTTTGGTTGCAATAAAATGTGACCAGCAATTGCTGTTAAATCTTCATCAGTTACTGACCGCATACGTGGATAAATATCTGCACTTTTAATACTTGGATGCGTTTCAGCAATAGATTCTAATCCATCATATGTTGTTGGGTTTTTCATAAAATCAACTAAACTAGCTATATTGTCTCGACGTGGTGTTGCTAAACTTAAAGCTTCAGGATCTAAACCAACGTTAGGATTAGTTTTTGTAATACCACCTGTATGACAAGCCCCACAGGTAGCATTGAATAAACGTTTACCACGTTTTACTTGTTCTGGAGTTAATACTACTGTTTTTCCATTTGAATCTGCTACCACTGTTCGTGTCGCTTCATCTAAATCAATTGCTGATGCTGTTGTTACAAAAGCACTAAAAATAAAGAAGAATACTAAAGAAAAAAGTTGCGAATACTTTTTCATCATAATTTAAAATCATTAATTAGCAATTTGAAACCAAGAGAGAAAGAAAGTAAGATTTTATTTTCGTTTCTGCTTTTTTAATTTTGCCATATTAGCAATTAATCCACGTAATCTGATGTTTTCCCATCCAGCAACAAGGACTGTCACAATAATAAGAACTTGCCCGAATAACAGAATTGGATCTAATCGCCATCCATGAACTATTAAAATACAGCTATAAAGCAAACCAATTGTTGCAAAAAAGATATCTTCATCTCTTGCAATTTCTGGTTTAACATTTCGAAGAAAATACAATATTAGCACTCCAAAACTTACGATAATCCCTAAAAAAATATTAGGACCAAAACTAAAATTTAGCATAAGATATTTAATTTTACAATTTTATAATAAAAATAGTAACTAGAAATAATGTAACTAATTCTTTCATAATTTCTAAATTTTTCTAGCTTTAATTCAAGTTTGCAAGTTTGGAGATAATTTTAGGTATTTAGAAGTGTCAAAGTAATAATATAATTATAAGTTTCGTGTAACACGATCATTCTGACTAATAAAAACTAAAACCCCACCAATAGCAAGGGCAATAACTGCACCTGCAAATAAACTAGCGATAAAATTTCCTAATGAAGGTGTCATTTTTTATTTCCTGTTATTTAAAATAATAAAGTTAAAAATAGTAATAGTGACTACAATAAGTATTGTATCAACTTTTCTAAAAAAATCGCATAAATATTAATAGAAGAGAATAATTTCAAATTATTTTTATGCTTGAAAACGATAAAAAGTTTGTTAAGAATTTTAACAGTATAACTAGATTATTTACTAATATTTCAATTTATAGGTAAATCGAATTTTTAATATTAACGTAACGTTAACTAAATTATAAACTTTATAAACTAATAAATGACTTTATCTTAGGTTTATATCAAATATAACTAGTATTAATATTGTTATATGATATCTTTTTCTGACCTAATCTAGAAAATTAGTATAGTCTTTAGAAACCGATAATTCATTGGATTATCAATGATAAACACTGTAATTACAAAGATTAAATAAATTTTAATTAGTGACTATCAACTCAAACGTTTGATTTGTCAAATAAAACTGAAAAAAATTTGATAACTGGTTAAAAGAAAGGCAGCGTATATATAATTTTAATTAAATTTGGTAAACCAAAGAATTTATATGATAACGTTCGTTAATCTCTTCTAAATTTGAAAGATTAACTGATAGAAATAGATAATTACCAGATTATATTAAATAATTATTAACTTTAATCTTGCAGTCTTTTTCCTACCTAAGATTACACTTTCATTTATTAAAATTTAGATTCTAGATCTGGAAAGTATCTAAATAATCAATTTAATCAGCTATTAAACATTAAAAAGAAAGAAAAATAATTAGTCTTTCAATTAAAGTTACATAAATATTAGCCGATATTACTCCCTCTTCTAAAAATTTACGTATTATCCGTAGAAATAAAAGAGCTCCAAAGAAACCCTCACACATGAATAAGGACCACACAAGACCGCATAGCATTAAAACTATTTGAATATCACACAATTAATATAATTTAATTAGAGATGTTATACTGGCAACAAAATCAGATGTAATTTCAAAGCAATCATCATTATATCAAACAAAAAACCGTTTCATTAAAAAAAACTTAGAACCGTTCGCCGGACAATTTTCATAAAATTTGTCGAGAAACGCGGTTTTATAAAAAGTGATTTCTTTGCTTAAATCATGACTTAAATCAATTTTTAGTATATCAAAACTTTTAGGTAGATCTTTAGGAAATTTACTCAGACAACATCTAAAATAGTCTTTAGTTTTTCGGAGAATAGATCACATCCTAAAATTATCCCAGTTGCAATTGCCGAAATTTTAACTATTTCTAGATTCTAGTATTTTTTTATAAAATTTTCTTCATTCAAAATTTTACTTTCATCATTACTGGTGTTATAGAGAAAAGTATAAATCATTAAATCAATGAAAATATAAGTTAAAAAAAAGTTTGTTTTTAAAATATCCATAAATTATAAATAAAAATTTTTTTTAACTAAAAAAATATAGCTAAAATTAACAATACATAGTCTTGGAAATTTTGTGTGTGAAGTTTTCCGCGCTTTGACCATCTCAATGTTCACACCTCTAAAGCGAGTAGATATAGATTTAATACTAATTTACACGAATGTTTTATGCTGCTATTTTACAATCCTGACACGATAAACCTGTGTAACATTATATTAAATACCATATCCACAATAAAGTATAATCTAATTTCCTAATAAAGTCAATGTTTATTAAAAATCTCTCAAGGTTATCTTGTAATTTTAAGGATGTTATGTTATTATTATTAGTATCAATAGAAGCCCGGATAGCTCAGTTGGTAGAGCAGTGGATTGAAGATCCTCGTGTCACCAGTTCGAATCTGGTTCTGGGCATTTTAATTATTAAAACTAGAAAACTTCATTTTTTTTTTTTCAAATCGAAGTTTAATTGTTCCAGTAGGGCCATTTCGATGTTTGGCCAAAATAAGTTCAATTTGTTCTGATTCAAACTTTTGAAATGAATTCGAATCTTTTTTTTCTAGAATTTGGTTACGATAAAGCATTAATACAAGATCTGCATCTTGTTCAATAGAGCCACTTTCACGTAAGTCTGAAAGTACTGGTTTTTTATCAAGACGGTTTTCAACATTACGACTAAGTTGAGATAATGCAATAATCGGAACATTAAATTCTCGTGCTAGAGTTTTTAATAGTCTGGTAATATGTGATAACTCTTGTGTTCTATTATCTAATTTAGTATTAGAAATCTGCATTAATTGAAGGTAATCAATAATAATTAATCCAATTTTTTTTTTTTCAAATAAAATAGTTTTAATTTTTGAGCGAATCTCATTTACTGACAAATCTACAGTATCATCAATAAATAAAGGAAGTTTAGATAGAAGTTTAATAACCTTTGTTAATTTTGCCCAATCTGATTGAGATAAGTTTCCATTTTTTAATCTAATTTGATTAATATTAGTTTCCATAGCTAATAACCGATATATAATTTGTTCCTTTGACATTTCTAAACTGAAAAATAAGACCGGAAGTTGAGATTTTTTTATCGAGGTCAGTGTAATATTGAGACTCAAAGCCGTTTTCCCCATAGCGGGTCGTCCAGCTAAAATAATTAAATCTGATTTTTGAAAACCTTGGGTCAAAGAATCTAATTCATAAAATCCTGAGGTTAGTCCTAAAAGTTTTGGATTTAGCGACTTTTCTTTTAAATCAAGAAAAATAGTATTTAATAATTCACCAGTACTAAATAAATTTTGACCTTTCGTTTCAGTTGTTAAATTAAAAATTTTCGTTTCACAATCGGTTAAAATTTTTTCTAATGCAACATTAGTTATATAAGCTGAATTTATAGTCTCATAACCAAACTTTATTAGGCAGCGTCTAAAAAATTTATCCTTTATTAAAGCTAAGTATTCGTTTAGATAATTTAAGTTAGGGATTTGACTTATCAATTCAATTAAAACTTTTATACCTCCAATTTTTTGCAATAACCCATTATCTTGCAAAAATGTTAAAAGTGTTAAAATATCAATTGATAGTTTATTCTGATACAAAAATATGATAGCTTTATAAATTTCTTGATGATTTTTAAAATAAAAAGCTTCAACGGGTAAAGTTTGCACAGTGATATCAATAGCATCTGAACTAATTAATAATCCACTTAATATCATTTGTTCAGCAAGAAAATTATGAGGTAATTGTTGGTTAATAAACAATTGTGTATTCTTTTTTGAATATTTCATTTTAAATGATAAAATTTAAAACTTGTCATTTTATTTTATTCTTCGTATAGTATAGTTGAGCGTCCTTAGTTCAGTTGGTAGAACGCTAGTCTCCAAAATTAGATGTCGAGGGTTCAAGTCCTTCAGGACGCGTTTCTCTTTTTCAAGAGGTTTCTATTTTTTATTGACAGAATCCAAGTAATAAAATTTTGTAACAAATATTTCTTTTACCTGAAGAAAGGGTAAAAATTATTATAAGAGTAAATTAAGAATAACTCTTAATATTAATCTAAACTTCTAATATCTCAAGAGTTACCTTATAAAAAAATTGAATTAAATAATTACTATTATTTCATGGCTAAAAAAATTACTGCATTAATAAAATTGGCTTTGCCAGCAGCAAAAGCTACACCTGCACCACCAGTAGGTCCCGCCCTTGGTCAACATGGGGTTAATATTGCTGCATTTTGTAAAGAATATAATGCTAAAACAAACGATAAAGCAGGGTTAATTATTCCTGTTGAAATTTCTGTTTATGAAGATCGAAGTTATACATTTGTTCTTAAAACGCCTCCAGCTTCTGTATTATTAGCGAATGCAGCAAAGATTAAAAAAGGTTCATCAACTCCAAATAAAATAAGTGTAGGTTCTATTACAAAAGCTCAATTAGAAGAAATTGCAAATATTAAATTACCAGATTTAAATACTACAAAAATTAGTAGTGCTATGAAAATTGTTGAAGGAACTGCCCGAAATATGGGTATCTCCATTGTAGATTAAGTTTAATTTCAATAAGTTTTTAATGGAGAAAATTATGCGAAAGTTATCGCGTCGTCAAAAAGAAAATTTATCAAGAATAAAAGACAAAGTATATTCAAATCTTGAAGAAGCTATCTCAACTTTAAAAGAAACAGCAACCACAAAATTTGTTGAATCTGTTGAGTTACATGCAAATTTAAATATTGATCCTAAATATGCAGACCAACAATTACGGACAACTGTAACTTTACCAAATGGTGTTGGGAAACAAACAACTATTGCTGTTTTAACAAATGAAGAAAATTTCGATGAAGCTAAATCAGCTGGAGCTGATATTATTGGAAGTGATAATTTAATTGAAGAAATTACACAAGGAAACATTAATTTTGATTTGTTAATTGCTACGCCAAATATGATGCCGAAACTTGCTAAACTTGGTCGAGTATTAGGACCGAAAGGACTAATGCCATCACCTAAGTCAGGTACAGTTAGTAGTACATTAACAGCAACATTAACAGATTTTAAAAAAGGGAAATTTGAATACAAAGCTGATAAAACTGGTGTTGTTCATGTCAATTTTGGAAAATCAAACTTTACTGATAGTCAGTTAATTGAAAATTTACAAGCCCTATATAAGTCGATTGAACAAAATCGACCATCTGGAGTCAAAGGTAAATACTTTAAAAGTTTATTTATCTGTACTAGTATGGGTCCTTCTATTAAATTAGAATTAGACCTTTTTGGATAAACTCAGAAATTATATTAAATCTTAAATTATATTATTCTTAAAATTTATTATGTCAGAAAAAATTGATCAAATTGTTGAAGACTTAAAAACATTAACATTATTAGAAGCTTCAGAATTAGTTACAAAAATTGAAGAAACTTTTGGAGTAGATGCTTCTGCAAGTGTTAGTGGTGGTATGGTAATGGCAGCTGCACCAGCTGCAGTAGAAGAAGTTGAAGAAAAAACTGAGTTCGATATCATTCTTACTGAAGTGCCTGCTGATAAAAAAATCGCAATCTTAAAAATTGTTCGAGGCCTAACAGGCTTAGGTCTAAAAGAAGCGAAAGAATTAGTAGAATCGGCACCAAAAGCAATTCAAGAAGGTGCTGCGAAAGATGCTGCAGAAGATGCGAAGAAACAAATTGAAGAAGCAGGTGGTAAAGTAGAATTAAAATAAATAGTTAATTCTTTTTATAATGACCTATATGATAAAGTAAAAGTAATTCTTAAATTATTTTTACTTTATTGACAAAAGTGCCTTAAATATGTTATTCTATAATCAAAGATATTCATAAATCTTAAATTAGAACTTTATAAATCGTATTTATTAAAAATAAGTAAACAAATAAACATCGCGGAGTAGAGCAGCCTGGTAGCTCGTTGGGCTCATAACCCGAAGGTCAATGGTTCAAATCCATTCTCCGCTATAAGTTTTGAGAATTTTAATAAAAAAAAAGTTTTTTTATTAAAATTATATAGTGAACATTAAATATTTATAAAGTTTTACAGATGACATTAAATTTACAAACACCGTTTCCTACTTTTGGTGGAAGTACTGGAGGCTGGCTACGTTCAGCTGAAGTTGAAGAAAAATATGCCATTACTTGGACAAGTCCAAAAGAACAGATTTTTGAAATGCCTACGGGTGGTGCGGCAATTATGCGTAGTGGAGAAAACTTATTGTACTTAGCTCGTAAAGAGCAATGTTTAGCTTTAGGTACTCAACTACGTACTTTTAAAATTAACAACTATAAGATTTATCGAATTTTCCCTAGTGGTGAAGTACAATACTTACATCCTAAAGATGGTGTGTTTCCAGAAAAAGTAAATCCTGGTCGTACTGCTGTTAATAGTCGTGATTTTTCAATTGGTAAAAATCCTAACCCGGCTTCTATCAAATTTAGTGGTACGACTACTTATGAAAGTTAATTAAAATTTAAGATTAGTTTTGAAGCTAATCTTTTTGGCGAGATGGCAGAGTTGGTCGATTGCGTCTGATTTGAAATCAGATGAACCTTTGCGGGTTCCGTGGGTTCGAATCCCACTCTCGCCTTTTATAAAGAATTGTTATTCTTTATTCTATTTTGCTTAACTGTGTTAAAAAATTCTAAAAATTTTGTATGAATAAAGTATACGATTGGTTCGAAGAACGCTTAGAAGTTCAAGCTATCGCTGATGATATTTCGAGTAAATATGTGCCCCCTCATGTAAATATTTTTTACTGTTTTGGTGGTCTTGTTTTAACTTGTTTTTTAATTCAAGTTGCAACAGGTTTTGCTATGACATTTTACTATAGACCAAGTGTTGTAGATGCATTTGCTTCAGTTGAATATATTATGACAAGTGTTAACTTTGGTTGGTTAATTCGATCAATTCACCGTTGGTCAGCTAGTATGATGGTCTTACTGATGGTATTACATATTTTCCGTGTATACCTTACAGGTGGGTTCAAGAAACCACGTGAATTAACTTGGGTTACAGGTGTAACATTAGCAGTTGTTACAGTTTCATTTGGTGTAACAGGTTATTCATTACCATGGGATCAAGTCGGGTTCTGGGCATGTAAAATTGTGACAGGTGTACCAGCAGCTGTTCCAATCGTTGGACCACCTCTAGTATTAGTTTTGCGTGGTGGTGAGAGTGTAGGGCAAAGTACCTTAACTCGCTTCTATAGTGCACATACTTTTGTTTTACCTTTAGCAGCTGCAGTATTAATGCTTACACACTTCTTAATGATCCGTAAACAAGGTATTTCAGGACCATTATAATTTTGAAACTTAATTATTTTTAAGTTATCAATGTACATATAATATATATTTAAATTACTAATCGATTTCATTATGTCAGTTATTAAAAAACCAGATTTAACAGATCCAAAATTACGAGCAAAATTAGCCAAAGGGATGGGTCACAATTACTACGGTGAACCGGCATGGCCAAATGACTTATTATACGTTTTTCCTGTTACAATGTTAGGTACATTAGCTTGTGTTGTAGGTTTATCAGTGTTAGCTCCTACACAGTTAGGCGAACCAGCAGATCCGTTTAATACACCGTTAGAAATTTTACCAGAATGGTACTTCTTCCCAACATTTAATTTATTACGTGTATTACCAAATAAATTATTAGGGGTTCTAGCAATGGCTGCAGTTCCATTAGGTTTAATTACTGTTCCATTCATTGAAAACGTGAATAAATTCCAAAACCCATTCCGTCGTCCAATAGCAAGTTTAACATTTATTTTAGGCTTCTTTGTGGCAGTGTGGTTAGGAATTGGTGCATGTTTACCAATTGATAAGGCAATAAGTTTAGGTTTCTGGTAAGAGATATTGAATAATTATTGTCTATTATACACAATAATTATTCAATTTGTTCATTAACAATCTAATTATTTTTTATCTAAGCTTTGAAAAAACAAAGTTAGCTATCGGATATTTGAAAAGTTTATTTGAATAGCTAATGTAACATAAATTAAAATTCCAAAGGCAGTAAAAATATTTAATGATCTTTCTGCTGAAGTTGGAGATCCTAAAAAATCAGTTTTTGTAGCAAAACTTCCTAATCCTACACTTTCTTTTGGAATTCGTAAAAAAATAATTATAATTAAAAAAATACTAATAAGAAATGAAAATAACTTGATCATATGATTAAATACCGTAAGTTGTTATTTATAAGTTATTTCAAACAATTCTAGATTAGTCAATAAATTAATCTTCAATATCAAAAACTTCTTTAAAAATTTTTGAGACTTTATCACCTGAATCAATTGATTCTAGTGGGTCTTTTCTTAATCGATGACGTAAACATAAAGTAATAATATTTGCAATATCCTTGACAGTTACTTTATCACGTCCATTGTAAGCTGCATGCGCTTTTGCTGCACGATTTGTTACAATATCACCACGTAATCCATCTACATCCAGTCGACTACAAACTTCTGAAATTTTAATTCGTAAATCATAATCAATTTCAACTGTTGGTAATACTTGTTGAGCTGCGACTAATTTGTCTCGCAATTCTTGTTGTTTAGCTTCATAGTTTTCAATCCAAACCATAGGATCTTGGTCAAAGGATGTTCTTTCTTCGACAACTTTTACTCGTAAGGTTGGATCTTTTACAGTTCGGATTTCAGCATGCATCCCGAAACGATCCAATAATTGAGGACGTAATTCCCCTTCTTCTGGATTTCCAGAGCCTACTAAAACAAAACGTGCTGGATGACGAATTGAAATTCCTTCTCGTTCTACAGTATTCCAACCAGAAGCTGCGGAATCTAATAAAATATCAACTAAATGATCATCTAATAAATTAACCTCATCGACATATAGAATTCCACGGTTAGCTTTTGCAAGTAATCCTGGTTCAAATGCTTTAACACCTTCTGTTAAGGCTTTTTCAATATCAATTGTACCACATACTCGATCTTCAGTAGCTCCAAGTGGAAGGTCGACCATAGGAATTTTGATAAATTCTGTCTCTAAGGCTTCATTATTTTGAATTGCTTTTTTTACTTCGTTTCCCATTAGATCTAAATCCGATTTGTGAGAATTGAATGGATCATCTTTTACAATTTCAATTTCTGGAAGTAAATCAGCAATTGCACGAATTGTTGTTGATTTTCCCGTTCCTCGATCTCCCATGATCATTACCCCACCAATTTTTGGGTCAATTACATTTAGCTGTAAAGCTAATTTCATTTCTTCCTGACCAACAATTGCAGTAAATGGAAAAACTGGGCTACTAAATTTTTTTAAGTTTTCTGTTACCATAGCTTATTAATAGGTTTTTCGATAAAAATTTTGAAAATTATAAATCTTTGTAATATTATTTTAACTCTTTTTGTTCTTATTATTCATAAAGGGTTGAACCTAAGCGAATAGCTAAAACTCCTGCTAATAAAGCAATGCATAACGCAGTGTAAACTTGTGAATCGTAGATCATTAAAGACTCCTTACTTTAAATTAAATTGGGTTGAATTCTAAAGAATTTAATATACTCATTTACATTGAATAGTTATTTTAATTATATGTATTTAATTGTAGATGAAAATCCAAAAATTTAATTTAATTAAATATTTCTTACCAACTAGATTTTCTTACACCAGGTAATAAACACTGGTGAGCCATTTCACGAACTACATGACGTGATAAACCAAAATCTCTAAAGACTCCTCTTGGTCGACCTGTTTTCCAACATCTATTTCGAATTCTTGTTTTTGCGCTATTTCTTGGTAATTTTTGTAACTGAGAATGAATTTCTAATTTCATATTGAAGTTTTCTTCAGCTCTATACTTGTTTAATAAGGTTGCACGTTTTGATGCGTATTTTTGATTTAATTTAATTCGCTTTTTTTCGCGCTCAATCATACTTTTCTTTGCCATAAAATACTTTATTTATTAAATATAAAAATTTTTTCAAGATAATTGTTTTGTTAAGCTTATTGTATCTTTAAGATTTTCGCAAGTATAACCATAATTTATTAATTGTTTTTCAATCAATTAAAAATTAATTTTTTATCTTAATTTTTTTTATCTTGGTTTATAATAATATAGTAGCTAACTTTTATGTAGTTTAGTTGTAAGAAAGTCAAAAACCATTATTTATATTAAGGAATCTATTACTATGGCATTACCATGGTATCGTGTTCACACAGTTGTATTAAATGATCCAGGACGATTAATTGCTGTACATATTATGCACACAGCATTAGTTGCAGGTTGGGCTGGCTCAATGGCATTATATGAATTAGCAGTATTCGATCCATCAGATCCAGTTTTAAACCCTATGTGGCGTCAAGGAATGTTCGTAATGCCGTTCATGACTCGTTTAGGTATTACTGATTCTTGGGGTGGTTGGAGTATCACTGGTGAAAGTGTTTCAAATCCTGGTCTTTGGAGTTTTGAAGGTGTAGCATTATCACATATTGTTTTATCTGGTATGTGTTTCTTAGCTGCTATTTGGCATTGGGTCTACTGGGATTTAGAATTATTCCGTGATCCAAGAACAGGTGAACCTGCTTTAGATTTACCAAAGATTTTTGGTATTCATTTATTCTTATCAGGTTTATTATGTTTTGGTTTCGGTGCATTCCACGTAACAGGTTTATTTGGACCTGGAATTTGGGTTTCAGATGCATATGGTATTACAGGTAAAGTACAACCAGTAGCACCAGCATGGGGTGCTGAAGGTTTTAACCCATTTAACCCAGGTGGTATTGCAGCACATCATATCGCTGCAGGTCTTTTTGGTATTCTTGCAGGCGTTTTCCACTTAACGGTTCGACCTCCACAACGTTTATACCGTGCCTTACGTATGGGTAACATTGAAACCGTTTTATCAAGTAGTATTTCAGCTGTATTCTTCGCTGCCTTTGTTACATCAGGTACTATGTGGTATGGTGCTGCAGCAACACCAATTGAGCTATTTGGTCCAACTCGTTACCAATGGGATAGCGGTTACTTCCAACAAGAAATTGAACGTCAAGTTGAAGTTTCTGTAAGTGAAGGTTTATCAGAAAGTCAAGCATGGTCACGAATTCCTGACAAACTAGCATTTTATGATTATATTGGAAATAACCCAGCAAAAGGTGGTTTATTCCGTGCTGGTCCAATGAACAAAGGTGATGGTATTGCAGAAGCATGGTTAGGACATCCAATTTTCCGTGATAAAGAAGGACGTGAGTTAACAGTTCGTCGTATGCCAGCCTTCTTTGAAACATTCCCTGTAATCTTGGTAGATAAAGATGGTATTATTCGTGCGGATATTCCATTCCGTCGTGCTGAGTCAAAATACAGTATTGAACAAGTTGGCGTAACAGTAGATTTCTATGGTGGTAAATTAAATGGTCAAACGTTTAAAGATGCTCCAACTGTGAAAAAATTTGCGCGTAAAGCTCAATTAGGAGAAGTTTTCGAATTTGACAGAACAAGTTTAGAATCAGATGGTGTATTCAGAAGTAGTCCACGTGGTTGGTACACTTTTGGTCACGCTAACTTTGCTTTACTATTCTTCTTTGGTCATTTATGGCATGGTGGTCGTACTATTTTCCGTGATGTATTTACGGGTATTGGTGCAGAAGTTACAGAGCAAGTAGAATTTG